GTTGGGTCTCGGGGGGACCCCCGGGGCCTAAAAATTTCTCGGGGTTCCCCGAGGGCCTTTAGGCCCTAGAGGCTCTTAGCCTCTCCGGGGGAAACCCGAGAGGGCGCTTCCTCGAAGCCCTAGGCCCGGGGGGGAAACCCCCCCGCAAAGCCCGAAATTATGTTTTTTATTTATTAGAAGATTCGACTTTTTTTTGGATTTAACATTGTTAAACCGTTTATAAATTCTTTTTATAAAGCTTATTGTATTTTTTATGGACTCATCAAGACAAAAAATAAAAAACGTAAATTTTTCTTTATTAAAAGATAATAATCCTATCTTTTGGAATTTTTCATTAGATAAAATAAGATTAAAAAATTTTGTGTCATGGTTTTTTAAAAACCATGGTGAAAAAAAAACACTTCAATTATTAGAGCAATTAAAAAATTTAGGATTTGGTTATGCAACTCAAGCAGGAATCTCTTTAGGTATCGAAGATTTAAAAATTCCACCTAATAAAAATAAATTGTTAGCTGAAGCCGAAAACAGTATTTCTAATTCACTTATTAGTTATCGTAAAGGAGAAATTACTGGTATTGAAAAAAGGCAGCAATTTATTGAAACTTGGCATGAAATTAGTGAAAATTTAAAGCAAGAAGTTGTTCGTTATTTTGAAAAAACAAACATTTTGAACCCAGTTTATATGATGGCTTTTTCAGGGGCTCGTGGGAATTTATCACAAGTGCGCCAACTTGTTGGAATGCGAGGGTTAATGTCTGATCCTCAAGGTAAAATTATTGAATTTCCTATTCAAAGTAATTTTCGTGAAGGATTAACTCTAACAGAATATTTAATTTCAACTTATGGAGCTCGTAAAGGTATTGTTGACACAGCTTTAAGAACTGCGACAGCAGGTTATTTAACTCGACGTTTAGTCGATGTAGCACAGCACGTTATTGTATCCACTTTTGATTGTGGAACGAAAAGAGGTATTTTTCTTTTTGATATGAAAGAAGGAAACAAAACTATTTATTCTTTTTCAAATCGATTAATTGGACGAGTCCTTGCGCAAAATATTTATGCATCTGTAAATGTTAACCAGCTTTTAAAAACTGAAGCATCCAAGTCAAAGCTCGGGTTTCGGAATCAAGAAATCAATACAGAATTAGCAACTGCTATTGCGAAACTTCATAAAAAAGCATTAGTTCGTTCTCCTTTAACATGTGAAACTAGAAAACTCGTTTGTCAACTTTGTTATGGTTGGAGTCTAGCGACCTCACGTTTGGTTTCCGTCGGAGAAGCTGTCGGAGTTATTGCAGGTCAATCTATTGGTGAACCGGGAACACAATTAACAATGAGAACTTTTCATACTGGAGGGGTTTTCTCGGGAGAGATTACAGAACAGATCAATGCACCTTTTTCTGGAATCGCTGAGTATTCAGAACCCATTTCAGGTGCTTGTATTCGCACACCACTAGGTTTTTTAGCTTTTTTAACAAAAACAAACGGTACCCTTTTTTTCAAAAAATCGAAAATGAAATCGTTAGAAGATGATTCTTTACACTTAAACAAAACACTGACAAATGAATCGTCAGTAATGAATGTTTATAAAATCCCCTCTTTTACTGTTTTGTTTGCACGTCATGGTGAATTCATAGAAAAAAGCAAATTTTTAGCACAAATTTCTTTGTTTCCTACGGGGCAAAAAACCACTCAGACAATCGAACAAACTATTTATTCTTCACTAGAAGGCGAAGTTTATTACAATCAAATTGATCTTTTAGAAGATATCGATGAAAAATATGGGGAACATATTTCAAAAGCGGAAGATTGGTCAAAAGTTTGGGTACTTTCAGCAAAAATTTCTAATAATACATTGGTTTCAGACTACTTACCTAAGTGTGGAGATTTTGTTTCAAAAAATTCTATTGTTAATCAAATTCAATGGTTGACAAATTTTTCACAACCTTCTTATATTAATTATAATACATCAAATGCTTCAAACTTTAAAAATTCAGACTATTCATATGAATCAAAACGGTTGTTTAAGTCTTTTCAAAGTTATTCTTTATCAAACAATAAATTGAAATCAAATCTAACGCTAAATTCATCTTTCAATGCTGTTTTAGCTCTTAAAACAAAATCAATAGACAATTTCTCTTCAAATTTTAAAATTTTTTCTAAATATCAAAAAAGAAAAAAATTTTTGTTAAATAATATAAACTTGACAAATTTAAATCAAAGACAAATTTTTTCTGTTTACTATTTACGAAACATACAAACTTGTTTTGTATACCCATATCAATTCAATTTTCGTTATAATTTTCTAAAGTCAATTGCCCAAACCGTTATTTTTTTACCTATCTTAGGTTCGGGAGTTTTAACAAATTGGTTAAACTTAAAAAGTTTAAAACACAAAAAAAACAAAAAACAAAAAGTAATGAACTTAGTACAAAAACAATCTACAGTTTTAGTAAAAAGATTAAATTTAAATAAAAAATTTAAAGTTAGGCACAATGTTGTTATGCGAGGGCAAGCCTCTAGGCCCGGGGGGGCTTTGCCCCCGGGGCCTCAGAAATCCCCTCGCTCGGGGGGCCAAGGGCCCCCGCAAAGCCCGAGACCCAATGGTTCGGGGGGTTCTCCGAGGGCCCTCGGCCCGGGGGGGGGACCCCCCCGCGCATTAAATAAAACAAATTTTTTCCATCCATTAATTTTAGCAAATTTTGTTTCTTTTTCATCAACTTTAAACACGAAAACTCTTAAAAATTTTTATAAAAGAAAATCTGAAATTTCAAATGTGAAATTAGAAAAATCAATTGTTTATCCTTATTTTCCTAACAATTATCCCAATCCTTTAAGTGAGTATAATTATTTAAATAAATCAGACACAGATTTTTGGTTGTATAAAAAATCTATGGAAAACGTTTTCAACAAATTTTCTTTCAAAAACCAAGCTCAATTAAAAAATTTGCAAAACTCAAAACAAAAAAAACATCACGGATCTTCTATAATAAAGAAATTCGAAAAGAATAAAATAAGAAATATCTTTTTTAAAAAAACTACAACCTTAAAACGGGAACAACTTTCAATAAAAACTCCTATTCTTTTCTTAAATACTGAAAAAATTTGTTATAGAAAACTTGGTTATTTTGTTTCGATTGAAATAGAACCAAATAAAAGAGATCAACTTTTTAGTTTTTTACCTCTTCAAAATGACTCTTCTATGGATATTCATAAAATACATATATTGAATAAGTCTTTAGGGTTTTCTTCATTTTTATCCTTAAAAAAAAATTTAAAAAATACAAAATTAAAAAACCCTAATGCGAATAATACTTTAAATTTAAACAACACTGATTCGTGGAGTCTAAACTCAAACCAAGGCTTTTATTGGTTTCCAGAATTTTCACAAACCATAACCAACGGTATTTTTTCAGTTTTAGGTCCAACAATTTCTCAAAAGATTTTTAAAACAAAATTTTTTAAACTTAAAACAAAAAATACAAAAAGTGCTTTTTTTTATACAAAAAAATATATTCAGTTTCTAAATCTTGCCCAATCACAAATAACTAAAAAAAATCTGACAAACAAAATGAATTTTAGTAAGACGTTCAGGAAAAAAAAATTTTCTAAATTTTTAAAAAATCAAGAAAAAAATAAAGGTACTATTTTTCAATCTGTTTTGTTTTCTAATTTGGCTAACATCAATTTAGCATATAACAGTGAAACAAAAGACGTACGTTTTACTAATAAAAATTTCTATTTAAGTCATTTTAATCAAGATTCTTTTTCTAAAAAATTACAATTAATTTTTCTGAATATCGAAAATTATCAAATGTTTCACTTTGTTTCGCCTTTAAATAAATATCCCTGGTTTGAAAAAAAAAGTCACGAAAAGGCTTTCAATTATTTAAAGTCACTAAATCACAAATCATTGAAACAGCAACTTAAATCTAATTATATTTCAGTAAAGAAATCTTTTATTATAGACAACTTCAAACAAACTGAAAAAAAAGATTCTAAAAAATCTAGTGAAAGAAAGATATTTTCTTTTTCTAAAAAAGATTTGGAATATTCTAAAAATTTAACTGTTAAGCTAAATCAGTTTAAAAAATTGTCAACACCTTTTCAAGAAATTTATTGGTTAGCTCAAGAAAATTATTCTTTAAATGTATTAATTAATAATAATAAGTTGAAAAATTTTGGTTTAAATGAATCTCGATTTATTTTTAATTCAAATCATACAAATTTTAATCGAATTAAAGAAAGAACTAACATTTATTTAACAAATTATCAAGGATTAAAAAAAGAGTTTGTCTTTAAATATGATGGTTTGCTTAAAATTCATACATCAGAAGTTTTAAACACGTTTAATAAAAATGGACAATTAGACAAACCGGTAAATTTAAACTTCACAAAATCATCTTCTTTAGCCCATTCTAAATTAAAAGTGAAATTTATTAAATATGTTTTAATGAAAAAAAATTTCAAACGAAATTTGTTCTTAAACACTCAAACACAACAAAATTTGCATAAATCAAAGGTTAATGGTTTATTTTGTGTAAATCTTAAAAACTATAATAATTTTTTAAGTTCTTTACCTCTTTTACAAAGAACAAATATCTCTACTCGAAGTCCAGAAAATTTTACAACTGTTAAAAATTTTGCAAAAAAAAAATATTCTAAAAAAATTTCAAAAACTAAAAATTTAGCATTAAATATTACCTTAAAACCAGGTTGGATTTATAAAACGACAAATTTATCGAATATTTTTAATATTCACAAACTTTTAATTTCAGCTGGAAATAATTTATTAGATGACATTTGTTTTGAGCAACAAAATATTTTTGTTGAAATAATTTCATTGAATAAAATGTGCTTGCCAAATTTATTCAAGACTGATTTTAAAAATCAGAAATCAACAAATTCATTTAATACGTTAATAAAAGTCAAAAATTCTAAATGTCGTTTTTTACAAAAAAATAAAGATATTAAACAAAAGCATCAAAAGAATTTACTAAAATTTGGGGGAACCAACGGTCGATGGGGCCCACGGGGGGGGGAAACCCCCCCGCAAGCGCTTAGGTTTATAAAACCTAAAAGAACCCCGAGTGCTTCCGAGGGGCCAAAGGCCCCTAGAAGCCCTCGCAAGCTCCGTGATGTTACTGCTTTATTTTTCTTGATTCGACCTTTAAATCATAGGCTTTTTCCTGACCATCAACAAATGAAAAGAGCACTCTATAAATGTATGCAAAAAAAACGAACAAATGAATTGAACTCATCTAATTTTCTTTATAAAAAATATTTTTCAAATGAACTCAATCAACAAACAAACGCGTTAAAAAGTCTTTCAAATTTTGAACCACTAGATTTCCAGTTAACTCGGATGAATTTATGGGATTCCACATTTGTTTCAAAGAAACAAAAATTTTCACTTTTCAATTCAAAAAAACTAAATCCAAAACAGAAAATTGAAGAAACAACAAAAAAAACTTCGTTTTCAACCCTATTCCCAAACTCTTTTTTTAAATCTTTTTCAAAAAAAGGACAGGTTTTTTATTTAGCTAAAAAGATTTCCAATTTTTTTTCAAATTCATCGAATTTTCGAAAATACGAACGAGGACGCAACTGTATTTTGGAAAAAGCTTATTTTTCTAATTATTCAGTAAATTTTACACAGTGCAAAGTTTCTTTAAGTTTATCACGGTCATCTATAGCGAATGCATCGACAACTGCCGCTGGTTTTTTAGCTTACTCTTTTCCACAAATCTCTTTAAATAAAGAGCCTACAAGAATGGATTTTTCTGAATATAGCTCTACAGAATACAATAATTATTTGAAAAACCAATATTTAAGGATTTTAATGATAAGAAGTTCTCACTCACTTTTTCAAAAAAATAACGCTTTTTTTAGTAAGACTCAAAAATTTAGTGAAGTTAGCAATTCTTTAGAAAAGTCACGATTTCGATTTTATAAAAAAAGAATTATTAACTTACAATCTTTTTTGAACTTTTATAATTCTATGCCGTTTTTTGAATATTCTTTAAATCAAAAATATGGTTTCTTAGCCAATCAAAAATTGTTTGCTTCATCTTTTTATAAACAACAATTTGAAAATTATTTCAAAATTACAGTTTTAGACAGTAAAACAATTTTCAATGAAACTTTCAACGGAAAACGATTTATTCAGAAAAAAAGAAACAAAAACGTAGTTTCAGATTTTTCTCGTAACTTTCCAATTTCAAAAAATCATTTAATCTTAAAAAAGAATTTTTTAAAAAATACGATGTCCCTAGGTTTAACAAGTTTTTATAGTCCTTATGAGGGTGAAGTTTTAAAAATTTATAATCAGAATTCAGATATCTTAAACTTAAGAAAAAGCGTAAATGTGTATCTGGAAACAGGATTAGAGCAAGAAAGACAACAACAAAAATTGATTTTAACAAAATCAGATATATTTGGTTTAGAACTTCCAATTACTAAAGTTTCTTTTTTAGACTTAAAAAAACCATTGCAATCACCTGTCCGTTTTTTCGATTCAATGTGGGGTTCAAAACAAAGTTCTAACGTTGTTTTATCTGTGCCAAGCTCAGAATCTTCGATTTGGAGAAAGATCGATTTTTTTCGCTCATTCTTTAGAACCGTTGACAGTTGGAAAAATTCACGCGAGTGGCATCCGCTAAATCGAGGCCACGAAAAAACAAATTTTTCTAAAACCTATAAACCAGAGATCTTCAATTTTAATCATTTAGAAGATCAAACATTTTTTAACCTGATATCGACAAAAAACTCTTTAAAATTTTTACTGTTTTATCATGAAAGATTTAAACGATTAGAAAAACATTATTATGATGAATTTGATTTAAATCAATATAAAATTTCTGACTTTAATACGCATTATAAAAATAAACGTTATAAAATAAAAACAGTGAGTTTTGACTTGATTAATCAAAATAAAAAGTTACGTTTAGGAGCATTTGTTAGTACAGGTGAGAAGTTTTATTCTAATTTAACTTTTTTAAAGTCAGGTTTGATTATTCACTTAAGTTCAAAAAAATTAACATTACGAAAAGCTCAATTCTTTTTTATTTCTCCTCAAGCTATACTACATACATATCATGGGCATTGTTTAACAAAAAATTCGCCAGTTATGACTCTTCCATTTCAAACATTAAAAACAGGTGACATTGTCCAAGGAATCCCAAAAGTTGAACAATACTTAGAAGCTCGTACAACAATTCGTGGTCGATTATTTTTAAATAGTTTACCTGTTTTACTTTATGCTATTTACCAGCGTTATTCGTCTCAATTAAATATGGAAAAAGCAGTTCAACAAAGTTTTTTAAAAATTCAACAAATTTTGGTAGATGGGGTGCAACGTGTATACAGATCACAAGGTGTTAGTATTGCAGATAAACACTTAGAAATTATTGTACGTCAAATGACATCCAAAGTTAAAATTGTTTATGGTGGACAAACAGGATTTTTTCCTGGAGAGTTTGTTGATTTAGAATTTGTCGAACGTATTAATCGTTTTTTAATGGTGAAAATCCGATATGAACCTGTTGTTCTTGGAATTACTCGAGCATCTTTAGAAGTCGATAGCTTTTTATCGGCAGCGAGTTTTCAACAAACTACAAAAGTCTTAAGTCGAGCAGCTATGGAAAATAAAAAAGATTTTTTAAAAGGTTTAAAAGAAAATCTTTTAGTAGGGAATTTACTTCCAGCTGGCACAGGGTATATTGTTCCAATTTCAGAAAAAAGTTTTTCGAAAATCCTTATTGACGATTGAATAAATTTAAAGCAAAAATTGTAAAAAATTAAACTTCTTAATTTTTTTATTATTGTAAAAAATCAAGGAAAGCCGATACGATTAGATTAATCGGCTTTTCTTGATTTTTATTAACAGTTTAGATAATATAATTTATAGGACTAAGCCTGCTTAACTCAATCGGTAGAGTATCGGTTTTGTAAACCGAAGGTTACCGGTTCAACTCCGGTAGTAGGCTTTTTGAATTTTATATCGTAAAGCTAAGGGCCCCCCGGTGGCCCGGAGCAGACCCCCCCACACATAACAACGTTATGCATGCCTTTGCTAGTTTTGTTTTTTTTAGAAGAACTAGTATTATGTTCTATCAAAAAACATTCTTTTAAAAAGAAATTCTTAAATGTTTTTTGTTTTAATTTTAAAAAATTTTAGTTTTTTTTTAAATTAAAACTAAGAGAAAATTCTTTATAATTTTTGACTCCAAAATCAACAAAAAAATTTTTGAAAAAAAGTATTTTACTCCAAAAAAATCTTGTGGAATTTTTAAATTGGCGAGAAAAAAAAAAACGGATCTTTTTTTAATTAACTCATTGAGTTTTTCTAAACCAAATGAGAAAAATCGAAAAAATAGAAAAGTTTTTCCAAATGTCTCAAGCCCGGTTAATAACATTTTTATAAAAAATAAAAAGTTTACAAAAAAAATGTATCGATCTACGCAAAACAAATTAAGTTTAGATTTATTAAAACAAAAACAAAGACTTTTACTTTCAGATTTTTTTCCACACAAAAAACCATTCATGCATTTTTGGATTTTTCCTTTATTAGGTGGTTGTTTTATGAGTTTAATGACATTTCATAGCGGTAAGGGTTTTATAAACAAAAATCAAAACTTTCCAAATCTTGATTTTTCAGTAAGAAACGCTCGTAATTCACGAGAAAACTCTAAACAAAGTATTTTACAATTATATAAACCATTAAAAGATAATAACGTAAACTTAAAGCTTCTTTTGGGACCTTCTAATTCATCTAAAGTACACGTGAGCCGAGGGCTCGTGACTATGCGGGGGCCAATGGCTCCACCGACCCCCCGATCTTTTTCTGAAATCTTCGATTCAGGACCCGAGCGTAGCCTCCGAACAAAGCTTTGTAATGTTAAAGATGAGGCATCCATTGGAACAACAACGAGGAATCAATTGTTAACTTTTTACGCAAATTATACAAACCAAGAACCTCTTTCGTCTAGATTAAGACAAGATTATCAAAACATTGTTCTTAATAAATTTTTACCTGTTGAGTTCGAAAAATTATGTTTATTTTATCTAAATTTAACAAATCAAAATTTAAACATGAATTCGAATAATTATTTACAAAATAAACAAAACTATAAATATTTTCTGAAACAAATATTACAGCAAAATAATTATCTAAAAAACGAAGCAACATTCCATTTGGTTTGGCATGTATTAAAAGTGGAACCCAATAATGTATTTTCAGTTCAGCACGTAAACACAAAAAATAACTTTTTACACAATTTAGATTTGAGAAAATCTTTTAAAAAAGGATTTTTAGATTATTTTCCAATGGAACATTTCGCTCAAAAACTCTATAATGAAAATGCTACGTATTATTTAAAAAATTCAAATTTAAAGTCTTTTCTTTTTTCTAATTTAATAAAACAAATTAAAGATATACCACATATTTCTTACTATAACGCTTCTGTTTTGTTAGATAAATGGATAAAAACATTAAAGTTAAATTCTATAACGCAAAACCCTCTAAAATCATCTCAAATAAGCATGAATAATATCAATAATCTTTTGACAAAAGAGACTTTTTCGGAATTTTGTGACAAATTGTATGTGTTAGAACATTTATTTTCAAACTCTTCAAAATATCAAAACGATTTGACTTTTTATTTTTATACTTTACTCGAAACTTTAAATAAAAACCAAAACAATTATCAATACATTTATTCTCAAATTAATCCAAATTTTAAAAAACTAGAATCTAAAAAAATAGCTCAATTATTCGCAACAGTTCTCATTGATTCTAAAAAAGATTCTACTTTGAATTCTTTAAAAAATTTGAAAAAAAAATTTCAAAATGAATATCGATATCATCTAATGAAAGTTCTATTAAAAAATTCTTTCTATAAGACAAATTCAAAAAAGAATATAATATCACCAAACTCTTTTCAAACTTTTTCAACAATGCGGAACGAAGTCCTAGGCCCTGTGGGCCTCGACTTTGCGGGGGCCAACCGTCGAGCCCCAATGGGTCTAGAGGGGCCGAGGGCCGAAGGCCCTAGCCCGAGACCCAACGGGTCGGGGGGTTCCCCGAGGGCCGAAGGCCCTAGCGAACCCAAATTGACTTTTTTCAATATATCGGACGTCCAAGTTAAAAGAATTTTGAATTATACACTTTTTTTAAAGTTTATTAATAACAAACCTTTGCTTCAAGCTAAAACACTTCCTATTTTGAAAAAAATTAAATCGCGCCGTAAATCAGAGCTACTATATAATTTTACGAATTTAGTAGATCCGATGGTTATTTCAACACAAAAAAAAAATTTAAAAAACATAACTTACGAATTACTTTTATTACAAAACTGGAAAACTTTATTTGCAGATATTTGTTATATCAATGTTCTTGAAAAAAATTTTAAATATACAATTTCTTCTGATTTATCTAAAAAATTTGCTTTATTCAAAACTGGGGCACAGCGGGGGTCTAGACCCATAGGTTCTCTAGGGCTTCTAGGGGCCTTTGGCCCCTCGGAAGCCCTCGCAAGCTCCATGACCTCGGAGGGCAAAGCCTCTGCAAAACAAAAATTGATTCAACCCAAAATAAAAAAAACTCAAGAATTAAAATTTTTAACAAATAAATTAACTAAAGAAATCACTTTGTATTGTAAGTTAAATACAATTTCAAAAAAACTTATCAATTCTGTTTCTTCGTTAACAGACCAAAACCAAAAAGATAATCAACTTAACCAGCTAGTTATTCAATATAAAACACCCATTTTAATAGCAAAAATTCAAAAAGAACTATTATCATTTCCAAATTTCAATAACGAGTTTAATTTATTAACTGCAAACCCGACAACAACAAAATTTAAAAACATTTCTTGGGTTCGAAGTCCATTGTCTTGGTTTGAAATAGCTTCAAAACAAAATGATTTAAGCAATCTCATGTTCTCTTCTCAAAAACTATGGAATAATTTTTCAAATTCACAAACAACTGTTCCTATTCTACCAAATGGGAAAAAAATAAATTTTATTAAATCATTAATAAAAACAAATACGAAAAAGTTTTTAACTTTCAAAAATTTATTATCTGGATCAACCTCTTTAAGTGAAGATACACAACAGCCAAAACTTTGGCCGGGGGGGACCCCGAGGCCCTATGGGCCTAGAAGCTCCGAAAAAGCTAAAACAATAACTTTTTTAATTCAAAAAAAATCAAAGGGTTTAAAAAATCAACCTGTTTATTTTTTAAAATCATCCCAAACCACAAAATTTTTAAATAAGGAAAACTTGTTTAAAAACTTTCAACACAAAAATAGAAGACAGTACAAAACCTCGGATTATAATTTTGAAAAACGTCAATCTGAAAAAATTTTTAGAACTTATTTCTCGGTTAAATCTTTCCAAAAACCTGATAAAGACTTATTGCATAAAAACAATCGTTTTAAACTAAATTCATTAAAAAGTTCCCTAAACTCATCCAATTCCTTTCATTCAATTCTGCCAGTTTTAAAAAAATTGAAGCAAAAAGTTAAAAGTCAAACGTTGTATTACAAACTTAATAAAGATTTACTTCGTTTAAATTCAGTGAACGATTTGTTATTAAAAAACCATGATTTGAGACTAAGAAACGATAACTTTAATCAAAAATCAAAGATGACTTCGCATTTTTCTAATAAAATATGTTTAACAAAATGTTATAACGCTATCAATTTTAATAAAGTTTTATCTAAACAAAACAGTTTAAATTCTAAAACGTTTTTAAAAAAATTTGGTGAAAGTTTTAATTTTTTTAAAAAAGCTGATTTTTCCCTTAACGAAACTGAAATTAACCGTTTAGAAAAAAAAAAAGCGGTCCAGAAGAAACGTCGTTTAAAAAAACTCAAACTTGAAAATCGTCGAAGAAAAAAAAGAAAACGCTTTTATCCTCGTCCAAATTATTTACGTTTTCAATTGTATTATTCTTTTTTAAAAAGCGCCACTTGTTAACTCGTAACAAGATTGACTCGAAGACGTTGGAATTTTTGATCCAAAGAGGGCGACTGAGCAAAGACAAAATAAAAAATCAAATCGCAAGTAAAAAATCAAGATCAAAATCTTTCCAAGAAAAAATATATCGTCACCAAAAACAAAAATGGGGAAACGTTTCATCAGAATTGTTATTTTCTGAAAAATTATTCTTAAAAAAAATACCATTGAGTTGGACAATTCCAACCTATCATGATCAAGAATTTTATAAAATATCAAATGAAACTTTAACAGAATTTGAACGTTTATGTTGGAAATCATATTGGTTAAGATCAAATTTAACCCCGTATATTCGTCGAATTCAAAACAATTTTAAAAAAATGCAAAAAAAAGAAAGTTTAAAACAATCTAAAAAAACGTTTTCAATTATTTTAGAAAATTTACTAACTTGGCCAGTTTTTTGGAATAACGAAAATTTTTTTAAATTGAATAACAAACAAGTGAAACAAATGAAAAATTTAACTCCTGCGTATTTAAATATAAAAGAAACTTTACAAAATTCTTTTTTTAAAGTTTCCAATCTGACTCATTTCAAAAATGTAGAAAACACAGCAGAATATAATCGCCTTATTTCTGAACGTATTACGGATGAAATTAAAAATGTGAAAAGTCAGTTAAATGTTGATGGACAAACTCATGCTCGAAGCTATAAGGTTGGACGTCAAAAAATCGATAAGCCGATTTCAAAAAATATTTGGACTTCGTTAAATTCATTTAACAACAATTTTTTAGAACCAAAAATTGAAGCTTTTTCTCTTTCTCCGACGCGTCTTAGCGACACTTTTGCACAGATGAGCGATTCTTTTATAAAACCTTTTGGTGATTTACCAACCTTACGACTTTTGTGGGCTTTTAATAAAACAAACTTATTTACTTATAACGAAAACAATTTTTCAAGAAATTTATGGTCTATTTATAAACATCGTGAACAGACCAAGAATAATAAAACAAAAAAATTTATTTCTCAAATTTTTAATTCTTATAATTTAAATGCAAAAACTGTCGAAACGATGTCATTAAATAAAACAAGACTAGCATGTAAAAAAATCTTATCTTTTGGTGGGTTTATTTATGAAAAAAATTATAAGTTTTATTTACGTAATCTAAAATATAAATTACAAAGAGCACCAATTTTAACATCAGATTTAGTTAAAATGTCGGGGGGCAAAGCCCCCGCAAACAAAAAAAATTCTAATAGTTCTAAAATTCTGTTGTTGAATCAAAACAAAACAATCTTTAAAAATTTAAAGTTGCAGGAAAAAAATTGGTTTGAAAGTAATTTAAACCATAAATCTCAAAAACGAATAATTCATTTTTGGTGGTCTACTCGACAAGTGAATCCTATTGAACAAATGTTCTCGCTTTGGCTTGCATCACCAACAATTTTTTTAGATTTAGACTTTTATGTTTCAGAAAATACAAACTCAATTATTGAGCGAGATTCTTTAAAAAGTATTAATCGAGTCTCAGATCTTAAATTATTAGTTGAGAGTCCAAATCCTGTGTTCAGAACAGAAACAAGTAAAATTTTACTAATAACAAGTTTTTGGGTTTGTTCTTTATTATTTCATATTTCAATTTTATTCACAGTTATACGTATTTCGGAAATTCGAAGTCTAGCAAAATTTCAATTTTTGATCCTTTATAAACTTACTAACAGTTATTTAATTTGTTTATTTTCTATTTCTGATCTTTTCGAAAATTATAAAACAAAAATTACTTCTTTAATAAAAAACACCTGGAGATTTTCTAGTAAAACTTGCAACAATTCTAGCTTTTCACAATTTCAAGAATTAAATAGGAAACATTTTGAAAAAAAATGGATTAGACAAAACAGGTTAAAATTCATTTATAATAAACAATTTATGTTAAATCAGTCAGAAAAAAAATTGAGTTGGAAAGATGTAGACATTCTTAATGTTCAAATCCCAAATTTGCAAAACCTTTCAAACCAAAAAGCGAAGTTAGAAAATTCATCTCTTCAACGATGTTCTAAATTTCAATCTAAACAGTTAATTCAATCTACAATTAATTTTCATTTCAGTTTTCGAGATTTTTTTATTTTCTCGACAAAAAACGATAAAAATTTTTCTAAGTCCAAGATTATTGAAAATTTTTTGATTTTTCATTCAATAAATCCATCTTTAGATAAGTTAAAATTATTGAAAAAACTTGATCTAGTAAATTCTAAGATTTCTCAAAATTGGTTTTATTCGTGGTACACAGGATTTTTATGGTATACGTTTTTTACATCTTTCAAAAATTTCAGGTCCAAGAGTCAAAATAACTCTTTAACTAAGATTGGCTCGTCAAACATGAAAGTTAACCCTACTTCTTTAAAATTAGAAATGTTTCAAAAAAAAGAGATTTATTTCAAAAAAAACTTAATGAAAACTTTAAATTTTTCAGATAAATTGACAAAATTTAGTTCTAAAAAAACTTTGCGGGGTTTTACGAGGCCTAGGCCCTACGGGCCTCGGACAAAGCCCTGGACTATGCGAAGTCTGGAGGCTTATCAAAGCCGAGACCTAATGAGCCGGGACCCCCGAGGCCCAACGGGTCTAGCGGCCCCCAATAAAGTAAAAAGATCTTTTTGGATTGTTCAATCGAGTATTCAACTTCAATCTATTTTATCTTTATTAACACTTTATTTGACAAAAACATTTATCAAGATTTTTTATTTTTGTTTTAATCTATTTTATGGCTTTCTCTTTAAGTTAATTGATGTGCTTGAAAGCATTTTGTTGATTTTTTATAAATTTCTAGAAAAACCTGCAGAATTAATGGTTGAATGGATTGCAGAAATCTTTTTAATTGAATGGTCTTCAGATTTAACAACTTATATACCAGAAGCGTTTGATATTTCTATTTGGAATTCACTTACGAAATTTTCTCGTTCTACAAGACCTTTAGGAGGGTTATTGTTTGGTTTTACGTTTCAAAAATTTTTTTTAGGCTCGTTAGAAATTTTTTATAGTTGGATGTTAAAGCCTGATAAAGATTTAATTCTTCGTCAAAAAAAAGGTGTTATTTTCTGGGACATCTGGGCAGAAATTTTAATTCAAGCGGCGGAAAAATATAAAATGAATCTATCTTCTTTAACCACATTAAAAGAAGAACAGGAACTTTTAATTGAAAATTTATTAGCTGAAAAAGAACTTTTACTGAATAGAACGCAATTAAATTTGTTTCAATCACGAAATTCAATAGTTAAGGAAACAAATTTTTTCAATTCCGAAACGTTTAAAAAGTCATTAATCAAGATGACACCTCTGATGAAATTTTTACAAATTTACCCCCCAAATCCGTTCTGGAATTTATTACATTCTTCAAAGTCTTCTATATCGGTAGTAAAAAATAATCCTTATAAATTTTTTGTCTCGGACAATCAATTATTAAGTCTAAGTCAATTAAAAATTGACACTCAACCCTCTCTTAGCTTAGTTCAAAAAACTAAGTCTTTAGATTCATGGAAAAGATGGTTTGTTAATCAATCTCTAACAACCCAGGGTCGAGATACGGATTTATTTATGGATATTCACCCACCTAAATCTTTCTTGAACTTAAGTTTTTTAAAAACTTATTTACCTGCTCAAGAAATTTTAGGTTCTTTAGTTTGTGATATTTATTCTGGTCTTTTCGCTCAAAAAATTTCGAAAAACATTTTAGTAGTTGGTGCACCGGGGGCGGCTAAAAGTTTTTTTATTCAAGCTTTAGCGGGAGAGACAGAGTTGAAAATCGTAACTGATAATGCTCATCGATATGCATTGGTTCAGGGTGGTGTACCAGTTGGTATGAAATTATTAAGAGATGTTTTTGATTCTATTGCTCTCCATACACCATGTTTATTTTTATTGGAAGACATTCATGTGATTGGTGAACGCCGTCCAATGTTAATTTCAGATGAGGAAAACTCAAAAGCAACAGATTCTACGTTTGGAGCCGAACAAGAAGAAGTTCATGAAAAAAATAGATCAATTTATCAATTAAGTAGACATTCGATTTCACATTATAAACGGCCTTATAAAGGTGATTTTTCTCTTTCAATCCCTACCAATCATTTTTGTTATGATTTGTTTTTAGGTATTAACCCACTTAAAAAACGTCGATCAGGCTTAACTGCAAAAGGTCCTCTTCCAATTCGTGAACTAGAAAAAGCATTAATGGGTATAGAATCTTTACCTTCAAATAAACAAGAATTCATTTCTTTTGACGAAAATAACAATACATCAAATAGTCAAGCTTTACTAAGTGTATTACAAATTTCGACTGAACAGGTTTTTGCTCCTCCTGCAACATCACCATTTAACATTTTACTTATGAAAGAACAAAAAAAACTTAAACCAAAAAAATTGGTCAAAGAAATGCCGTGGAGTGGACTTTCATACGATAAGATTATGTTGATCTCAAAAAGTCATTATTCGGTTCGTGTAAAGGTGGCTTTATTAGCTGAAATGGCAATGACGAATTTATCTATTAAATTAGACATGATCACAGATTTATTGGTTATTATAGATAGTGTTCGATCTAATCGAGGATTTGTTGTATTTGCCACAACTCATTTACCTTCTTTACTAGATCCAGCTTTACGTCGGCCGGGGCGTCTCGATGAAACCATTTCATTACCACTTTTACCTAATTTAATGAGTCGTTTTGAAATTTTCAAAACAAGTTTATCTTCCTACAGTAAAGCAACGGATTTATTAGACTATAGTCTCTTAAGTTCAACAATTGAACAAAACGAAAATCAAATTTATTCAGCTATTTCTAAAAGTTTATTATTGTTGTTAAACACAAAAAAAAATTTTAATGTATCAAGTAATTTATTGAAACCAAAAGTTTTTTCAGGATTCTTTAATGATTTTCCTATTTATAGTGTTTCTCAAGCTTTTCAGACTTCAATATATCTTCGTTCTTTATTAATTAATACGTCGCAGATTAAAAAATATTTAACTCAAGTATCAAAATCTAAATTTACTGCAATTGAATTTAAAACCAAAAAACAAAAATCTAGCATTTATGAAGATAATTTATACAATCTTTTAAATAAAGAAGTTTTTAATTTTGTTTTATCGGGAACGGATAAGTTTAATTTTATTGCTTTAACTTATGCTCAAGCAGGTCAGTTTTTAGTTGAAGCTTTGATTATTCATGATCAAAGTACTTACTCATGCAAATTTTTAACTCAGCTTACTAAAACTCAAGATAGTTATAATACCGAAGAACAGATTTTTAAAAGCTTATACAATTCTAAAATAGAATCAAAAAACACTTTATTAAAGCTTTTTGCAGGAAAAATAGCAGAATTTTTTGTATTAAACAGTTCCTATTCTCAAAAACTAAAAAGTTTTAACAATTTTTCAAATTCTTTTTCGAAAAACAAATCAAAATTAATCTCATTAAATAAAAATGTAAAAGTTGCTTCGTCATCTGAAGACGATACTTTATTCATAAAATCAAATGTAGCTCTTTCACTAAAAAAAGATTGGTGGTTACATGCTAGTTCTTTATTACAAACAAATCCTTCGCAATCAAGTTTATTCGAAAACATGCAAAATTTTCAAATGTATTGGCAATCAGCAACTTCTTTTTTAGACTCCTTGTTTCAAAAACGTTATTTATATAATAAGAGCTTTGTTGTTTCTAAAATGTTATTTTTTGAAAATCAGTCTAGTTTACGTGAACCACCAAGCCCTCCGAATTCTTCTATTCTTATGCCAGCAAAAAAATTTGAAAATTATAAACGCACTTTAAAAGATTTTCTTCAAAAGCCAACGTTAACAATTAATGAAAAAATTCAAATGCATCAAAAACAAAGATTTTTAAAACTTCTTTATAATATCTCTATTCAAACCTCTTTTACAACTGTGTCTTCTAAACATTCTGGAGAACATTTACCAAACTATCAGACAGATCATCAAGAAACAAATTTTGATAATTCGTTTAAAGAATTAGGATATCTAGATCTTATGATGTTAAAACCAACAGCAAGTTATTGCTTTTACAAAAATCGTTTCTTAACACGTCACCGATTCTCGTTTTTAAATCAATGGTGGAATGGACAACTTGCAGAACATAACGTAGAGACAACGTATTTAAGTCATGTTGATTGGCGTTCAATGTTTGTACAATCTATGGGAGACATTGTTATAGATTTTCCAGATGCTGATCAATATTATAACCCAAAAACAAGACGTTGGTTCTTACATTCAACTTCTTGGAATTATTGGTTAAGTTTTGAAAATAATAAAAAAGACGAAATTTCACAACATTATATTCTTTATTGTTTTACAAAAACATTTCACCTATTAAATTTTAATCGTGAATTGTTTGATTATTTAGCTTTCCGTTTTTTACGTTATCATCAACTTAAAGAGATTGATCTTTTACATATTTTAAGTCGTTTTTATAAAACAAAATTTTAAAAATTGTTATTTTTTACACAAATAGGTCTTTGATTAAAATTTATATTAATTTAAAAATTATTTTTAGTAACAAATTCAAATATTGTTAAAACTGTTTTACAAAATAATTTTAAACTATTTACAACCTGCTGTTTTTACTTACTAGCAAAGTTTGTTTTTTATAATCTTAACAGCATAAAAAACAAACTTTGCTATTTAATTGAGTTTAGATAATCAGTGATCTTGACAATTTCAAGACAACTTAGTTTTTAAGAAAATTTATTGGATTAAAAAAAAAAATAAGTTATAATATAACTAAAAATTTTAATTTTTATTTATATTATTTAGCGTTTTGATTTTTTTCGTTCAGCATTTGATTTTATGATTCTAAAAATCCAGTTCTATATAACTGATTTAAAAACTTTTTTGTTTGAATTATTAATATTGTCAAGATTAATAAAACTTAAGTGTAAGAAGCTTACCTCAACATTTGAAAAAAAATTTTAGAAAAAAGTTGTTTTCATTAACTGATCTTTTATGCTTTTTTAAAAAAAGGGTTGTTTTATTTCTAAATGTCTAGGCCCGTAGGGCCTTTTGGATCGAAGATCCAACGGGGTTCGAGGGACGAGGGGCCTTTGGCCCCTAAAGGTCCCTAGAGGGCTTCGAGGGGCTAATAGGGGCCAAAGGCCCCCTCGAAGCTTTAGAGGGCCGAAGGCCCGGGGGGAACCCCCCGTATAACGTTGGTATGCAGAAAATTGGCCTGAATAAAGACTTTTAATTAACACCTTAAGTTTTTCTAATCAAAAAATTTAAGGTGTCATAAATAAATATAAATTTCGAGTAAGATTGAAAATTTGGAAAGCTGCTATGTTTCAGCAAAAATGCTCATAAATTTATTTCCTAAGGAGATCCCGTGGAAACACTGTTTAACGGAACACTAACAGTAGGAGGTCGTGACCAAGAATCCACAGGTTTTGCTTGGTGGTCAGGTAATGCTCGACTAATCAACTTATCTGGTAAACTATTAGGTGCACACGTAGCACATGCAGGTTTAATCGTTTTTTGGGCAGGTGCTATGAACTTATTTGAAGTAGCACACTTTGTTCCTGAAAAACCAATGTACGAGCAAGGTTTAATTTTATTACCTCATTTAGCTACTTTAGGTTATGGTGTTGGGCCAGGTGGTGAAGTTATTGATACTTTTCCATATTTCGTATCTGGTGTTTTACACTTAATTTCTTCAGCTGTTCTAGGATTTGGTGGTGTTTATCACTCATTAATTGGACCTGAAACATTAGAAGAATCTTTCCCATTTTTTGGTTATGTATGGAAAGATAAAAACAAAATGACTAACATTTTAGGTTACCATTTAATTATTTTAGGTTTAGGTGCTTGGTTATTAGTTTGGAAAGCTCTTTACTTTGGCGGTGTGTACGATACTTGGGCACCAGGTGGTGGAGATGTTCGTTTAATTACAAATCCAACAACAAACGCAGGAGTTATTTTTGGTTATTTAGTTAAATCACCATGGGGTGGTGATGGTTGGATTGTTAGTGTTGACAACATGGAAGACATTATCGGTGGACACATTTGGATTGGTACTTTATGTATCTTAGGTGGTATTTGGCACATTTACACAACTCCATGGCCATGGGCACGTCGTGCTTTTGTTTGGTCAGGTGAAGCTTATTTATCATACAGTTTAGGTGCAATTGCTACAATGGGCTTTATTGCTTGTTGTATGTCTTGGTTCAACAATACAGCTTATCCTAGTGAATTTTATGGTCCAACAGGTCCTGAAGCCTCTCAATCACAAGCGTTTACTTTCTTAGTACGTGACCAACGTTTAGGTGCTAACGTTGCTTCTGCTCAAGGTCCTACAGGTTTAGGTAAATATTTAATGCGTTCACCAACAGGTGAAATCATTTTTGGTGGTGAAACAATGCGTTTTTGGGATTTTAGAGGTCCATGGTTAGAGCCATTACGTGGTCCTAACGGTCTTGATTTAAACAAGTTAAAAAATGATATTCAACCTTGGCAAGAACGCCGAGCTGCTGAATACATGACTCATGCGCCTTTAGGTTCTTTAAACTCTGTAGGTGGTGTAGCAACTGAAATTAACGCGGTAAACTTTGTTTCTCCACGTAGTTGGTTAGCTTGTTCACACTTCGTATTAGGTTTCTTCTTTTTTATTGGTCACTTATGGCACGCAGGTCGTGCTCGTGCAGCTGCAGCTGGTTTTGAAAAAGGTATTGACCGTTTAGATGAACCTGCTTTATCAATGAGACCTTTAGATTAATTCAAAGGATCTTAATGATTCATTTTCAAGTATGATTTTCAAAAGCTTAATTATAAAATTAAGCTTTTGAAAATCATGCTATTTTTAATTTTATAAAAAATTAAACTTTTTTATAAAAATTTGTTTTTCTTTTGCTCCAAAATCTTTGATTTTGGACGGGGCGGGGGATCCCACCCAAGGCGAAGGGCTAGGCCCTATGGGCCTAGGAGCTCCCCCTCAACTTTTTATTATGAGCTTTTTTCAACTAAAAATTGAAGACTTTTTTGCAATTGTCGTTGGCTGAGGGGCAAAGCCCCCTAGACCCATTGGGTCTCGTCGGGGGCCCTTGGCCCCCCCGCGTAATGTTGTTATTCAGAAGCCCCGCAAAAGTCGCGTTGAAAACATTGAATAGAGAATAAAAGATTTGAAGAGTCTAACACCAAGAATTAGACAAAGAAGAAATCAAATTTTTAAATTTTTTATTCAATTTAATTGAATAAAAAAAATTTATCTGTTAATATTTTTTAAAAATATTAAAAAATTCATCTAATTACTTTTTTTTTATAAAAAAGTAAATAAACAAAAATGAGCTTTATTTTTAACTCTAAAGTCTATGTTCCAAAGAAATAGACTAAAAAGCCTTTTGATTAAAAAAAAATTACAACAACACTATTTTTTTCAATTGAATGGGATATTGGCATTTGGGTCTTTTATATCTATTGTTTTACAATATATTTTTGTTTTTAAGACAAGTTTTTTTCTGATTTGTTTAACTTAAACGAAAACTTCAACTTTAGATGAAGACCTAAAGTCGGTTATAGTCGTGTTTTGAATATAAATAAAAAATTTTACCGATTTGAGTTTTTAATGTATTTTTTCAGTTAATCTATTAACCTTTTGATTCTTAGATTAACTTTCAATAGTCCATCTTCTTCGGAAAATCTCGGCTTTTTCCTTCTTTCGGGTCTTCGGGCTTCTATGAGGAGCTCCCCCCCCCCCCCCGACCCATCTGGTTTCTAGGAGCCTTTGGACCCGAGTTTCCCCAAAACCCGGACCTTTATTGGAATCTTTGGTTCCGATCGTTAAAAAAAATCGATGAGTCGGGTTCTTTGGGTCAAAAAACATGACCTTTAGTCAGAAAAAGAAAGCAGCATGCGCAGATTTGGTCCATAACATAATTAAAATTTACAACTTGAAATCAATTACTCCAAGCTAAGATCTATTTAGTAAATATTAATAACTCATTAGATCGATAAATGATAAAGCAAAATACAAATAACAGTTAGTATAAAGTAAAATAAATATTTTTAGACAAAAGAATTAAGTAAACAAAGATATTTAAAAATTTTCATGGGATTACCTTGGTATCGTGTACATACAGTAGTTATTAATGATCCGGGCCGTTTAATTTCTGTTCATTTAATGCATACAGCATTAGTAGCAGGTTGGGCAGGTTCAATGACTTTATTTGAAATTGCCGTTTTTGACCCATCAGATCCAGTATTAAATCCGATGTGGCGTCAAGGTATGTTTGTACTACCTTTCATTACACGTTTAGGTGTAACACAATCTTGGGGTGGATGGACAATTAGTGGAGAAACTGCTACAAATCCGGGTCTTTGGAGTTATGAAGGTGTTGCGGCAACTCATATCGTATTATCAGGTTTATTATTTTTAGCCTCAGTATGGCACTGGGTTTACTGGGATTTAGAACTCTTCCGTGACCCAAGAACTGGGAAAACAGCTTTAGACCTTCCAAAAATTTTTGGTATTCATTTATTCCTTTCAGGTCTTTTATGCTTTGGTTTTGGTGCGTTCCACGTTACAGGTTTATTTGGGCCTGGTATTTGGGTTTCAGATCCTTACGGATTAACAGGAAGTGTTCAACCTGTAGCTCCTTCTTGGGGTGCTGATGGTTTCGATCCATACAACCCAGGTGGTATTCCAGCTCACCATATTGCAGCAGGTATCTTAGGTGTTTTAGCAGGATTATTCCACTTATGTGTTCGCCCATCAATCCGTTTATATTTTGGTCTTTCAATGGGTAGTATTGAAACTGTTTTATCTAGTAGTATTGCAGCTGTTTTTTGGGCTGCTTTTGTAGTAGCTGGGACTATGTGGTATGGTTCAGCTGCAACTCCTATTGAATTGTTTGGGCCAACACGTTATCAATGGGATCAAGGTTTTTCCAACAAGAAATTCAAAAACGAGTTCAAACTAGTCAAGCTGAAGGTGTTTCTCTTTCAGACGCTTGGTCGAAAATTCCAGAAAAATTAGCATTCTACGATTACATTGGTAATAACCCAGCTAAAGGTGGTCTTTTCCGTACAGGTGCTATGAACAGTGGTGATGGTATTGCTGTAGGATGGTTAGGACACTCGGTTTTTAAAGATAATGAAGGTTGTGAATTATTCGTTCGACGTATGCCTACTTTCTTTGAAACTTTCCCTGTTTTATTAATCGATAAAGATGGTGTTGTTCGCGCTGACGTACCTTTCCGTCGTGCTGAATCTAAATATAGTATTGAGCAAGTTGGTGTAACTGTAACTTTTTATGGTGGTGAATTAGATGGTTTAACATTTAACGATCCAGCTACGGTTAAAAAATATGCTCGTAAAGCTCAATTAGGTGAAATTTTTGAATTTGACCGTTCTACTTTACAATCTGATGGGGTTTTCCGTAGTAGCCCTCGTGGTTGGTTTACTTTTGGTCACGTTTGTTTTGCTTTACTATTCTTCTTTGGTCATATTTGGCATGGTGCACGTACTATTTTCCGTGATGTGTTTGCTGGTATTGATGAAGACTTAAATGACAGTATTGAATTTGGTAAATACAAAAAACTTGGTGATACAAGTTCTATTCGTGAAGCTTTCTAAATTTTTGATAATTAGAAAACTTTCGTTTTTTTCAAAAATTTTAAAAATACTGATTTAACGCATTAAAATCTTAAGTTGTTTTATTGTCTAGTAAGTTTGTATTTACTATTCTTTTTTATTTTGAAAAAATAAAAAGTAAAACTGCCTTTATGGTGGTTTTTTATACAGCAAAATTTTTGCTGAGAGTTGGGTTTGGATTTAATCTAAGCGAATGAAGTTTGGTAGGATCTGGTGAGAACATGTGCTGGCACCAATTTTTCTTGGCAAATGGTGGTTTGACATTTGTCAAAGCATCGTTTGCCAAGAATTACTAAGTCCCGATTGGCCATTTTAATAACCTGTCAGAACTTTTTATCTGACGCAAAGCTTCGAGGGCCTTCGGCCCTCGGGGTTCCCCCCGGCCCCTAGACCCATTGGGTCTCTAGGCCTAATAGGCCTCGCAAAGCCCCCGGGGCCTCTAGGGACCTTTGGTCCCTCGGGGTTTCCCCCCGAGGCCTTTGGCCCCTCGGTCCCCTCATCGCACAAAAGCTCATTTTTAAGAAACTCCAAATTTGTCTTGGTGTTGCTTCTTCGTTTTGATCGATAAGTGACATTGATCTTTTTGAATCAAAGACTGGGTTATAATTAAATTATAAGTATTCGTAGCGCGTCCAATTTTTTTTCAGACACTTTACCAGAATTTTTAATTCTGATTGTTAGGAAAAAGGTTCTCGGATCAAAAAACCGCAGAAACAATGAATTAGATGCAAAACCCTGAATAAGCTTTATATTCTTCGCAAATAACCTGCGTTTAGTGGAGGGGGGGTAAACCCCCCTCGGCCGCGCGGCTTTGAACGCAAAGTCCCAAAATATCTTTAGTTTGAAGATCAAATGTCAAAAAAAACTATCTTACTGCAAATTTTAATTGTCAGCAAAGAAACGAAGTGGCACTCTTTTCTAAAAAAAAATTTTAAAATCTCATTTTTATGGAAGCATTAGTTTACACTTTTTTATTAATTGGTACGTTAGGAATTATTTTCTTTTCAATTTTTTTTAGAGAACCTCCTCGTATGGTTAAATAATTTTTTATTTATAAAGATAGAACGTGAGGGTTAAGAGTTTTGTTCTGATCTCAATAAGTTTTGCGTTGGTAAAATTAAAAAGCTATAATATACGGGGTTACAATTTTGTTCAACCAGAAAACAAAAACTCACGTTCTATCTTTATTGTATAATTATTTATATTTCAAAAATTTTAAAAATTTAGTAAAACTGCTAAATAACTTTGTTTTTTATTAAAAAACATGAAAGTTATGAAAAAAGAGGTTGTTCAAAAGATTTTTATTATTTAATAAAAAATCTTAACTAGAATAGTAATTAACATTACCTTGCTCATTTTATTTGGTTAAAGTTAATAAATACAACTTGTAGATTTATAAAATTTAGCAAGGTAAAAATAACTAAAGATTTTTCTTTGTTTTTCAAGATTTAATCTTCATGTTCTTCAAAAGGATCTCTAAGTTTTTTAGACGGAGGTCCAAAACTCACATAAACCGAATATCCTGTCGCGCTTAATAAAAGAAACCATAAGAAAAAGGTAAAAAAGAAAGCAGGACTATCCATAAAAATTTTTGTATTGTTTTTAAAATTATTCTCCAGTGTTTAATATTATGACAGAAAGTAAAAAAAATCTAAATTTTTTTAAATTATGGCAACAGGAACAACTTCTAAAGCTAAAGTAAGTTCTTCAGATGCACTTCAAGAACCTGGAATTGTAACTCCACTAGGAACACTATTAAGACCATTAAACTCTGAAGCTGGAAAAGTTTTACCAGGTTGGGGAACAACAGTTTTAATGGGTGTTTTTATTGTTTTATTTGCTGCTTTTTTATTAATTATTCTAGAAATTTACAACAGTTCATTAATTTTAGATGATGTAACAATGAGTTGGGAATCGTTAGCGTCATAAAAACGCTTGTTTTGATATATAAGAGATTTAATCAATTTTGAAATTTCGAAAAAGTTTTATTTTTTTTTATTTCTTTTCTATAACAAAAAAGATAAACAAATTTTATTTAATTTTGTTTCAAATATAGAATTATAAAATTGTTGGAACAAATTTAATTTGAAGAATTCAGAGTTTCTTAAAACTAGAAATATGTTTTCATTCAAAAAAAAGCTTTATTCTTACTTTAAATTTTAATAAAGTAATGTTTACGATTTCTAGAAATAGTTTTTATTTAAATTAAACTTTATTTCAAAATGCTATCGTATTTTTTTTTATCCCAAAGAATTAAAAATGAGTTCAAAGTTGAACTGATTCGATTAGTTTTAATTCTTTAAAAATTGATTGAGTTACATTTATTATGTCATATACTAGTTTTTTATTCAAGAAATCCTATGGAATCAATCGTTTTAGTTCTTGCAAAATTACCAGAAGCTTATGCACCATTTGACCCTATCGTAGATATTTTACCTGTTATTCCTGTACTTTTCTTATTATTAGCCTTTGTTTGGCAAGCATCTGTAAGTTTCAGATAGTCTTTAGAGAAATTTTAGCTTTAGGATTTTCAATTCTTTCGATCTTTGATCGAACGGGGCCGAGGGCCTTTGGCCCTCTAGGGCCAAAGGCCCGAAACCCCCGCAAAGCAAGACACAAAGCTTTGGGTATAGATGAATACTAAAGGTAAGTTTTTTAGACTTTTGGGCGGACCTCTTCCTATTTTTGTGGGGGCCCTCCGAAGGCTTCTCAAAGCCCTAGGCCCAACGGGCCTCGCAAACCTCGTCAGATTATTTTTCTGATTAACGTTTAGACTTAGTTTAAAGAAGAAATTATAGCCCTGAGGGCCTAGACCCGTTGGGTCTCTAGGGGTCGAAGACCCCTCGGCTTTGCCCCCGGGCCCTCGGAACATTGGTTTTCACATTGGCCAGCCAAACACTGATCTTATTCAGATCATTTTTTTATAGACTTCAGTTTTCAAAAAAACTGAAGTCTAGTATTTAAAAGAAAATATAATAAAGACTGTTTAAAAATGTCTAATTTTCAGTAATAAAATTTAGAAACTTAAGACAAAGGTTATCCATTTAAATAACCTTTGTCTTAAAAAAGAAAAAAGAAAAAAATTATAGTTTGTCGATAGTTTCGAATTCGAATTTAATTTCTTTCCAAACTTCACAAGCTGCAGCAAGTTCTGGACTCCATCTACAAGCTGAACGGATTACGTCACCACCTTCACGAGCTAAGTCACGACCTTCGTTACGAGCTTGAGTACAAGCCTCAAGAGCAACTCGGTTTGCAACCGCACCTGGGGCGTTACCCCAAGGGTGACCTAAAGTACCACCTCCGAACTGAAGACATGCATCATCACCAAAAATTTCAACCAGAGCAGGCATGTGCCATACGTGGATACCCCCAGAAGCAACTGGCATAACACCAGCCAGTGAACACCAGTCTTGAGTGAAGTAGATACCACGACTACGGTCTTTTTCTACGTAATCATCACGCATTAAGTCTACGAAACCTAAAGTTACTTCACGTTCACCTTCTAATTTACCTACAACAGTTCCTGAGTGTAAGTGGTCACCACCTGACATACGTAATGCTTTTGCTAAAACACGGAAGTGAATACCATGGTTACGTTGACGGTCAATTACAGCGTGCATAGCACGGTGAATGTGTAATAATAAACCGTTGTCACGACAGAAGTGAGATAAAGAAGTGTTAGCAGTGAAACCACCAGTTAAGTAGTCGTGCATAACGATAGGTACACCAATATCTTTAGCACATTGAGCACGCTTTAACATTTCTTCACAAGTACCTGCAGTTGCGTTTAAGTAGTGACCTTTAATTTCACCTGTTTCCGCTTGTGATTTGTAGATAGCTTCAGCAACGAATAAGAAACGGTCTCTCCAACGCATGAATGGTTGTGAGTTTACGTTTTCGTCATCTTTTGTAAAATCTAAACCACCACGTAAACATTCATAAACAGCACGTCCATAGTTTTTAGCTGATAAACCTAATTTAGGTTTAATAGTACAACCTAAAAGACCACGACCGTATTTGTTTAATTTGTCACGCTCTACTTGGATACCATGCGGAGGTCCTTCGAATGTTTTCACGTAAGCTGGAGGAATACGAAGGTCTTCTAAACGTAACGCACGTAATGCTTTGAAACCAAATACGTTACCTACAATTGAAGTGAATAAGTTAGTTACTGAACCTTCTTCGAATAAATCGATTGGGTAAGCAACATATGCAATGTATTGATTATCTTCACCGGTACTGGTTCGATATCGTAACAACGTCCTTTGTAACGATCTAGAGTAGTTAGACCGTCAGTCCATACAGTTATACGGAATGCTGCTAATACGTCAGTTTCTTCAGTTTTATTGTTTTTAAGTTGAATATGTTTCTTTTAGGTTTTTCGATTTTCAGCTTTGAACTTTGTTTTCTTTCCTTGGATTTTTGTTATTTCGAATCTTTTCTTCACCATTTTGTGTTTTTGTTTGCCTTTCATGGAATCTTTAACTATTTATGGTTTAGTAGTAGCTTTAGCTCTTCTTTTTCAATACAAAAATTTTCTTCTTAAAAGTTTTTTATTATCATAACAGTCTATTTCAAGTTATTGATTAATCATACCTAAACTTTAACTTTATATGGTATCTATTATCATACAGTTTTTATCCAATCTTCCAATTTTGTTAAATCATTTAAATTAAGTAAAAAATGCTTGCTAGGCCCAACGGGCCGGGCAAACCGAGGGCCGAAGGCCCTCGCATAACAACGTTCTTTCGACGGGGCCTACGGCCCCGTGCGCAAAAGCACGGGGGCAAAGCCCCCGAAAAAGTCGAAGATCGAAAGCACGTACTAAAGACAATACGAATACCTAATATGAGTCGTGCTTGCATAAAAAAATTGGTTTTGGTATATATATAAATACCAGGGGTTTACATTAAACCTTGTTTTATATTCAGTTCATGAATCGGAGAAACATTCTTTTTTATTTGAAATCTATTATGACTGCTGTTCTTTCAAACCGTGGTACTTCTAGCCTTTGGGCTCGTTTTTGTGAGTGGATCACTTCAACTGAAAACCGTTTATACATCGGTTGGTTCGGTGTGTTAATGATCCCTTGCTTATTAACAGCTACATCTGTATTCATTATCGGCTTCATCGCAGCTCCTCCAGTAGATATCGATGGTATCCGTGAGCCAGTTTCTGGTTCTTTATTATACGGTAACAACATCATCTCTGGTGCTATTATCCCTACATCTAACGCAATCGGTCTTCACTTCTACCCAATTTGGGAAGCTGCTTCTTTAGACGAGTGGTTATACAACGGTGGTCCTTACCAATTAATCGTTTGCCACTTCTTATTAGGTGTTGCATCTTACATGGGTCGTGAGTGGGAACTTTCTTACCGTTTAGGTATGCGTCCTTGGATCTGTGTTGCTTACTCAGCTCCAGTAGCTGCTGCAACTGCAGTATTCTTAATCTACCCAATCGGACAAGGTTCTTTCTCTGATGGTATGCCTTTAGGTATCTCTGGTACTTTCAACTTCATGATCGTATTCCAAGCTGAGCACAACATTTTAATGCACCCATTCCACATGTTAGGTGTTGCTGGTGTATTTGGTGGTTCATTATTCTCAGCTATGCACGGTTCATTAGTAACTTCATCATTAATCCGTGAAACTACTGAAAACGAATCTGCTAACGAAGGTTACAAATTTGGTCAAGAAGAAGAGACTTACAACATCGTAGCTGCACACGGTTACTTTGGTCGTTTAATCTTCCAATACGCATCATTCAACAACTCTCGTTCATTACACTTCTTCTTAGCTGCTTGGCCGGTAATCTGCATTTGGTTCACTGCTTTAGGTTTATCAACTATGGCATTCAACTTAAACGGGTTCAACTTCAACCAATCAGTTGTTGATTCACAAGGTCGTGTATTAAACACTTGGGCTGACATCATCAACCGTGCTAACTTAGGTATGGAAGTAATGCACGAACGTAACGCTCACAACTTCCCATTAGACTTAGCTTCTGTAGAAGCTCCTTCTGTAAACGCTTAATTTTTCTTTTCTCTTTTCTAAAGAAAGAGACTAGGAGTTTTTTTATTAATAGGGCGGGTTCGATCCTACCCTGTTAATTTTATTGAAAACAAAACTAACCCTCTGCTTCTTTCGATTTTTGCGAGGGCTTAGGGCCGAAGGCCCTCGGGGGAGCCCGAGGGGCCTTTAGGCCCCGGGGGTCCCCGAGAGGCTAAGAGCCTCGGGGGGAACCCCCCGAGACCCAACGGGTCTAGGCCTAACAGGCCTCTAAGGCTTTGAGAAGCCTTCGGGAAACCGAGGGGCCAAAGGCCCTCGAGGCCCGTGGGCCTCGTAGCCCCGATATGAAAAGATAGGTATGAAATTGAACTCATACCAATCTAACTTTTGATTCAGAACGGTAGGCCCTAGAGGCTCTTAGCCTCTCGGGCCTAGTAAAAAAAGAATTATTATAAACGATTAAGGATTGTACTCCGTAAAACGAGACACATAAAAATTATTAACAACTACATGATAAGTTGCATCTAAACCTTTATTTAATCTTTCTTTTACGCGACTCATAATACGTGAAATAACATATACATAAGCTTGTTTAAAAGCTTTTTGTTGATAAAATTGAATAGTTTCTTGTTTGAATTCTTCTAATTTAGAAAGACGTTCTTCATGTTGACTAATACAATTATTCACTTCTTGAGTGACTCTTAATAAACCTTCTTCACGAATCTCTTTAGCTTTTTTCTTAGCAAGTTCTAATTGATTTTTAGCTTGACTTAGCTTTTCTGCCGCTTCTGAAGCTCTTTGACTAGCTTCCTGTAAATTGTTTAAAATTGTTTTTTTACGATCTTCTAATAAAGAATTTAAATTATTACCAACAAAAGATACAACAACTGCAACAACAGCAGCTAAATTAATAATATTTGTTTCAAAAATATTTGTATTAATTCCAAACCCATGACCTAACGGTAAAGATGGTAAAATTGAAAAAATCAACTCAAAATTCATAAATAAATTTTTTTAATATTCTTATCGGAAAATTTTAAATAGTTGTTTTTATAAAAACTTAATATAAAATCTCTAAAAAAAAACCATTTTTCCTTTAAGTGTAAGAACTTAAAGTAATTTTTGTAAAGTTAATAAATTTAGGTTTGACATATTGGTTGTAAACGAATATGAAAACAACAATTAACATACAATGTCATCCGGAAAATCCTCAGTGTAATAAATACTAACTAGAATTTATCCATCCAATAAAAAACTTGACTGTAAAAAAAATCACATAGTTTCTAATTAAATGAAAACTCATTTAAGATGAACCCTATTTAAAGGGAATAGTAATTAACTAAAAAATGAAATGAAGATAACTGAAAAAATTTCATTTTTTCAGTTATCTTTTTATAAAATTAAGAAGCAAACGGGTTAGCAAAAAGAAGAGCTAAAGCTACTACTAAACCATAAATAGTTAAAGATTCCATGAAAGCAAAACTTAATAAAAGCGCACCACGGATTTTACCTTCAGCTTCAGGTTGTCTAGCAATACCTTCTACTGCATAACCAGCAGCAGTACCTTGACCCATACCAGGGCCAATCGCAGCAAGACCAACAGCTAATCCAGCAGATACAACAGATGCAGCAGCAACAATTGGATTCATTGAGATTTCCTCCTATATAATCAGTAAAATTATAACAACCAAATTTAATTATATAAAAAAATAAAAAAAAAGAAAGTAACTGTCTTCTTAAAACTATTTAAATAAACTTACTTTGGGGGGCACAGCCCCGAGGCCCTGTGGGCCGGGGGGGACCCCCGAGGCTTAGACTCCGTAAACAAAAACACAAATGGTGAAGAAAAGATTCGAAATAACAAAAATCCAAGGAAAGAAAACAAAGTTCAAAGCTGAAAATCGAAAAACCTAAAAGAAACATATTCAACTTAAAAACAATAAAACTGAAGCTCATACGGGGGCGAGACCCAATGGGTCTAGGGGGCCCCACGCTGATGTTAAAGATCAAAAAAGAGATTTTTCACGTATTTTAAAAATAAAGTCATCTCCAACTTATCTAAACAAAAAACCTAAAAACGAAATAAATTCTTCGAGGGCCGTTGGATCTTCGATCCAAAAGGCCCTAAAAAAAGATTTTTTTTCCAAAAACAGAAAATTACCTAAAAACCAATAGAAATAACTATCTGAACAAATAATCTAATTTTAAACTTTGAAGGCCTTGGGGGGGGATCCCCCCCCGCCCTTTGAAGAATTTCTGTTTTTATATATAAAAACAGAAATTCTTCAAAAAACTCAAAACCTACACTATTTAATTAGAAAGTGATTCACCATTATTAACCGTTTGTTGTTCAACACTTTCTTGATTTTTTACTACATATTTTGCTAAAAAAAGAGCTTTTACTGCTTGTGAAATTGCTTTTTGTTTCCAAACATATTTACGCATATTTTTTTTAGATTTTGAAGTACGTTTTTGTTAACCTAAAATTCTAATAAAAAATCAAAATTAGAAGAAGTTTGGCTTCGAAACTTTTAAGAATTCTTTGAAATTTAAAAGCTTTTCTCACTCTCTTAATGAAAATTATGCTAAAGATAATACAAATTGTAAAAAAGATTCTGGGTCACTAATTGAAAGTTGAGCTAAAGTTTTACGATTTAATAAAATCGACGATTTTTTTAAACAATGCATAAATTCACTATAATTCAATCCATAACGTCGAACTGCGGCATTTACTCGTGCAATCCAAAGACGTCTAAAATCACGTTTTTTTTTGCGACGATCCGCATAAGAATTACGTAAAGCTTTCATATTTCTTTGATTTGCTGTACGAAACAAAGTTGAAGCAGAACCACGAAACCCTTTTGTCATGTTTAATACTTTTTTGTGTCTTTTACGAGAAACACTACCACGTTTTACTCGAGTCATTTAATTTTTTTTAAAAAAAGGTATAAAAAATTTAATATTTTCTTTCTATAAAATTGAAAAGTAGAAACATTAAAGTCAATCTATTTTTAGTTTATGAAAGAAGAAAAAAATCTAAGAAAAACTTTTATCTATTTTAAAAATAGAAAATACCCTTAAACAATGAAATTTTGCGTTTTAGATTTATTAAATCTTAAATATTTAATTTTATTTAAAAATTTTTTTTTTTACTAGATTTAAAAAATCTATATCATAAAACTTTAACTTTTTATATGACTTTTAACAATTATTTTTCAAAATTGACAGAAAAAAATTTTCTTTTTATAATAAAGAAATTTTTAAAAATTTTTCACACGGACAGATTTTAATAGGATCGACAAGATATTCATTGAACTTTTTTTAATGGTTCCTCAAACTGAAACTAAAGCAGGTGCTGGATTTAAAGCTGGTGTAAAAGATTACCGTTTAACTTACTACACTCCTGATTACGTTGTAAAAGAAACTGACGTATTAGCAGCATTCCGTATGACACCGCAACCAGGTGTACCACCTGAAGAATGTGGTGCTGCTGTAGCGGCTGAATCTTCTACTGGTACTTGGACAACTGTATGGACTGACGGTCTAACTACTCTAGATCGTTACAAAGGACGTTGTTACGATATCGAACCAGTACCGGGTGAAGATAATCAATACATTGCATATGTTGCTTACCCAATCGATTTATTCGAAGAAGGTTCAGTAACTAACTTATTCACTTCAATTGTAGGTAACGTATTTGGTTTCAAAGCATTACGTGCGTTACGTTTAGAAGACCTTCGTATTCCTCCAGCTTACGTGAAAACATTCGAAGGACCTCCGCATGGTATCCAAGTAGAGCGTGACAAATTAAACAAATACGGTCGTGGTCTTTTAGGTTGTACTATTAAACCTAAATTAGGTTTATCAGCTAAAAACTATGGACGTGCTGTTTATGAATGTTTACGTGGTGGTTTAGATTTTACAAAAGATGACGAAAACGTAAACTCACAACCATTCATGCGTTGGAGAGACCGTTTCTTATTCGTTGCTGAAGCTATCTACAAATCACAAGCGGAAACAGGTGAAATTAAAGGTCACTACTTAAACGCAACTGCAGGTACTTGTGAAGAAATGTTAAAGCGTGCTCAATGTGCTAAAGATATTGGTGTACCTATCGTTATGCACGACTACTTAACTGGTGGTTTCACTGCTAACACTTCTTTATCTCACTTCTGTCGTGACAACGGTTTATTATTACACATTCACCGTGCTATGCACGCTGTAATTGACCGTCAACGTAACCATGGTATTCACTTCCGTGTTTTAGCAAAAGCATTACGTATGTCAGGTGGTGACCACTTACACTCAGGAACTGTTGTAGGTAAATTAGAAGGTGAACGTGAAGTAACTTTAGGTTTCGTAGACTTAATGCGTGATGATTACGTAGAAAAAGACCGTAGTCGTGGTATCTACTTCACTCAAGACTGGTGTTCACTGGCTGGTGTTATGCCAGTTGCTTCTGGGGGTATCCACGTATGGCACATGCCTGCTCTGGTTGAAATTTTTGGTGATGATGCATGTCTTCAGTTCGGAGGTGGTACTTTAGGTCACCCTTGGGGTAACGCCCCAGGTGCGGTTGCAAACCGAGTTGCTCTTGAGGCTTGTACTCAAGCTCGTAACGAAGGTCGTGACTTAGCTCGTGAAGGTGGTGACGTAATCCGTTCAGCTTGTAGATGGAGTCCAGAACTTGCTGCAGCTTGTGAAGTTTGGAAAGAAATTAAATTCGAATTCGAAACTATCGACAAACTATAATTTTTTTCTTTTTTCTTTTTTAAGACAAAGGTTATTTAAATGGATAACCTTTGTCTTAAGTTTCTAAATTTTATTACTGAAAATTAGACATTTTTAAACAGTCTTTATTATATTTTCTTTTAAATACTAGACTTCAGTTTTTTTGAAAACTGAAGTCTATAAAAAAATGATCTGAATAAGATCAGTGTTTGGCTGGCCAATGTGAAAACCAATGTTCCGAGGGCCCGGGGGCAAAGCCGAGGGGTCTTCGACCCCTAGAGACCCAACGGGTCTAGGCCCTCAGGGCTATAATTTCTTCTTTAAACTAAGTCTAAACGTTAATCAGAAAAAATAATCTGACGAGGTTTGCGAGGCCCGTTGGGCCTAGGGCTTTGAGAAGCCTTCGGAGGGCCCCCCACAAAAATAGGAAGAGGTCCGCCCAAAAGTCTAAAAAACTTACCTTTAGTATTCATCTATACCCAAAGCTTTGTGTCTTGCTTTGCGGGGGGGTTTCCCCCCCGGGCCTTTGGCCCTAGAGGGCCAAAGGCCCCTCGGCCCCGTTCGATCAAAGATCGAAAGAATTGAAAATCCTAAAGCTAAAATTTCTCTAAAGACTATCTGAAACTTACAGATGCTTGCCAAACAAAGGCTAATAATAAGAAAAGTACAGGAATAACAGGTAAAATATCTACGATAGGGTCAAATGGTGCATAAGCTTCTGGTAATTTTGCAAGAACTAAAACGATTGATTCCATAGGATTTCTTGAATAAAAAACTAGTATATGACATAATAAATGTAACTCAATCAATTTTTAAAGAATTAAAACTAATCGAATCAGTTCAACTTTGAACTCATTTTTAATTCTTTGGGATAAAAAAAAATACGATAGCATTTTGAAATAAAGTTTAATTTAAATAAAAACTATTTCTAGAAATCGTAAACATTACTTTATTAAAATTTAAAGTAAGAATAAAGCTTTTTTTTGAATGAAAACATATTTCTAGTTTTAAGAAACTCTGAATTCTTCAAATTAAATTTGTTCCAACAATTTTATAATTCTATATTTGAAACAAAATTAAATAAAATTTGTTTATCTTTTTTGTTATAGAAAAGAAATAAAAAAAAATAAAACTTTTTCGAAATTTCAAAATTGATTAAATCTCTTATATATCAAAACAAGCGTTTTTATGACGCTAACGATTCCCAACTCATTGTTACATCATCTAAAATTAATGAACTGTTGTAAATTTCTAGAATAATTAATAAAAAAGCAGCAAATAAAACAATAAAAACACCCATTAAAACTGTTGTTCCCCAACCTGGTAAAACTTTTCCAGCTTCAGAGTTTAATGGTCTTAATAGTGTTCCTAGTGGAGTTACAATTCCAGGTTCTTGAAGTGCATCTGAAGAACTTACTTTAGCTTTAGAAGTTGTTCCTGTTGCCATAATTTAAAAAAATTTAGATTTTTTTTACTTTCTGTCATAATATTAAACACTGGAGAATAATTTTAAAAACAATACAAAAATTTTTATGGATAGTCCTGCTTTCTTTTTTACCTTTTTCTTATGGTTTCTTTTATTAAGCGCGACAGGATATTCGGTTTATGTGAGTTTTGGACCTCCGTCTAAAAAACTTAGAGATCCTTTTGAAGAACATGAAGATTAAATCTTGAAAAAACAAAGAAAAAATCTTTAGTTATTTTTACCTTGCTAAATTTTATAAATCTACAAGTTGTATTTATTAACTTTAACCAAATAAAATGAGCAAGGTAATGTTAATTACTATTCTAGTTAAGATTTTTTATTAAATAATAAAAATCTTTTTGAACAACCTCTTTTTTCATAACTTTCATGTTTTTTAATAAAAAACAAAGTTATTTAGCAGTTTTACTAAATTTTTAAAATTTTTGAAATATAAATAATTATACAATAAAGATAGAACGTGAGTTTTTGTTTTCTGGTTGAACAAAATTGTAACCCCGTATATTATAGCTTTTTAATTTTACCAACGCAAAACTTATTGAGATCAGAACAAAACTCTTAACCCTCACGTTCTATCTTTATAAATAAAAAATTATTTAACCATACGAGGAGGTTCTCTAAAAAAAATTGAAAAGAAAATAATTCCTAACGTACCAATTAATAAAAAAGTGTAAACTAATGCTTCCATAAAAATGAGATTTTAAAATTTTTTTTTAGAAAAGAGTGCCACTTCGTTTCTTTGCTGACAATTAAAATTTGCAGTAAGATAGTTTTTTTTGACATTTGATCTTCAAACTAAAGATATTTTGGGACTTTGCGTTCAAAGCCGCGCGGCCGAGGGGGGTTTACCCCCCCTCCACTAAACGCAGGTTATTTGCGAAGAATATAAAGCTTATTCAGGGTTTTGCATCTAATTCATTGTTTCTGCGGTTTTTTGATCCGAGAACCTTTTTCCTAACAATCAGAATTAAAAATTCTGGTAAAGTGTCTGAAAAAAAATTGGACGCGCTACGAATACTTATAATTTAATTATAACCCAGTCTTTGATTCAAAAAGATCAATGTCACTTATCGATCAAAACGAAGAAGCAACACCAAGACAAATTTGGAGTTTCTTAAAAATGAGCTTTTGTGCGATGAGGGGACCGAGGGGCCAAAGGCCTCGGGGGGAAACCCCGAGGGACCAAAGGTCCCTAGAGGCCCCGGGGGGCTTTGCGAGGCCTATTAGGCCTAGAGACCCAATGGGTCTAGGGGCCGGGGGGAACCCCGAGGGCCGAAGGCCCTCGAAGCTTTGCGTCAGATAAAAAGTTCTGACAGGTTATTAAAATGGCCAATCGGGACTTAGTAATTCTTGGCAAACGATGCTTTGACAAATGTCAAACCACCATTTGCCAAGAAAAATTGGTGCCAGCACATGTTCTCACCAGATCCTACCAAACTTCATTCGCTTAGATTAAATCCAAACCCAACTCTCAGCAAAAATTTTGCTGTATAAAAAACCACCATAAAGGCAGTTTTACTTTTTATTTTTTCAAAATAAAAAAGAATAGTAAATACAAACTTACTAGACAATAAAACAACTTAAGATTTTAATGCGTTAAATCAGTATTTTTAAAATTTTTGAAAAAAAACGAAAGTTTTCTAATTATCAAAAATTTAGAAAGCTTCACGAATAGAACTTGTATCACCAAGTTTTTTGTATTTACCAAATTCAATACTGTCATTTAAGTCTTCATCAATACCAGCAAACACATCACGGAAAATAGTACGTGCACCATGCCAAATATGACCAAAGAAGAATAGTAAAGCAAAACAAACGTGACCAAAAGTAAACCAACCACGAGGGCTACTACGGAAAACCCCATCAGATTGTAAAGTAGAACGGTCAAATTCAAAAATTTCACCTAATTGAGCTTTACGAGCATATTTTTTAACCGTAGCTGGATCGTTAAATGTTAAACCATCTAATTCACCACCATAAAAAGTTACAGTTACACCAACTTGCTCAATACTATATTTAGATTCAGCACGACGGAAAGGTACGTCAGCGCGAACAACACCATCTTTATCGATTAATAAAACAGGGAAAGTTTCAAAGAAAGTAGGCATACGTCGAACGAATAATTCACAACCTTCATTATCTTTAAAAACCGAGTGTCCTAACCATCCTACAGCAATACCATCACCACTGTTCATAGCACCTGTACGGAAAAGACCACCTTTAGCTGGGTTATTACCAATGTAATCGTAGAATGCTAATTTTTCTGGAATTTTCGACCAAGCGTCTGAAAGAGAAACACCTTCAGCTTGACTAGTTTGAACTCGTTTTTGAATTTCTTGTTGGAAAAAACCTTGATCCCATTGATAACGTGTTGGCCCAAACAATTCAATAGGAGTTGCAGCTGAACCATACCACATAGTCCCAGCTACTACAAAAGCAGCCCAAAAAACAGCTGCAATACTACTAGATAAAACAGTTTCAATACTACCCATTGAAAGACCAAAATATAAACGGATTGATGGGCGAACACATAAGTGGAATAATCCTGCTAAAACACCTAAGATACCTGCTGCAATATGGTGAGCTGGAATACCACCTGGGTTGTATGGATCGAAACCATCAGCACCCCAAGAAGGAGCTACAGGTTGAACACTTCCTGTTAATCCGTAAGGATCTGAAACCCAAATACCAGGCCCAAATAAACCTGTAACGTGGAACGCACCAAAACCAAAGCATAAAAGACCTGAAAGGAATAAATGAATACCAAAAATTTTTGGAAGGTCTAAAGCTGTTTTCCCAGTTCTTGGGTCACGGAAGAGTTCTAAATCCCAGTAAACCCAGTGCCATACTGAGGCTAAAAATAATAAACCTGATAATACGATATGAGTTGCCGCAACACCTTCATAACTCCAAAGACCCGGATTTGTAGCAGTTTCTCCACTAATTGTCCATCCACCCCAAGATTGTGTTACACCTAAACGTGTAATGAAAGGTAGTACAAACATACCTTGACGCCACATCGGATTTAATACTGGATCTGATGGGTCAAAAACGGCAATTTCAAATAAAGTCATTGAACCTGCCCAACCTGCTACTAATGCTGTATGCATTAAATGAACAGAAATTAAACGGCCCGGATCATTAATAACTACTGTATGTACACGATACCAAGGTAATCCCATGAAAATTTTTAAATATCTTTGTTTACTTAATTCTTTTGTCTAAAAATATTTATTTTACTTTATACTAACTGTTATTTGTATTTTGCTTTATCATTTATCGATCTAATGAGTTATTAATATTTACTAAATAGATCTTAGCTTGGAGTAATTGATTTCAAGTTGTAAATTTTAATTATGTTATGGACCAAATCTGCGCATGCTGCTTTCTTTTTCTGACTAAAGGTCATGTTTTTTGACCCAAAGAACCCGACTCATCGATTTTTTTTAACGATCGGAACCAAAGATTCCAATAAAGGTCCGGGTTTTGGGGAAACTCGGGTCCAAAGGCTCCTAGAAACCAGATGGGTCGGGGGGGGGGGGGGGGAGCTCCTCATAGAAGCCCGAAGACCCGAAAGAAGGAAAAAGCCGAGATTTTCCGAAGAAGATGGACTATTGAAAGTTAATCTAAGAATCAAAAGGTTAATAGATTAACTGAAAAAATACATTAAAAACTCAAATCGGTAAAATTTTTTATTTATATTCAAAACACGACTATAACCGACTTTAGGTCTTCATCTAAAGTTGAAGTTTTCGTTTAAGTTAAACAAATCAGAAAAAAACTTGTCTTAAAAACAAAAATATATTGTAAAACAATAGATATAAAAGACCCAAATGCCAATATCCCATTCAATTGAAAAAAAATAGTGTTGTTGTAATTTTTTTTTAATCAAAAGGCTTTTTAGTCTATTTCTTTGGAACATAGACTTTAGAGTTAAAAATAAAGCTCATTTTTGTTTATTTACTTTTTTATAAAAAAAAAGTAATTAGATGAATTTTTTAATATTTTTAAAAAATATTAACAGATAAATTTTTTTTATTCAATTAAATTGAATAAAAAATTTAAAAATTTGATTTCTTCTTTGTCTAATTCTTGGTGTTAGACTCTTCAAATCTTTTATTCTCTATTCAATGTTTTCAACGCGACTTTTGCGGGGCTTCTGAATAACAACATTACGCGGGGGGGCCAAGGGCCCCCGACGAGACCCAATGGGTCTAGGGGGCTTTGCCCCTCAGCCAACGACAATTGCAAAAAAGTCTTCAATTTTTAGTTGAAAAAAAGCTCATAATAAAAAGTTGAGGGGGAGCTCCTAGGCCCATAGGGCCTAGCCCTTCGCCTTGGGGGGGGGATCCCCCCCGCCCCGTCCAAAATCAAAGATTTTGGAGCAAAAGAAAAAACAAATTTTTATAAAAAAGTTTAATTTTTTATAAAATTAAAAAATAGCATGATTTTCAAAAGCTTAATTTTATAATTAAGCTTTTGAAAATCATACTTGAAAATGAATCATTAAGATCCTTTGAATTAATCTAAAGGTCTCATTGATAAAGCAGGTTCATCTAAACGGTCAATACCTTTTTCAAAACCAGCTGCAGCTGCACGAGCACGACCTGCGTGCCATAAGTGACCAATAAAAAAGAAGAAACCTAATACGAAGTGTGAACAAGCTAACCAACTACGTGGAGAAACAAAGTTTACCGCGTTAATTTCAGTTGCTACACCACCTACAGAGTTTAAAGAACCTAAAGGCGCATGAGTCATGTATTCAGCAGCTCGGCGTTCTTGCCAAGGTTGAATATCATTTTTTAACTTGTTTAAATCAAGACCGTTAGGACCACGTAATGGCTCTAACCATGGACCTCTAAAATCCCAAAAACGCATTGTTTCACCACCAAAAATGATTTCACCTGTTGGTGAACGCATTAAATATTTACCTAAACCTGTAGGACCTTGAGCAGAAGCAACGTTAGCACCTAAACGTTGGTCACGTACTAAGAAAGTAAACGCTTGTGATTGAGAGGCTTCAGGACCTGTTGGACCATAAAATTCACTAGGATAAGCTGTATTGTTGAACCAAGACATACAACAAGCAATAAAGCCCATTGTAGCAATTGCACCTAAACTGTATGATAAATAAGCTTCACCTGACCAAACAAAAGCACGACGTGCCCATGGCCATGGAGTTGTGTAAATGTGCCAAATACCACCTAAGATACATAAAGTACCAATCCAAATGTGTCCACCGATAATGTCTTCCATGTTGTCAACACTAACAATCCAACCATCACCACCCCATGGTGATTTAACTAAATAACCAAAAATAACTCCTGCGTTTGTTGTTGGATTTGTAATTAAACGAACATCTCCACCACCTGGTGCCCAAGTATCGTACACACCGCCAAAGTAAAGAGCTTTCCAAACTAATAACCAAGCACCTAAACCTAAAATAATTAAATGGTAACCTAAAATGTTAGTCATTTTGTTTTTATCTTTCCATACATAACCAAAAAATGGGAAAGATTCTTCTAATGTTTCAGGTCCAATTAATGAGTGATAAACACCACCAAATCCTAGAACAGCTGAAGAAATTAAGTGTAAAACACCAGATACGAAATATGGAAAAGTATCAATAACTTCACCACCTGGCCCAACACCATAACCTAAAGTAGCTAAATGAGGTAATAAAATTAAACCTTGCTCGTACATTGGTTTTTCAGGAACAAAGTGTGCTACTTCAAATAAGTTCATAGCACCTGCCCAAAAAACGATTAAACCTGCATGTGCTACGTGTGCACCTAATAGTTTACCAGATAAGTTGATTAGTCGAGCATTACCTGACCACCAAGCAAAACCTGTGGATTCTTGGTCACGACCTCCTACTGTTAGTGTTCCGTTAAACAGTGTTTCCACGGGATCTCCTTAGGAAATAAATTTATGAGCATTTTTGCTGAAACATAGCAGCTTTCCAAATTTTCAATCTTACTCGAAATTTATATTTATTTATGACACCTTAAATTTTTTGATTAGAAAAACTTAAGGTGTTAATTAAAAGTCTTTATTCAGGCCAATTTTCTGCATACCAACGTTATACGGGGGGTTCCCCCCGGGCCTTCGGCCCTCTAAAGCTTCGAGGGGGCCTTTGGCCCCTATTAGCCCCTCGAAGCCCTCTAGGGACCTTTAGGGGCCAAAGGCCCCTCGTCCCTCGAACCCCGTTGGATCTTCGATCCAAAAGGCCCTACGGGCCTAGACATTTAGAAATAAAACAACCCTTTTTTTAAAAAAGCATAAAAGATCAGTTAATGAAAACAACTTTTTTCTAAAATTTTTTTTCAAATGTTGAGGTAAGCTTCTTACACTTAAGTTTTATTAATCTTGACAATATTAATAATTCAAACAAAAAAAGTTTTTAAATCAGTTATATAGAACTGGATTTTTAGAATCATAAAATCAAATGCTGAACGAAAAAAATCAAAACGCTAAATAATATAAATAAAAATTAAAATTTTTAGTTATATTATAACTTATTTTTTTTTTTAATCCAATAAATTTTCTTAAAAACTAAGTTGTCTTGAAATTGTCAAGATCACTGATTATCTAAACTCAATTAAATAGCAAAGTTTGTTTTTTATGCTGTTAAGATTATAAAAAACAAACTTTGCTAGTAAGTAAAAACAGCAGGTTGTAAATAGTTTAAAATTATTTTGTAAAACAGTTTTAACAATATTTGAATTTGTTACTAAAAATAATTTTTAAATTAATATAAATTTTAATCAAAGACCTATTTGTGTAAAAAATAACAATTTTTAAAATTTTGTTTTATAAAAACGACTTAAAATATGTAAAAGATCAATCTCTTTAAGTTGATGATAACGTAAAAAACGGAAAGCTAAATAATCAAACAATTCACGATTAAAATTTAATAGGTGAAATGTTTTTGTAAAACAATAAAGAATATAATGTTGTGAAATTTCGTCTTTTTTATTATTTTCAAAACTTAACCAATAATTCCAAGAAGTTGAATGTAAGAACCAACGTCTTGTTTTTGGGTTATAATATTGATCAGCATCTGGAAAATCTATAACAATGTCTCCCATAGATTGTACAAACATTGAACGCCAATCAACATGACTTAAATACGTTGTCTCTACGTTATGTTCTGCAAGTTGTCCATTCCACCATTGATTTAAAAACGAGAATCGGTGACGTGTTAAGAAACGATTTTTGTAAAAGCAATAACTTGCTGTTGGTTTTAACATCATAAGATCTAGATATCCTAATTCTTTAAACGAATTATCAAAATTTGTTTCTTGATGATCTGTCTGATAGTTTGGTAAATGTTCTCCAGAATGTTTAGAAGACACAGTTGTAAAAGAGGTTTGAATAGAGATATTATAAAGAAGTTTTAAAAATCTTTGTTTTTGATGCATTTGAATTTTTTCATTAATTGTTAACGTTGGCTTTTGAAGAAAATCTTTTAAAGTGCGTTTATAATTTTCAAATTTTTTTGCTGGCATAAGAATAGAAGAATTCGGAGGGCTTGGTGGTTCACGTAAACTAGACTGATTTTCAAAAAATAACATTTTAGAAACAACAAAGCTCTTATTATATAAATAACGTTTTTGAAACAAGGAGTCTAAAAAAGAAGTTGCTGATTGCCAATACATTTGAAAATTTTGCATGTTTTCGAATAAACTTGATTGCGAAGGATTTGTTTGTAATAAAGAACTAGCATGTAACCACCAATCTTTTTTTAGTGAAAGAGCTACATTTGATTTTATGAATAAAGTATCGTCTTCAGATGACGAAGCAACTTTTACATTTTTATTTAATGAGATTAATTTTGATTTGTTTTTCGAAAAAGAATTTGAAAAATTGTTAAAACTTTTTAGTTTTTGAGAATAGGAACTGTTTAATACAAAAAATTCTGCTATTTTTCCTGCAAAAAGCTTTAATAAAGTGTTTTTTGATTCTATTTTAGAATTGTATAAGCTTTTAAAAATCTGTTCTTCGGTATTATAACTATCTTGAGTTTTAGTAAGCTGAGTTAAAAATTTGCATGAGTAAGTACTTTGATCATGAATAATCAAAGCTTCAACTAAAAACTGACCTGCTTGAGCATAAGTTAAAGCAATAAAATTAAACTTATCCGTTCCCGATAAAACAAAATTAAAAACTTCTTTATTTAAAAGATTGTATAAATTATCTTCATAAATGCTAGATTTTTGTTTTTTGGTTTTAAATTCAATTGCAGTAAATTTAGATTTTGATACTTGAGTTAAATATTTTTTAATCTGCGACGTATTAATTAATAAAGAACGAAGATATATTGAAGTCTGAAAAGCTTGAGAAACACTATAAATAGGAAAATCATTAAAGAATCCTGAAAAAACTTTTGGTTTCAATAAATTACTTGATACATTAAAATTTTTTTTTGTGTTTAACAACAATAATAAACTTTTAGAAATAGCTGAATAAATTTGATTTTCGTTTTGTTCAATTGTTGAACTTAAGAGACTATAGTCTAATAAATCCGTTGCTTTACTGTAGGAAGATAAACTTGTTTTGAAAATTTCAAAACGACTCATTAAATTAGGTAAAAGTGGTAATGAAATGGTTTCATCGAGACGCCCCGGCCGACGTAAAGCTGGATCTAGTAAAGAAGGTAAATGAGTTGTGGCAAATACAACAAATCCTCGATTAGATCGAACACTATCTATAATAACCAATAAATCTGTGATCATGTCTAATTTAATAGATAAATTCGTCATTGCCATTTCAGCTAATAAAGCCACCTTTACACGAACCGAATAATGACTTTTTGAGATCAACATAATCTTATCGTATGAAAGTCCACTCCACGGCATTTCTTTGACCAATTTTTTTGGTTTAAGTTTTTTTTGTTCTTTCATAAGTAAAATGTTAAATGGTGATGTTGCAGGAGGAGCAAAAACCTGTTCAGTCGAAATTTGTAATACACTTAGTAAAGCTTGACTATTTGATGTATTGTTATTTTCGTCAAAAGAAATGAATTCTTGTTTATTTGAAGGTAAAGATTCTATACCCATTAATGCTTTTTCTAGTTCACGAATTGGAAGAGGACCTTTTGCAGTTAAGCCTGATCGACGTTTTTTAAGTGGGTTAATACCTAAAAACAAATCATAACAAAAATGATTGGTAGGGATTGAAAGAGAAAAATCACCTTTATAAGGCCGTTTATAATGTGAAATCGAATGTCTACTTAATTGATAAATTGATCTATTTTTTTCATGAACTTCTTCTTGTTCGGCTCCAAACGTAGAATCTGTTGCTTTTGAGTTTTCCTCATCTGAAATTAACATTGGACGGCGTTCACCAATCACATGAATGTCTTCCAATAAAAATAAACATGGTGTATGGAGAGCAATAGAATCAAAAACATCTCTTAATAATTTCATACCAACTGGTACACCACCCTGAACCAATGCATATCGATGAGCATTATCAGTTACGATTTTCAACTCTGTCTCTCCCGCTAAAGCTTGAATAAAAAAACTTTTAGCCGCCCCCGGTGCACCAACTACTAAAATGTTTTTCGAAATTTTTTGAGCGAAAAGACCAGAATAAATATCACAAACTAAAGAACCTAAAATTTCTTGAGCAGGTAAATAAGTTTTTAAAAAACTTAAGTTCAAGAAAGATTTAGGTGGGTGAATATCCATAAATAAATCCGTATCTCGACCCTGGGTTGTTAGAGATTGATTAACAAACCATCTTTTCCATGAATCTAAAGACTTAGTTTTTTGAACTAAGCTAAGAGAGGGTTGAGTGTCAATTTTTAATTGACTTAGACTTAATAATTGATTGTCCGAGACAAAAAATTTATAAGGATTATTTTTTACTACCGATATAGAAGACTTTGAAGAATGTAATAAATTCCAGAACGGATTTGGGGGGTAAATTTGTAAAAATTTCATCAGAGGTGTCATCTTGATTAATGACTTTTTAAACGTTTCGGAATTGAAAAAATTTGTTTCCTTAACTATTGAATTTCGTGATTGAAACAAATTTAATTGCGTTCTATTCAGTAAAAGTTCTTTTTCAGCTAATAAATTTTCAATTAAAAGTTCCTGTTCTTCTTTTAATGTGGTTAAAGAAGATAGATTCATTTTATATTTTTCCGCCGCTTGAATTAAAATTTCTGCCCAGATGTCCCAGAAAATAACACCTTTTTTTTGACGAAGAATTAAATCTTTATCAGGCTTTAACATCCAACTATAAAAAATTTCTAACGAGCCTAAAAAAAATTTTTGAAACGTAAAACCAAACAATAACCCTCCTAAAGGTCTTGTAGAACGAGAAAATTTCGTAAGTGAATTCCAAATAGAAATATCAAACGCTTCTGGTATATAAGTTGTTAAATCTGAAGACCATTCAATTAAAAAGATTTCTGCAATCCATTCAACCATTAATTCTGCAGGTTTTTCTAGAAATTTATAAAAAATCAACAAAATGCTTTCAAGCACATCAATTAACTTAAAGAGAAAGCCATAAAATAGATTAAAACAAAAATAAAAAATCTTGATAAATGTTTTTGTCAAATAAAGTGTTAATAAAGATAAAATAGATTGAAGTTGAATACTCGATTGAACAATCCAAAAAGATCTTTTTACTTTATTGGGGGCCGCTAGACCCGTTGGGCCTCGGGGGTCCCGGCTCATTAGGTCTCGGCTTTGATAAGCCTCCAGACTTCGCATAGTCCAGGGCTTTGTCCGAGGCCCGTAGGGCCTAGGCCTCGTAAAACCCCGCAAAGTTTTTTTAGAACTAAATTTTGTCAATTTATCTGAAAAATTTAAAGTTTTCATTAAGTTTTTTTTTGAAATAAATCTCTTTTTTTTGAAACATTTCTAATTTTAAAGAAGTAGGGTTAACTTTCATGTTTGACGAGCCAATCTTAGTTAAAGAGTTATTTTGACTCTTGGACCTGAAATTTTTGAAAGATGTAAAAAACGTATACCATAAAAATCCTGTGTACCACGAATAAAACCAATTTTGAGAAATCTTAGAATTTACTAGATCAAGTTTTTTCAATAATTTTAACTTATCTAAAGATGGATTTATTGAATGAAAAATCAAAAAATTTTCAATAATCTTGGACTTAGAAAAATTTTTATCGTTTTTTGTCGAGAAAATAAAAAAATCTCGAAAACTGAAATGAAAATTAATTGTAGATTGAATTAACTGTTTAGATTGAAATTTAGAACATCGTTGAAGAGATGAATTTTCTAACTTCGCTTTTTGGTTTGAAAGGTTTTGCAAATTTGGGATTTGAACATTAAGAATGTCTACATCTTTCCAACTCAATTTTTTTCTGACTGATTTAACATAAATTGTTTATTATAAATGAATTTTAACCTGTTTTGTCTAATCCATTTTTTTTCAAAATGTTTCCTATTTAATTCTTGAAATTGTGAAAAGCTAGAATTGTTGCAAGTTTTACTAGAAAATCTCCAGGTGTTTTTTATTAAAGAAGTAATTTTTGTTTTATAATTTTCGAAAAGATCAGAAATAGAAAATAAACAAATTAAATAACTGTTAGTAAGTTTATAAAGGATCAAAAATTGAAATTTTGCTAGACTTCGAATTTCCGAAATACGTATAACTGTGAATAAAATTGAAATATGAAATAATAAAGAACAAACCCAAAAACTTGTTATTAGTAAAATTTTACTTGTTTCTGTTCTGAACACAGGATTTGGACTCTCAACTAATAATTTAAGATCTGAGACTCGATTAATACTTTTTAAAGAATCTCGCTCAATAATTGAGTTTGTATTTTCTGAAACATAAAAGTCTAAATCTAAAAAAATTGTTGGTGATGCAAGCCAAAGCGAGAACATTTGTTCAATAGGATTCACTTGTCGAGTAGACCACCAAAAATGAATTATTCGTTTTTGAGATTTATGGTTTAAATTACTTTCAAACCAATTTTTTTCCTGCAACTTTAAATTTTTAAAGATTGTTTTGTTTTGATTCAACAACAGAATTTTAGAACTATTAGAATTTTTTTTGTTTGCGGGGGCTTTGCCCCCCGACATTTTAACTAAATCTGATGTTAAAATTGGTGCTCTTTGTAATTTATATTTTAGATTACGTAAATAAAACTTATAATTTTTTTCATAAATAAACCCACCAAAAGATAAGATTTTTTTACATGCTAGTCTTGTTTTATTTAATGACATCGTTTCGACAGTTTTTGCATTTAAATTATAAGAATTAAAAATTTGAGAAATAAATTTTTTTGTTTTATTATTCTTGGTCTGTTCACGATGTTTATAAATAGACCATAAATTTCTTGAAAAATTGTTTTCGTTATAAGTAAATAAGTTTGTTTTATTAAAAGCCCACAAAAGTCGTAAGGTTGGTAAATCACCAAAAGGTTTTATAAAAGAATCGCTCATCTGTGCAAAAGTGTCGCTAAGACGCGTCGGAGAAAGAGAAAAAGCTTCAATTTTTGGTTCTAAAAAATTGTTGTTAAATGAATTTAACGAAGTCCAAATATTTTTTGAAATCGGCTTATCGATTTTTTGACGTCCAACCTTATAGCTTCGAGCATGAGTTTGTCCATCAACATTTAACTGACTTTTCACATTTTTAATTTCATCCGTAATACGTTCAGAAATAAGGCGATTATATTCTGCTGTGTTTTCTACATTTTTGAAATGAGTCAGATTGGAAACTTTAAAAAAAGAATTTTGTAAAGTTTCTTTTATATTTAAATACGCAGGAGTTAAATTTTTCATTTGTTTCACTTGTTTGTTATTCAATTTAAAAAAATTTTCGTTATTCCAAAAAACTGGCCAAGTTAGTAAATTTTCTAAAATAATTGAAAACGTTTTTTTAGATTGTTTTAAACTTTCTTTTTTTTGCATTTTTTTAAAATTGTTTTGAATTCGACGAATATACGGGGTTAAATTTGATCTTAACCAATATGATTTCCAACATAAACGTTCAAATTCTGTTAAAGTTTCATTTGATATTTTATAAAATTCTTGATCATGATAGGTTGGAATTGTCCAACTCAATGGTATTTTTTTTAAGAATAATTTTTCAGAAAATAACAATTCTGATGAAACGTTTCCCCATTTTTGTTTTTGGTGACGATATATTTTTTCTTGGAAAGATTTTGATCTTGATTTTTTACTTGCGATTTGATTTTTTATTTTGTCTTTGCTCAGTCGCCCTCTTTGGATCAAAAATTCCAACGTCTTCGAGTCAATCTTGTTACGAGTTAACAAGTGGCGCTTTTTTAAAAAAGAATAATACAATTGAAAACGTAAATAATTTGGACGAGGATAAAAGCGTTTTCTTTTTTTTCTTCGACGATTTTCAAGTTTGAGTTTTTTTAAACGACGTTTCTTCTGGACCGCTTTTTTTTTTTCTAAACGGTTAATTTCAGTTTCGTTAAGGGAAAAATCAGCTTTTTTAAAAAAATTAAAACTTTCACCAAATTTTTTTAAAAACGTTTTAGAATTTAAACTGTTTTGTTTAGATAAAACTTTATTAAAATTGATAGCGTTATAACATTTTGTTAAACATATTTTATTAGAAAAATGCGAAGTCATCTTTGATTTTTGATTAAAGTTATCGTTTCTTAGTCTCAAATCATGGTTTTTTAATAACAAATCGTTCACTGAATTTAAACGAAGTAAATCTTTATTAAGTTTGTAATACAACGTTTGACTTTTAACTTTTTGCTTCAATTTTTTTAAAACTGGCAGAATTGAATGAAAGGAATTGGATGAGTTTAGGGAACTTTTTAATGAATTTAGTTTAAAACGATTGTTTTTATGCAATAAGTCTTTATCAGGTTTTTGGAAAGATTTAACCGAGAAATAAGTTCTAAAAATTTTTTCAGATTGACGTTTTTCAAAATTATAATCCGAGGTTTTGTACTGTCTTCTATTTTTGTGTTGAAAGTTTTTAAACAAGTTTTCCTTATTTAAAAATTTTGTGGTTTGGGATGATTTTAAAAAATAAACAGGTTGATTTTTTAAACCCTTTGATTTTTTTTGAATTAAAAAAGTTATTGTTTTAGCTTTTTCGGAGCTTCTAGGCCCATAGGGCCTCGGGGTCCCCGGCCAAAGTTTTGGCTGTTGTGTATCTTCACTTAAAGAGGTTGATCCAGATAATAAATTTTTGAAAGTTAAAAACTTTTTCGTATTTGTTTTTATTAATGATTTAATAAAATTTATTTTTTTCCCATTTGGTAGAATAGGAACAGTTGTTTGTGAATTTGAAAAATTATTCCATAGTTTTTGAGAAGAGAACATGAGATTGCTTAAATCATTTTGTTTTGAAGCTATTTCAAACCAAGACAATGGACTTCGAACCCAAGAAATGTTTTTAAATTTTGTTGTTGTCGGGTTTGCAGTTAATAAATTAAACTCGTTATTGAAATTTGGAAATGATAATAGTTCTTTTTGAATTTTTGCTATTAAAATGGGTGTTTTATATTGAATAACTAGCTGGTTAAGTTGATTATCTTTTTGGTTTTGGTCTGTTAACGAAGAAACAGAATTGATAAGTTTTTTTGAAATTGTATTTAACTTACAATACAAAGTGATTTCTTTAGTTAATTTATTTGTTAAAAATTTTAATTCTTGAGTTTTTTTTATTTTGGGTTGAATCAATTTTTGTTTTGCAGAGGCTTTGCCCTCCGAGGTCATGGAGCTTGCGAGGGCTTCCGAGGGGCCAAAGGCCCCTAGAAGCCCTAGAGAACCTATGGGTCTAGACCCCCGCTGTGCCCCAGTTTTGAATAAAGCAAATTTTTTAGATAAATCAGAAGAAATTGTATATTTAAAATTTTTTTCAAGAACATTGATATAACAAATATCTGCAAATAAAGTTTTCCAGTTTTGTAATAAAAGTAATTCGTAAGTTATGTTTTTTAAATTTTTTTTTTGTGTTGAAATAACCATCGGATCTACTAAATTCGTAAAATTATATAGTAGCTCTGATTTACGGCGCGATTTAATTTTTTTCAAAATAGGAAGTGTTTTAGCTTGAAGCAAAGGTTTGTTATTAATAAACTTTAAAAAAAGTGTATAATTCAAAATTCTTTTAACTTGGACGTCCGATATATTGAAAAAAGTCAATTTGGGTTCGCTAGGGCCTTCGGCCCTCGGGGAACCCCCCGACCCGTTGGGTCTCGGGCTAGGGCCTTCGGCCCTCGGCCCCTCTAGACCCATTGGGGCTCGACGGTTGGCCCCCGCAAAGTCGAGGCCCACAGGGCCTAGGACTTCGTTCCGCATTGTTGAAAAAGTTTGAAAAGAGTTTGGTGATATTATATTCTTTTTTGAATTTGTCTTATAGAAAGAATTTTTTAATAGAACTTTCATTAGATGATATCGATATTCATTTTGAAATTTTTTTTTCAAATTTTTTAAAGAATTCAAAGTAGAATCTTTTTTAGAATCAATGAGAACTGTTGCGAATAATTGAGCTATTTTTTTAGATTCTAGTTTTTTAAAATTTGGATTAATTTGAGAATAAATGTATTGATAATTGTTTTGGTTTTTATTTAAAGTTTCGAGTAAAGTATAAAAATAAAAAGTCAAATCGTTTTGATATTTTGAAGAGTTTGAAAATAAATGTTCTAACACATACAATTTGTCACAAAATTCCGAAAAAGTCTCTTTTGTCAAAAGATTATTGATATTATTCATGCTTATTTGAGATGATTTTAGAGGGTTTTGCGTTATAGAATTTAACTTTAATGTTTTTATCCATTTATCTAACAAAACAGAAGCGTTATAGTAAGAAATATGTGGTATATCTTTAATTTGTTTTATTAAATTAGAAAAAAGAAAAGACTTTAAATTTGAATTTTTTAAATAATACGTAGCATTTTCATTATAGAGTTTTTGAGCGAAATGTTCCATTGGAAAATAATCTAAAAATCCTTTTTTAAAAGATTTTCTCAAATCTAAATTGTGTAAAAAGTTATTTTTTGTGTTTACGTGCTGAACTGAAAATACATTATTGGGTTCCACTTTTAATACATGCCAAACCAAATGGAATGTTGCTTCGTTTTTTAGATAATTATTTTGCTGTAATATTTGTTTCAGAAAATATTTATAGTTTTGTTTATTTTGTAAATAATTATTCGAATTCATGTTTAAATTTTGATTTGTTAAATTTAGATAAAATAAACATAATTTTTCGAACTCAACAGGTAAAAATTTATTAAGAACAATGTTTTGATAATCTTGTCTTAATCTAGACGAAAGAGGTTCTTGGTTTGTATAATTTGCGTAAAAAGTTAACAATTGATTCCTCGTTGTTGTTCCAATGGATGCCTCATCTTTAACATTACAAAGCTTTGTTCGGAGGCTACGCTCGGGTCCTGAATCGAAGATTTCAGAAAAAGATCGGGGGGTCGGTGGAGCCATTGGCCCCCGCATAGTCACGAGCCCTCGGCTCACGTGTACTTTAGATGAATTAGAAGGTCCCAAAAGAAGCTTTAAGTTTACGTTATTATCTTTTAATGGTTTATATAATTGTAAAATACTTTGTTTAGAGTTTTCTCGTGAATTACGAGCGTTTCTTACTGAAAAATCAAGATTTGGAAAGTTTTGATTTTTGTTTATAAAACCCTTACCGCTATGAAATGTCATTAAACTCATAAAACAACCACCTAATAAAGGAAAAATCCAAAAATGCATGAATGGTTTTTTGTGTGGAAAAAAATCTGAAAGTAAAAGTCTTTGTTTTTGTTTTAATAAATCTAAACTTAATTTGTTTTGCGTAGATCGATACATTTTTTTTGTAAACTTTTTATTTTTTATAAAAATGTTATTAACCGGGCTTGAGACATTTGGAAAAACTTTTCTATTTTTTCGATTTTTCTCATTTGGTTTAGAAAAACTCAATGAGTTAATTAAAAAAAGATCCGTTTTTTTTTTTTCTCGCCAATTTAAAAATTCCACAAGATTTTTTTGGAGTAAAATACTTTTTTTCAAAAATTTTTTTGTTGATTTTGGAGTCAAAAATTATAAAGAATTTTCTCTTAGTTTTAATTTAAAAAAAAACTAAAATTTTTTAAAATTAAAACAAAAAACATTTAAGAATTTCTTTTTAAAAGAATGTTTTTTGATAGAACATAATACTAGTTCTTCTAAAAAAAACAAAACTAGCAAAGGCATGCATAACGTTGTTATGTGTGGGGGGGTCTGCTCCGGGCCACCGGGGGGCCCTTAGCTTTACGATATAAAATTCAAAAAGCCTACTACCGGAGTTGAACCGGTAACCTTCGGTTTACAAAACCGATACTCTACCGATTGAGTTAAGCAGGCTTAGTCCTATAAATTATATTATCTAAACTGTTAATAAAAATCAAGAAAAGCCGATTAATCTAATCGTATCGGCTTTCCTTGATTTTTTACAATAATAAAAAAATTAAGAAGTTTAATTTTTTACAATTTTTGCTTTAAATTTATTCAATCGTCAATAAGGATTTTCGAAAAACTTTTTTCTGAAATTGGAACAATATACCCTGTGCCAGCTGGAAGTAAATTCCCTACTAAAAGATTTTCTTTTAAACCTTTTAAAAAATCTTTTTTATTTTCCATAGCTGCTCGACTTAAGACTTTTGTAGTTTGTTGAAAACTCGCTGCCGATAAAAAGCTATCGACTTCTAAAGATGCTCGAGTAATTCCAAGAACAACAGGTTCATATCGGATTTTCACCATTAAAAAACGATTAATACGTTCGACAAATTCTAAATCAACAAACTCTCCAGGAAAAAATCCTGTTTGTCCACCATAAACAATTTTAACTTTGGATGTCATTTGACGTACAATAATTTCTAAGTGTTTATCTGCAATACTAACACCTTGTGATCTGTATACACGTTGCACCCCATCTACCAAAATTTGTTGAATTTTTAAAAAACTTTGTTGAACTGCTTTTTCCATATTTAATTGAGACGAATAACGCTGGTAAATAGCATAAAGTAAAACAGGTAAACTATTTAAAAATAATCGACCACGAATTGTTGTACGAGCTTCTAAGTATTGTTCAACTTTTGGGATTCCTTGGACAATGTCACCTGTTTTTAATGTTTGAAATGGAAGAGTCATAACTGGCGAATTTTTTGTTAAACAATGCCCATGATATGTATGTAGTATAGCTTGAGGAGAAATAAAAAAGAATTGAGCTTTTCGTAATGTTAATTTTTTTGAACTTAAGTGAATAATCAAACCTGACTTTAAAAAAGTTAAATTAGAATAAAACTTCTCACCTGTACTAACAAATGCTCCTAAACGTAACTTTTTATTTTGATTAATCAAGTCAAAACTCACTGTTTTTATTTTATAACGTTTATTTTTATAATGCGTATTAAAGTCAGAAATTTTATATTGATTTAAATCAAATTCATCATAATAATGTTTTTCTAATCGTTTAAATCTTTCATGATAAAACAGTAAAAATTTTAAAGAGTTTTTTGTCGATATCAGGTTAAAAAATGTTTGATCTTCTAAATGATTAAAATTGAAGATCTCTGGTTTATAGGTTTTAGAAAAATTTGTTTTTTCGTGGCCTCGATTTAGCGGATGCCACTCGCGTGAATTTTTCCAACTGTCAACGGTTCTAAAGAATGAGCGAAAAAAATCGATCTTTCTCCAAATCGAAGATTCTGAGCTTGGCACAGATAAAACAACGTTAGAACTTTGTTTTGAACCCCACATTGAATCGAAAAAACGGACAGGTGATTGCAATGGTTTTTTTAAGTCTAAAAAAGAAACTTTAGTAATTGGAAGTTCTAAACCAAATATATCTGATTTTGTTAAAATCAATTTTTGTTGTTGTCTTTCTTGCTCTAATCCTGTTTCCAGATACACATTTACGCTTTTTCTTAAGTTTAAGATATCTGAATTCTGATTATAAATTTTTAAAACTTCACCCTCATAAGGACTATAAAAACTTGTTAAACCTAGGGACATCGTATTTTTTAAAAAATTCTTTTTTAAGATTAAATGATTTTTTGAAATTGGAAAGTTACGAGAAAAATCTGAAACTACGTTTTTGTTTCTTTTTTTCTGAATAAATCGTTTTCCGTTGAAAGTTTCATTGAAAATTGTTTTACTGTCTAAAACTGTAATTTTGAAATAATTTTCAAATTGTTGTTTATAAAAAGATGAAGCAAACAATTTTTGATTGGCTAAGAAACCATATTTTTGATTTAAAGAATATTCAAAAAACGGCATAGAATTATAAAAGTTCAAAAAAGATTGTAAGTTAATAATTCTTTTTTTATAAAATCGAAATCGTGACTTTTCTAAAGAATTGCTAACTTCACTAAATTTTTGAGTCTTACTAAAAAAAGCGTTATTTTTTTGAAAAAGTGAGTGAGAACTTCTTATCATTAAAATCCTTAAATATTGGTTTTTCAAATAATTATTGTATTCTGTAGAGCTATATTCAGAAAAATCCATTCTTGTAGGCTCTTTATTTAAAGAGATTTGTGGAAAAGAGTAAGCTAAAAAACCAGCGGCAGTTGTCGATGCATTCGCTATAGATGACCGTGATAAACTTAAAGAAACTTTGCACTGTGTAAAATTTACTGAATAATTAGAAAAATAAGCTTTTTCCAAAATACAGTTGCGTCCTCGTTCGTATTTTCGAAAATTCGATGAATTTGAAAAAAAATTGGAAATCTTTTTAGCTAAATAAAAAACCTGTCCTTTTTTTGAAAAAGATTTAAAAAAAGAGTTTGGGAATAGGGTTGAAAACGAAGTTTTTTTTGTTGTTTCTTCAATTTTCTGTTTTGGATTTAGTTTTTTTGAATTGAAAAGTGAAAATTTTTGTTTCTTTGAAACAAATGTGGAATCCCATAAATTCATCCGAGTTAACTGGAAATCTAGTGGTTCAAAATTTGAAAGACTTTTTAACGCGTTTGTTTGTTGATTGAGTTCATTTGAAAAATATTTTTTATAAAGAAAATTAGATGAGTTCAATTCATTTGTTCGTTTTTTTTGCATACATTTATAGAGTGCTCTTTTCATTTGTTGATGGTCAGGAAAAAGCCTATGATTTAAAGGTCGAATCAAGAAAAATAAAGCAGTAACATCACGGAGCTTGCGAGGGCTTCTAGGGGCCTTTGGCCCCTCGGAAGCACTCGGGGTTCTTTTAGGTTTTATAAACCTAAGCGCTTGCGGGGGGGTTTCCCCCCCCCGTGGGCCCCATCGACCGTTGGTTCCCCCAAATTTTAGTAAATTCTTTTGATGCTTTTGTTTAATATCTTTATTTTTTTGTAAAAAACGACATTTAGAATTTTTGACTTTTATTAACGTATTAAATGAATTTGTTGATTTCTGATTTTTAAAATCAGTCTTGAATAAATTTGGCAAGCACATTTTATTCAATGAAATTATTTCAACAAAAATATTTTGTTGCTCAAAACAAATGTCATCTAATAAATTATTTCCAGCTGAAATTAAAAGTTTGTGAATATTAAAAATATTCGATAAATTTGTCGTTTTATAAATCCAACCTGGTTTTAAGGTAATATTTAATGCTAAATTTTTAGTTTTTGAAATTTTTTTAGAATATTTTTTTTTGCAAAATTTTTAACAGTTGTAAAATTTTCTGGACTTCGAGTAGAGATATTTGTTCTTTGTAAAAGAGGTAAAGAACTTAAAAAATTATTATAGTTTTTAAGATTTACACAAAATAAACCATTAACCTTTGATTTATGCAAATTTTGTTGTGTTTGAGTGTTTAAGAACAAATTTCGTTTGAAATTTTTTTTCATTAAAACATATTTAATAAATTTCACTTTTAATTTAGAATGGGCTAAAGAAGATGATTTTGTGAAGTTTAAATTTACCGGTTTGTCTAATTGTCCATTTTTATTAAACGTGTTTAAAACTTCTGATGTATGAATTTTAAGCAAACCATCATATTTAAAGACAAACTCTTTTTTTAATCCTTGATAATTTGTTAAATAAATGTTAGTTCTTTCTTTAATTCGATTAAAATTTGTATGATTTGAATTAAAAATAAATCGAGATTCATTTAAACCAAAATTTTTCAACTTATTATTATTAATTAATACATTTAAAGAATAATTTTCTTGAGCTAACCAATAAATTTCTTGAAAAGGTGTTGACAATTTTTTAAACTGATTTAGCTTAACAGTTAAATTTTTAGAATATTCCAAATCTTTTTTAGAAAAAGAAAATATCTTTCTTTCACTAGATTTTTTAGAATCTTTTTTTTCAGTTTGTTTGAAGTTGTCTATAATAAAAGATTTCTTTACTGAAATATAATTAGATTTAAGTTGCTGTTTCAATGATTTGTGATTTAGTGACTTTAAATAATTGAAAGCCTTTTCGTGACTTTTTTTTTCAAACCAGGGATATTTATTTAAAGGCGAAACAAAGTGAAACATTTGATAATTTTCGATATTCAGAAAAATTAATTGTAATTTTTTAGAAAAAGAATCTTGATTAAAATGACTTAAATAGAAATTTTTATTAGTAAAACGTACGTCTTTTGTTTCACTGTTATATGCTAAATTGATGTTAGCCAAATTAGAAAACAAAACAGATTGAAAAATAGTACCTTTATTTTTTTCTTGATTTTTTAAAAATTTAGAAAATTTTTTTTTCCTGAACGTCTTACTAAAATTCATTTTGTTTGTCAGATTTTTTTTAGTTATTTGTGATTGGGCAAGATTTAGAAACTGAATATATTTTTTTGTATAAAAAAAAGCACTTTTTGTATTTTTTGTTTTAAGTTTAAAAAATTTTGTTTTAAAAATCTTTTGAGAAATTGTTGGACCTAAAACTGAAAAAATACCGTTGGTTATGGTTTGTGAAAATTCTGGAAACCAATAAAAGCCTTGGTTTGAGTTTAGACTCCACGAATCAGTGTTGTTTAAATTTAAAGTATTATTCGCATTAGGGTTTTTTAATTTTGTATTTTTTAAATTTTTTTTTAAGGATAAAAATGAAGAAAACCCTAAAGACTTATTCAATATATGTATTTTATGAATATCCATAGAAGAGTCATTTTGAAGAGGTAAAAAACTAAAAAGTTGATCTCTTTTATTTGGTTCTATTTCAATCGAAACAAAATAACCAAGTTTTCTATAACAAATTTTTTCAGTATTTAAGAAAAGAATAGGAGTTTTTATTGAAAGTTGTTCCCGTTTTAAGGTTGTAGTTTTTTTAAAAAAGATATTTCTTATTTTATTCTTTTCGAATTTCTTTATTATAGAAGATCCGTGATGTTTTTTTTGTTTTGAGTTTTGCAAATTTTTTAATTGAGCTTGGTTTTTGAAAGAAAATTTGTTGAAAACGTTTTCCATAGATTTTTTATACAACCAAAAATCTGTGTCTGATTTATTTAAATAATTATACTCACTTAAAGGATTGGGATAATTGTTAGGAAAATAAGGATAAACAATTGATTTTTCTAATTTCACATTTGAAATTTCAGATTTTCTTTTATAAAAATTTTTAAGAGTTTTCGTGTTTAAAGTTGATGAAAAAGAAACAAAATTTGCTAAAATTAATGGATGGAAAAAATTTGTTTTATTTAATGCGCGGGGGGGTCCCCCCCCCGGGCCGAGGGCCCTCGGAGAACCCCCCGAACCATTGGGTCTCGGGCTTTGCGGGGGCCCTTGGCCCCCCGAGCGAGGGGATTTCTGAGGCCCCGGGGGCAAAGCCCCCCCGGGCCTAGAGGCTTGCCCTCGCATAACAACATTGTGCCTAACTTTAAATTTTTTATTTAAATTTAATCTTTTTACTAAAACTGTAGATTGTTTTTGTACTAAGTTCATTACTTTTTGTTTTTTGTTTTTTTTGTGTTTTAAACTTTTTAAGTTTAACCAATTTGTTAAAACTCCCGAACCTAAGATAGGTAAAAAAATAACGGTTTGGGCAATTGACTTTAGAAAATTATAACGAAAATTGAATTGATATGGGTATACAAAACAAGTTTGTATGTTTCGTAAATAGTAAACAGAAAAAATTTGTCTTTGATTTAAATTTGTCAAGTTTATATTATTTAACAAAAATTTTTTTCTTTTTTGATATTTAGAAAAAATTTTAAAATTTGAAGAGAAATTGTCTATTGATTTTGTTTTAAGAGCTAAAACAGCATTGAAAGATGAATTTAGCGTTAGATTTGATTTCAATTTATTGTTTGATAAAGAATAACTTTGAAAAGACTTAAACAACCGTTTTGATTCATATGAATAGTCTGAATTTTTAAAGTTTGAAGCATTTGATGTATTATAATTAATATAAGAAGGTTGTGAAAAATTTGTCAACCATTGAATTTGATTAACAATAGAATTTTTTGAAACAAAATCTCCACACTTAGGTAAGTAGTCTGAAACCAATGTATTATTAGAAATTTTTGCTGAAAGTACCCAAACTTTTGACCAATCTTCCGCTTTTGAAATATGTTCCCCATATTTTTCATCGATATCTTCTAAAAGATCAATTTGATTGTAATAAACTTCGCCTTCTAGTGAAGAATAAATAGTTTGTTCGATTGTCTGAGTGGTTTTTTGCCCCGTAGGAAACAAAGAAATTTGTGCTAAAAATTTGCTTTTTTCTATGAATTCACCATGACGTGCAAACAAAACAGTAAAAGAGGGGATTTTATAAACATTCATTACTGACGATTCATTTGTCAGTGTTTTGTTTAAGTGTAAAGAATCATCTTCTAACGATTTCATTTTCGATTTTTTGAAAAAAAGGGTACCGTTTGTTTTTGTTAAAAAAGCTAAAAAACCTAGTGGTGTGCGAATACAAGCACCTGAAATGGGTTCTGAATACTCAGCGATTCCAGAAAAAGGTGCATTGATCTGTTCTGTAATCTCTCCCGAGAAAACCCCTCCAGTATGAAAAGTTCTCATTGTTAATTGTGTTCCCGGTTCACCAATAGATTGACCTGCAATAACTCCGACAGCTTCTCCGACGGAAACCAAACGTGAGGTCGCTAGACTCCAACCATAACAAAGTTGACAAACGAGTTTTCTAGTTTCACATGTTAAAGGAGAACGAACTAATGCTTTTTTATGAAGTTTCGCAATAGCAGTTGCTAATTCTGTATTGATTTCTTGATTCCGAAACCCGAGCTTTGACTTGGATGCTTCAGTTTTTAAAAGCTGGTTAACATTTACAGATGCATAAATATTTTGCGCAAGGACTCGTCCAATTAATCGATTTGAAAAAGAATAAATAGTTTTGTTTCCTTCTTTCATATCAAAAAGAAAAATACCTCTTTTCGTTCCACAATCAAAAGTGGATACAATAACGTGCTGTGCTACATCGACTAAACGTCGAGTTAAATAACCTGCTGTCGCAGTTCTTAAAGCTGTGTCAACAATACCTTTACGAGCTCCATAAGTTGAAATTAAATATTCTGTTAGAGTTAATCCTTCACGAAAATTACTTTGAATAGGAAATTCAATAATTTTACCTTGAGGATCAGACATTAACCCTCGCATTCCAACAAGTTGGCGCACTTGTGATAAATTCCCACGAGCCCCTGAAAAAGCCATCATATAAACTGGGTTCAAAATGTTTGTTTTTTCAAAATAACGAACAACTTCTTGCTTTAAATTTTCACTAATTTCATGCCAAGTTTCAATAAATTGCTGCCTTTTTTCAATACCAGTAATTTCTCCTTTACGATAACTAATAAGTGAATTAGAAATACTGTTTTCGGCTTCAGCTAACAATTTATTTTTATTAGGTGGAATTTTTAAATCTTCGATACCTAAAGAGATTCCTGCTTGAGTTGCATAACCAAATCCTAAATTTTTTAATTGCTCTAATAATTGAAGTGTTTTTTTTTCACCATGGTTTTTAAAAAACCATGACACAAAATTTTTTAATCTTATTTTATCTAATGAAAAATTCCAAAAGATAGGATTATTATCTTTTAATAAAGAAAAATTTACGTTTTTTATTTTTTGTCTTGATGAGTCCATAAAAAATACAATAAGCTTTATAAAAAGAATTTATAAACGGTTTAACAATGTTAAATCCAAAAAAAAGTCGAATCTTCTAATAAATAAAAAACATAATTTCGGGCTTTGCGGGGGGGTTTCCCCCCCGGGCCTAGGGCTTCGAGAAGCCCTCGGGTTTCCCCCGAGAGGCTAAGAGCCTCTAGGGCCTAAAGGCCCTCGGGGAACCCCGAGGGGCCTTTAGGCCCCGGGGGTCCCCCCGAGACCCAACGGGTCTAGGCCCCCGAATAACAACGTTATGCTAGGCCCGTTGGGCCGGGGGGGTCCCCCCCCCCCCGAAGCCCCCCGTTCGATCTTTGATCGAAAGGCTCTTATACAACAGTTTAACAATGTTAAATCCAAAAATTTATAAAAATTTTAAAGACTTAATCTTAGTTAGAAGAATCAAAAATAGAAAGTGTAAAAATTTTACTGTTTTTAAGAATATTTTATTCTTAAAACTATTTTAACAAAAATTTAATTTTTGAACAAGTAATAAAACTATAATTTCTTAACTCTTAGTATATTAATTAACAACAATAAAGTTTTAGGTTTTTTAAAAATTCTAGTTAATTTTTAAAAAACCTAAAAAATTGTCGAATGACAATAAAAATTAAATTAAGCGTTTTTGTTCAATTTTGTATAACCTTTATAAATCCAAACTTTAACACCAATAATCCCATAAATAGTTTGGGCTGTTTTGTAACAATAATCAATGTTGGCACGAAGTGTTTGTAAAGGAACACGACCTGCACGTACCCACTCAGAACGAGCAATTTCAGCTCCATTTAAACGTCCAGAAACCTGAATTTTAACACCTTTAACTTTACTCGTTTTCATTAAATCTTCAGAAACTTTTTTAATTACCCGGCGAAAAGCTTCACGTTTTTCTAATTTGTCTACAATAGTATCTGTTACGATTGAAGCATTTGTTTCAATAATTTCTGATTTTACTGAATAAAATTTTAAAGAAATTTTGGGAGTTAATGCTAAATTTTGTTGACAGATTGATTTTTGTTTTTGAATTTGACGTACAAATACATCTTGTAAACTTCGTTGTAATTCGTTTTGGCGGTTTGCTCTTTGAATCGATTTTTTTAATTGATTTTTAACAAAATCACGTTTTTGTTCTGAAGTCATTTGTTCTAACATGTTCTTATTAATTCCAAATAAAAAACTTGCTTGTTCTTTTGTAAACTTTTGAATTTGACGTAAATATTTACGTGAATCAGCAATTGTTGTTAAATATAAAAAAAGATTTTTTTGACGGTGTTTTTGAACAATTGATTGTAAATATTCTACAAACTTAACTTTGCGATTTTCTTCTTTCAGATTTGTGAATTTTCGTTTTAAAGCCTTTTCTGTAAAACCTAACAATGCTTTTTCGTTTTCTAAACGTTTTTGCGTACTTAAAGTTTGTGATAAAACTCGATGACTACGATCTCCTAATTTATTTTTTTGTTTTGCTAAAACTTCGATTTTAGATTGTTGAATAAAGTTTTTTAAAGCCTTAATAAAACGAATGCGTTGAAAATAAAGGAAAGATTTCATTTTAGAAAGAGTCCCTAACACTAAAAACTCTTTACGTAATAGTTCTAGTTTACGTAATGCTTGTTTTTGTAAAACTTTTAATAATTTTACTAAAACATTTAAAGGTTGTTTTTCGTAACGTTTCAGTCGAGCTAAACTCCATTTTGTTTGATAACCTAGCGGAGCATAACGTAAACGAGCAAATTTTTTAACTTGGTCTGTTTTATAATTTTCCAGATACGAATTCCAATAAGACATTTCTGATTTTAATAAAACCACAAAATTTCTATTCATTTTTGAAAGAAAAACGTTCATGAATTTCGTTGTTTTTTGTGATTGTTCACGATTTTCAGTTAAAATAGAACGTAAACGAGCTGTGCCTAAAATTGAAAAATCTGTTTGATTATTTTTTGATTTCTCTTTATTCGTGTTTGAACGATTTAATACAAAACGTCTTTGTGATTTGTTTTGGTTTTTCCCTTGTCTAGTTCTCACAAAATCATTTGTTTTACGTGTAAATCGTAAAGATCGAACATCTGTTTTTTGAAACTTTCTTGTAATTTTTTTACCTTTTTTAACAATTAACATATTTTCTAAAATACGTTGACGGAAACGTTCTAATGTGTTTTTTCTTTTTTTCAAGCGTTTGTCTAAAAGGTTAAATCTGTTTGTTTTTTTTGATGAAGAAAAATTTTCGAATTTTGAATTGTTTTTCTTTTTCTTAGAAAGACTCTTCTGAAGATTGTTTTCTAATGACGGAGTTGTTTTTAGTTGAAAAACATCTTGACTTTTGATTGACGCTTTTTCTAAAACAAATTGATTTTTTAAACAGTTTTGTAATAAATTTGGATTTAATTCTAATTTATCTACAGCAGTTTTAATCGCTTCGCAATTTTGAGCATGAATTTGAATACCAATTTCATACGGAATAAAGCCACGTTCGATTTTAATTTGTGCGATTTTTCCAACTTGTTCAGAATTATTGTATTTTTTTTTTAACAATTCAGGCAATAATTGTTGAAGAGTTTTTCTTAAAAAAATGTCTTCTAGAACAGTTTGTGCGTATTGACGTTTTTCAAATCGAGCAAACCAAACTGTTTCATGTCTTTTTGTAATACCTACACGAAATCCTAAAGGATGAATTTTTTGTCCCATTTATATGTTACTTTAATATTACTGTAGTTTAACAAATTACAGTTGTTGAACTTTTTAGAAATTTAAAAAATTCACTTTATTATAGAGTAAAAAAGTTTGACCAAATTTTCATTTTCAGATTTTTTTAAAAAGATTGAAAAATAATATAGTCTATATTTATTAAATTTGATTAACCGTTTTTTCTGTTTAGATAATTCTAAGATTAAAAATCTAAATTCAATTATTATAAATAGTATAAAAAAAAAAAACAAGTTATTTTCGTTTTAACTAAGGATACTTTTTTTAGATTGAAATATTTTATTGATAAAAGAAAGACAAAACAAAAAATATTGAATTTTTGTTTTGTCTTTATAAGGACCTTTAACCTTAGCAGTCGACCTTAACGAATTTCTCTCCAAAATTGTTAAAAGACTTTAAGTTTTCATTTCGACGTAGAGGTCGAGTGACAAGTTCTAAAATTTCTCGACTATTTGTAAAACCGTGAATTTGAGCAAAAGTAAATTCTACAGACCATTTTGTCGTAATTCCACGTGCTTCTAGGGGGTTGGCATGGGCCATACCAGTAATCACGAGATCCGGTTGTAGTTCTCGGATACGTTGAATTTGATAATAATTATCAGGTTTTTCTACAATACGAGGAAACGGAACCTTCATTTTTTCACAAGTCGTTTCTAAAAGAGCTAACTCAGCTGCTTGAAATCTACGATCCATGTACGGAATTCCAATCTCATAAACAATCATTCCACAACGAATTAAAAAACGAGCTAACGAAATCTCTAATAAATTATCACCCATAAAGAATACGGATTTACCTCGCACATATTTTAAATAATCTTCAAGCCCTTCCCAAATTTTTGTTTCTCGTTTCTCTAAATCTTGAGCAATTATGCCAAATGTTTCACAAATTTTTTCAACCCATGCACGTGTCCCATCTGGTCCAATCGGAAACGGAGCTACAATAAGTTGACAGTTTTTACGTCTCATCAACGTTGTTGCTGTACGACTCAAAAAAGGATTGATTCCACATACATAAGTATTTTTACTTAATTGTGGTAGATCAACATATTTTTGACCTGGTAACCAACCTGCAATTTCAATTCCTTGTCTTTTTAATTCTAAAGATAATTGAGTAGCAACAGTATTAGGTAATGATCCGAATAAAACTAAATTAGAAATTTCTTTAGTGTTTGACAAATTAGAAGGACTATTATCCTTTTCTAATGAATATTCTGGACATTTTTGTGCCATTGCTGCTAAAACCGTATCTTCACCTTGAGTGAAAGCATAATCCAGTCCATTTGCTCTAGCAACAACTATAGGGATACCTAATTCTACTTCTAAAAGAGGTGCCATTCCTTCTAAATCCATTTTAATAATTTCTGTAGTGCATGTGCCAATCCATACAATAACACTAGGATTCCTATCTTGTTTAATTTGTAGACACAAACGTTTTAATTCTTTATAATCATTCAGTTGAGCTGAAATATCACTTTCTTCTAATTCGGCCATTGCATAGCGAGGTTCAGCAAAAATCATAACTCCTAATGCATTTTGTAAAAAATAACCACAAGTTTTTGTTCCAATTACTAAAAAAAAGCTATCTTCTATTTTTTGATAAAGCCATGAAACACAACTGATCGGACAAAAAGTGTGGTAATTACCTGTCTCACATTCAAAAACTAATTGATTTTTTTCTTTAATGAATTCAGACATTTAAGTTTTTTGTGTAAAATTCTTTGAAAGAACAAATTTCATTTTTAAAAACAAAATCTTATCTTTTAAAAGCTCAACAAATCTGATATAACACAATCCCATTTTATCAATTGTCATTTCTTATTTAATGAAAAATGGTGACTTTTAAAATCTCGACTCAAAGTATACAAAATTAGCTTCATTACCAATCGAGTTACATCATTCTTTAACTTCTTTGTTTATTCTTCCATAATTAAAAAAACAATGAAGAGAATTAAGTACTGAGTACTTTAAGTTATTTTGCATTTATTAATTTATAACAGATGATTTCTTTTAAATCAACTGCTCTTTTTTTTAGGTTTAATTTAATGTTTTTGAACACAAACTTTCCCATTTATTAAAAATGAGCATTTGCTTTTAACTTAATCCTAGATTGAAAAGAATTTTTTCAATAAAAAAGTCAAAACATTCTTTTCAAATTATCCTGTTTAAGGAGTGATTTCTTTTTCAGCTCTAGTTAAAATTAATATCGGTTTAAGATAAAATGTCTTAGTTGGTTAACCTAAATTTAAATATTTTCTAGTTAAAATATTCTAGGAAAATAATTCGGCTTCAAAACTGTTTATAATGATTTTTAATTTAACAGCTTTTCTTAAAATAATAAATAATGAAATGTAAAAAGTAAAAAGTCAAAAAATGACAAAAAATTTTCTATCTTGTATACCTTAAGACTTAAGATAAACAATCAGAAAATTTTGACCCAGCCTAGCGGCTCGGGGTTCCCCCCTGCATAACAACGTTATACACAAGCTCGTGCACAACACAGCGCTAGGGCCGAAGGCCCTCGGGGGAACCCCCCGCGAAGCCCCCGTGCAGAGGAATGAAATGAATAAAACTAAATTACAAAAACGTTTTTGCTTCTTCTATGGTAATTTTATTAAATGATCAATAGATGTTAAATTCATTCCAAACTTTTTCTGAGAAAATTTAGACATTTTAAAAAGACCAATATCTAAACATAAAGCTTGTAGTTCACAAACTAATACTTTAAAAGATTCTGGCGTTCCTATATAAATTGGATGATGTAAAATAAGATTAGACCATAAAGTCATACGTCCAGTAATATCATCAGATTTAATAGTTAACATTTCTAAAAGAGTAAAAGCCGCACCATAACCTTCTAAAGCCCAGACTTCCATTTCTCCTAAACGTTGCCCCCCAAATTTTGAACGCCCTCGTAAAGGTTGTTGAGTAACTAACGAATAAGGCCCCGTTGACCGACTATGTACTTTGTCATCAACTAAATGAACTAGTTTTAATATATAAGAAATTCCGACAGTAACAGTTTGATCAAAACATGTGCCAGTTCGACCATCAAAAATTTTCATTTTTCCAGGAGATTTAGGATTGAATAACCATTTGTGACCGGTTTTTAATCGAGCTCTGTATAAATTTGAAAATGTTAATGTACGAGAAGCCTCTGCACCATAAATTTCGTCAAACGTTTGAACTCTAAAAGACTGACCTAAATGTTTAGCTGCTAAACCTAAAAGACATTCATAAATTTGACCTACATTCATACGTGAAGGAACTCCCAATGGATTTAGAACCATGTCAATAGGAGATCCATCGGGAAGATACGGCATATCTTGTCTTGGCAAAATTTGTGAAATAATTCCTTTATTTCCATGGCGTCCTGCTACCTTATCACCAATTTGAATTCTTCTTTTTTCTGCTAGATAAAGATGAACGATTTTTTCACTTCCTAAACTTTTTTTTCGACTTAAGAACGATCCTTTTTGGAAAACTTTTCGTTCAATGACTTTTGCTTTTAAGCCTTTGGGTGCACGTAACGAACTATCACGAACAGCTGCTAATTCTTTTTCTAAAATTGTATATAAAAGTTTCTGATAGGGTGATTTATATTTTTTTTCGATTGGAGTAACTTTTCCAACTAAAATTTGACCTTCTTGAACCCAAGAGCCTAACTTAATAATTCCTCTTGAATCCAATTGTGAAAGATTAAGTTTAGAAACATCAGGAATTTGTGTGGTTATTTCTTCAGGACCATATTTTGTCATTATTGTTTCCACTTGATATTTTTCAATATGAACTGAAGTATAAAGATCATCATACACTAATCTTTCACTAATTAAAATAGCATCCTCATAATTATAACCTTCCCAGGGCATATAAGCTATAAAAATATTTTGCCCTAACGAGAGTTCACCACCAATACTGGATGAACAATCTGCTAATAGGTCACCTGCTTGTACCCATTGCCCTTCAAAAACACTTGGACGATGAATTAAACAAGTATCTTGATTTGATCGTTGGAATTTTTGAAGATTGTATTGATTAGCTTTTAATGTACGCATTTTTACTAATTAGATATTCAAAAAATTCAGCAATATGAATTTAGTCTTAATTAAAATAAATCTATTAGGGTTTTTGTAAAAGTTTTTGAACTTGCAAAAAATGTTGCTAAAATTGAAAACATGTTTTTTTTTAATTTATTGAATTTACCACATAAATAAAACAATTCGAATTTTCTATTTAATATTGGTGAAAACATGGTTTTAATAAACCACTATTCAAAATTAATTGTACAAAATAATATCTGAAGCGCTTGCGTAAAAAATATAGCCTGACGACAATGCTATTAAAGCATGCCCTGAATCACTGACCGCACGAGCTTCTAATCCTGTACCTATCAATGGTCTTTGTGGTCGAATTAAGGGAACAGCTTGACGTTGCATATTTGAGCCCATTAACGCTCGGTTGGCATCATCGTGTTCTAAAAATGGAATAAAGGAAGTTGCAATAGAAATCATTTGTAAAGGCGAAACTCCAATATAATCGGCTTCTAAACGAGAAATTTTCACAAAGTTTTCGCCTGATCTTGCTGGAACAAAGTATTTTGGCAAAAACCCTAGTTTCGATAATTTCAAATCTGGTGTAGCCAATTTAAGTTGTTCCTCCTGATCTGCTGATAGATAAAAAATTCCCAATTTTTTTTGAACTTGTCCTTTATAAATCTTGTAAAAAGGTGTTTCTAATAAGCCCTGGGAATTGACTTTTGCATAAGTTGTAATAGAATTTACTAAACCCGTATTTTTTCCTTCTGGTGTTTCGATAGGACAAATACGTCCGTAATGGGATGGGTGTATCCCCCTTACGGCTAAGGTTGCTGTGTCTCTTGCAACGCCTCCAGGCCCTAAAGAAGTTAACCTACGTTTATGAGTTACTTCTGCTAAAGGGTTAATTTGATCCATAAATTGGGATAATGGATTGGTTCCAAAAAATTCTCTAAAAACTCCGTTGACTGGACGACTGTTTATTAAAAAATTAATATTAGAGCTTTCATAAGGTTTGATATCAGAGAAATTTAATTTCAATCGTATACTTTTTTCTAATCTAATTAAACCTAGACCAAACTGAGTTTGAAGTAAACTTCCGGCTGTTCGAACTCGACGATTTTTTAAATGATCAATATCATCTGTTTTGACTGTATTGTGAGCAACTCTAATTAAACAATTAGTTGCTGAAAGTAAATCTTGTGGTGTCAGTGTTGTTTGAAACAAGGAAAGGGTTAAACCTAATTTTTTATTCAAAGACAAACGACCGGTTTTTCCAAGGTCATAAGTTCGAGGGTTCATAAATTTTTTAAATAGCCATTTTCGACCAAGTTCAATTGCATTTTTTTTTCCTTTTTTTAAATTTAAAAGAACTGCGAGTTCTTGCCACGCTTCAATCGGATTTGAAATATATGGATATTTAATTTCTTTTGGTGTTTTTTTTTTCAAAGATTCTTCTAATTCTCTTTCAAAACTTCGTAAGAGAAGCTCTGAAGAAATAACTTTATTAAAAATAATTTGTTCATTTAAACCCATTCCTAAAAGTAACCAAATTAAAGGTATTTTAGGTCCTTTTTTCATACGACCCCATAAACAAAAATCTTTATCTAATTCTATTCTTAACCACGTTCCTTTAACACAGATAATATCAGCATAAAATCTCTTTAAAAGACTCTCAGGTGTGTCATTCCATTGGGTAGCATAAATTTCATAAAACGATTCTCGAAAATAAATCCCTGGACTACGAATTAATTGATTAACAATAATACGAGCTGAGCCATTTAAAAGAAAATGTCCACGATTTGTCATTAATGGTAAATGAGCAATAAAAACCCACTTCAAAAAAATTCTTTTTTGTTTTTTGTTTGTTAATTGAACAGGTACATATAATTTTGAGACATAACTCTTTTGCAGATAAATAGCTTGCTTAACATTATAGAAAGGTTTTGTTAGTTTATAATGTTCTGGATAGAAAAAAATTTCAATATCTTTTTCTCCATTTGTAATGGGATTTCTTTTGTAGAATTCTTCTATGATACCTTTTTTTAAAAAAGAAAAATAGCTTTCTCTTTGAAGTTCAATAAAATCAGGTAGAAAAAAGTTTTTTTTTTGCATTTCGTTTTTTTTTTTATTTTTCAGTCAAATTATTTATCTATTTTATCTTTATCAAGATTGTAAGCTTAGCTGTCTTACCGTCGAAAATTTACAATGACGCTATACTAGTCAGATGCGAAAAAGGTCTCAGATTTGTTTTTTCAATTACAACAAAATTCTTAGACGGGGGGGTTCGAGGGACCAAAGGTCCCTAGAGGGCCTTTGGCCCTCCCGAAATGAAGCAAAAAAGACAAAGCTTTTATCTCTCTAACCTATTCTAGACGTTAGCATTTTCGGAAAAGTTTAAAAAAAAAAAATGTTGAAAAAAATTTTTTTTATTTCTTTCCTTTTCATTTTATGTTATAATGTTTTTATAAATATAAAAAAAATAAAACATCAAAAATTTCATAAAATTTAATACAGTTTTACACTTGTGTTTTTTTTTAGAATATTTTTAATGGGTGTTCCAATTTAACAAAATAGAATTAACTTAGAAAGCTTGTTTTACTTTCTCTTTAATAGTTCTAAACCCAGTCCTTAGTTTTTATATTTATTTATGAATTTGCTTGACTCATTTTTTCTTAAAAAAGCACTAAAAACATTCTTTTTTTATATTTTGTATGAAAAAACTTTTTAACTTGAACTTTAATTTCTATCAAAAAATGCAAAGTTAATGAGAGCAGAGTAAAAAAAGTTTTTAATGAGATTTATGCTTTAGCATTTATTTAAATTTTTTTTTATATAATCCACCCTTTCGGGTTCGCAAAGTTAAAAGCGAATTAATCAATTTCATTTATGAATGATATAATGACTTCCATAAAATGAGAATTGTATTTTCATGGAGATAAGGGTTGACTCATAAATTTTTCTTCATTTTTCTTCGTTTATTTGTGCCGGGCCCCTCTAGGCTTAACGGGCCTCTAGGGCTTCCAAGAAGCCCTCGGGAAACCCCCCGGGGCCTTTGGCCCCTTGAACCCCTCAAGGGCCAAAGGCCGGGGGGAAAACCCCCCCGCAAAGCCCCCGGCCCCGGCATAACAACGTTATACCTCAAAATCAAATATTTTGGACGGGGCCATAGGCCCGTAGCCCTCTAAGGCTTCTCGAAGCCTTCGGGGTTTCCGAGGGGCCTTAGAGGCCCCCGGTCAAATAAAGGTTTGAACTTTTTGACAATTGTCCGATTTCTTTGGTTCAATCAACAAAGTTTTCAGAGATCTAATCATAGATAAATTCTACAACAAATGTCAAAAGACCTATGGCAAAGTCTAAAAAATTATCTTAATTTTCAAAAAGTTAGGAACAATTTTAAAATAAATGTCTAGATCAGAATCCTTAGACAAGTTACTAACGAAAAAATAAAGAAGAAGTTTTATTGATTAAAAACCTTTGAAATATAAAAAGATTGTCTTTCTTTTCATGACTACAAGAAAATCAGCAGAAACTATTACTTATCCAATTTTTACTGTACGTTGGCTATCAGTTCACGCATTAGCTATTCCTACAATTTTCTTTTTAGGTTCAATTACTGCTATGCAATTTATTCAACGTTAATTTCTAACGAAATTAATAATACTTTTTTTTTATTGATTGATTTATAAAATTTTTAAATTTCTATTGAAAATTATTTCCCGGGGGGGTCCCCCCCCCCCCCCCCCCCGACCCGTTGGGTCTCTAGGGGCTGAAGGCCCCTCGCTTTGGGCCCTGAGGGCTTCGAGAAGCCCTAGAGGTTTTCAAAAAATCTTATTGATTTTTAGAATTTGAAATGTTTATTTCTTTTTTAATTAAAGTCTGTTCAAATCGAACGGTCTTTCTTTTTAGGATAAAAACAGATTTAAATCAAACATTTTAATAAATGTTGTAATTTAGCTTAAACTTGTTTACAAGTTTTTGAAGAATTCAATTTTTTGAATTTGTTTTTTCTTTATTATCGTTTCTATCAATTTTTATAAGTAAGACAAAAAATTTAGGCTAAAAAGATAGAATTCTTTATTTTTTGTTATATTTTTAAATAAAAGTCTAACAGGTTGAAAATACTTAAACAATAGACCTTTTATTTCCTCATTAACAAAAGTTTTTAAAATTTTTAGACCTTTTCTTTATTTTCATTTTTCTATGGCAAGACCTAATCCAAATAAACAAGTTGTTGAATTAAATCGTACGAGTCTTTACTGGGGACTATTATTAATTTTCGTATTAGCTGTGTTATTCTCTAGTTATATTTTCAACTAATATAAAAAGAAATTTTTCTTCTGATTTAATTAAGTTTTTTTTACTATTTAATAAAAACTCATTTTTACGTTTAAAAACTGAAAATCAGAAGGTTAAATTTGTTTAAATGTTTTTGAAAAATGAATTTACTTGTTTATTTATGTCAATTAAATAAATTTAGAGTTGATAATTGACATAAATAAATAAATAAAAAAATTTTACTAATATTTAGTCGTAAAAATGATTTTATAAAAAATTTGTTTTTTATTTAGTAATATTTTACTGAAGTTTTCAATTTCTTTACTTTTTTTAAAAAAAGTAAAAATTTTTTCTAAATGCTATTATTTTAAATAAATTTAGGGGATATGGCGGAATGGTAGACGCTACGGACTTAAGCAAGAAGATATATTGAGGTTTATATTCAATAGTTGAGCCTTTTCTGAGTTATTAGAAAAGTGAAAACTCTCAAAATCAGAAAAAGTTCCAGAAACACTTACTACAAAAACTGTTTTAATAAGTGATTCTAATGAATTATCCTGAGCCAATTTTACTAAAAGTAATCTATTTTTTGTAATTAGGTGCAGAGACTAAACGAGAGTTACCTAAAGTCTTTTTTTTAGGTAAAGAGATAGTCCAAAAAACTCTGAAAATCCGTTGATTTTTTCGATCGTGAGGGTTCAAGTCCCTCTATCCCCAGAAGTGAGATTCTAATAAAAAATAATTTAGATCGATTATTTTAAGAAAATGGATGAAATCCAATGGTTTATTTAGACAAACTGAAATTCAATGATAAAGTTTTAAAATCGAGTTTATCTAAAAACTTTACAATCAAATCAGTTATGAAAACTTTTTTTATTTTTCTTTACTATGGTTGAACCTTTACTTTCTGGAATCGTATTAGGATTAGTTCCTGTAACTATTGCTGGTTTATTTGTAACAGCTTATTTACAATATCGCCGTGGAGACCAAGCTACGTGGTAATCTTTAAATATTAAAATATCTCTGATTTTTCGAAAAATCAGAGATATTTTACTGAAAACTTTTTATTTTTTAGCCGCTGTTTTTGTTGCACCCAATTTAACACCATATTTTGAACGACTCTGTGCTCTATTTTTTACTCCAGCAGTGTCTAGCGTTCCTCGAACGATATGATATCTTACACCGGGTAAATCTTTTACCCGTCCACCTCGAACTAAAACCACAGCATGTTCTTGTAAATTGTGACCAATACCTGGAATATATGCTGTAACTTCAAAGCCTGACGTTAATCTTACACGAGCAACTTTACGTAAAGCTGAATTAGGTTTTTTAGGAGTTACTGTGTAAACACGTAAACAAATACCACGTCTTTGAGGACATGATTTTAAAGCAGGTGCTTTTTGTTTTTTTGTTAATTTTTGTCGAGCCGACTTAATAAGTTGTTGAATTGTAGGCATCTTAAAATTGAAATTGAAAATTGATCTTGAATAAGTAAGTTTTTCAGAGTTAGTCGAATATCTTTATTCGAAAAAACAAAATTAATAATATAAATCAATGATTCCAAAAAATCAAATATTCACGTTACATTTAATTTAAAAATGTAGAAATTTATAAAACAAATCATTTGACATTTATCTGGATTTTTAAACAGAAAATAGATAACTTCTCACCTATGTTATCTATTTTCTAAATTTTAATATAAATTGATTAAAAACTAAAAACTAATGGATCTGGGAAAAAACGATTAATTTCGATTAATAAAGCAGCAGTAATAGTAAACCAAATTAGCGCGACTACAGGAGCAGTTGATAAATAAGTTGCAAAACTTTTCAAAGTAAAATTCTTTATGTATTTTTATTTTTCATGACTAATTTGTTATTGAATTAGTTTTAATCTTATTTTTAATTAATATAAAAAAATGTATATCAAGTAATCGGGGAGGGGGGCACTGAGGGCCGAAGGCCCAGGGGGGAAACCCGAGGGCTTCGAGGGACCAAAGGTCCCTAGAAGCCCTAGAGGGCCAAAGGCCCTCGCGAAGCCCCTGATCTAGTCTAATAATAGGTTTTTCGAATTGAAAATCCTTTTAACCAAAAGTCTTTTTTCTTTAGACTAAAAACGCAACGATTTTCTTTGCTGAAGCTTGCTTCCCCATTTTAACTGTCTATTGCGCAAATCTAGAAGTCTGTCTTGTTTGAAGTTTTAATGGGAAGAACATAATTGAGTATCTTCTATAATTTTAAATTTCTTTCGATCAATTCCAAAGTTTTTGATTCTTTTCGCCGACTGAAAGCAAATACTTTGAAATTGATTGAAAAAAGCTAAAAACCAAACAGGTTTGCTTCTTTTGATCTTTAATCTTACGATCAAAGATCGGAATAAGTGTTTAATAATCGGTGAGAATGAATAAAAAATCTGAAGAACTGTCAAAAGAAAAAATTAAAAACTTCAAAAACAAAATACTGACTAATAATAGGTAAGTGGTTAGGGGCTACTGACTGTTGAAAGCATCAGTGAAAAAAATTCAAATTTTTTACTAATATAAAAATAGAAAAATACTTTTATGAAAAACAGTACGTCTGCCTTGGTAAATAAATAGAGATATACTTTTCTTATTTATTATATACTAAATATATCTATACTTAGTTTTTTAGTTTGCTAATTTAATATTGAACTGTATTATTTTGTGTCAAGTTTCTAAAAAACTTGACACAAAATAATACAGTTCAATATTAGATTAGACTTTAGTGATGATCTTCTACAGCTTCACCAATGTACGCCCCTGCAAGAGTAGAGAATACAAGAGCTTGAATTGCACTTGTGAATACACCTAATAACATAATAGGAATTGGAATAATTAATGGAACTAAAGCAACTAAAACACCAACAACTAGTTCATCTGCTAAAATGTTACCAAAAAGTCGGAAACTTAATGATAATGGCTTCGTGAAGTCCTCCAAAACATTGATGGGTAATAAAAACGCTGCTGGTTCAACATAACGCTTAAAATAACCTAAACCTTTTTTACGAATACCTGCATAAAAATATGAAATTGATGTTAATAAAGCTAAAGCTACAGTTGTATTAATATCATTTGTTGGAGCAGCTAATTCACCATTTGGTAATTCAATAACATGCCATGGCAATAAAGCACCTGACCAGTTAGAAACTAAAATAAATAAAAATAGAGTTCCTAAAAAAGGAACCCATTTTAAATATTCTTCTTCACCTACTTGTGTGCGTGCAAGATCACGAATAAACTCTGTTACTAATTCTGTAAAGTTTTGTAAACCTTCAGGAGTCGATTTTAAATTGTTATTACCTAAAAATGATAATAGAAAAATAATACCTAGAACAAACCATGACATAATTAATACTTGGCCATGAACTTCATAATCACCTAATTGCCAATAAAAATGTTGACCAACAGAAACTTCAGCTAAATCTGAAAATGATGGGTTCATCATAAATAATTCAATCATTTATTTTCTTTTTTTCTTGTAATTTCATTTATAAACAAATTTATAAAAAATTGTTTACCTTTTAACAACCATTTTTTTAATATTTATTAAAAAATCTTATTGATTTTTAATGAAATCAACGAACAACGTTATAAACTTTTTTTGTTAACTTTGTATTGTTTACTTTTGTTTGTTTTAACCTGTCGTTCCACATTTAGAATTTTAACGTGAATAACGAAGGAAAAATTTCAGAAAAGAAGGACTGTTTCTGAAAAAAATCGATTCGTAAACAGTTGCTTTGCTTAGTTTAATGGCAATTGTTTAACAAAACTAACACGAAGCTAAACTAGACAAAACTTTCTTAAAAAAGTTCTTTAACACTATGGTAGATGTACTACCAACAATGAAATTTCTAATTCGAATTAAGAATCTTAATCAAACTAATCTTAAACTTTTAGAAATTTAATCTTTTATATATTAAAAAAATTAGTAATTTCTTTAAAAATAAAAATAAGTTTTTTTGTTAAGAAAAGAAAATTTTCTTTTCTTAACAAAAGAAACTTTAAAATATAAACTACAGTGATGAGCCTAGACCAACATATGAACCATAGAAAAAAATAGCAAGTAAACCAATAGCTGCTGAACCAACAACAGTACCAATTAACCATAAAGGAATACGTCCAGTAGTACCTGTATTAGACATAATTGTTAAAAATAAGTTGACTAGTTTCAATAAATACAAAAATCATTAAGATTATCACTTTTTTATATTGTAAAATATTTTTAATATTAACTAAACAAAAAATTCAGTTAAAATTATTTAATTTTAAAAAATAAAAAAAAATTTATTTTTCTTAGTTCAAGAAAATTGACTATTTTATGAATTTACATAAAAAACTAAAATTCATAAAATAGAAAAAGATAATGAACAGATTTTTGGGAGTTTTTAGAAAGTTTCACATTCTAAATAACAGCCTTTCTGATAAAATATTGTAACAAAAATTCTATAAAAAATAAAGTTTTCTAGAATTAAGAAACTAGAATCATAAGTCTAAAACTTACTAAAGAAAATTGTCTCGAGGGCTTTTGGCTCTTTAGGGCTTCTAGGGGCCTTTGGCCCCTAGAAGCCTTTGGTCTCCCCTAGGCCCGAGCACAGATATTTATCTTAATTGTTTATTAAATAAACTAAAGCTAAAATAAGGATTATTAACACGAATTTACTCAAAAAAGTATAAAGTCTTTATCTTTTTTTCTGTTTTTCAAACATCTTAACTGATTTAGTCAGAAAAATCTTATTTGAGTTTCCTTTTTATTTTGTTTCATTTTATTAAAATAAAAGCTTCAGGTTTTTATTTTTCGGGGGGGAAACCCGAGGGCCAAAGGCCCTCGTCGAAATTTTTTGCTAAAAGCTTGAAATCAAAATAAATTTACACGTTTGATAAAAACATTTTTGCTATGAACTAGAATAGTTTTTTTCTTCTTTTAAGTTTTAAAGAAAATTTATTGAAAAATTTTAAACAAAACAGACAAACCTAAAATAAACTTATTTTAAAATAAGAATTAAAAAGTAAGTAAGTGGAACTTCTTTTTATTTTTTTCAAAAATGCGTGTTTCAAAAAAAAAATTTTATTAATTTAGATTTTAAAACATAATATTTTAAAAAATATTAAGAATTTCAGAATTCCTGGAAAATCTGATATTCATTTATAGGTTCTATAAGTGTCTTAAAAAATAATCTAGCACCCAACATTTTGAATTTTTTAAAAATTTTTTCGTAATTTAAATATTTAAATTCAAAAGCTTAAATAATAGTTTTTTAAACTATTATTATTTGAAAGTTGGGGGGGACCCCGTCCAAAATCTTTGATTTTGGAGCAAAAAATTAGAAATAATGTTTATAACTAAACGTGCCGCACCCACTTAACCAAATAAAAATAACACCTAATTGTCCAAAGTGTGCACTAAACACTTTACGAGAAATTTCTTCTAAATCACTTGTGTGACTATCGAAGTCATGCGCATCTGCATGAAGATTCCAAATCCATGTAGTTGTATTTGGACCTTTTGCTAAAGTTCTTGAAAAATGACCTGGTTTAGTTGGATAAAATTATGTTAAAGCTCAGTTTTATAATTTTCCCGTTAGAACCGTACCAGTAAATCTCTTTACATACGGCTCACGTACTCCAAAAAAAATCTATATAAAGAGATTTTTGTTACAAAAATAAGATTCAGATAATCTTATATTTTTATTTTAATTATAACAAATTTTTCTCTTTTTTCTAATTTTTTATTTATTTCATGATCTATTAAAAACTTTTTTGAATCCAACATTCAAAATAAAAATAAAAACAAATTTTTCTTTTTATTTCTAATTTTTTATTTATTTTCACTTTGAATGTTGGATTTAAAAAAACTTACTCTTCTTTAAATTAATTTAACAACTTTTAATAAACTTAAGTATAAACCTAACGTAAAACCTAAAGCACCAATTAATAAAACTACATAACTTGTAATAGTTAACATAATCAAAAAAAAATTTTTAAAAATTCATTTTTCTAAACGAAAAAAAATCTATTTACTTAAATAGATTAAAATAAAAAGAAACTTTGAAAAATAATTTTTTTCGTTTAACTTTAAAAAGACTCGAGAAGCTAAGAAAAAAACATATAATATGAAAATGTTTTTTTTTTCAGTGAGTCTCCAATTCAAAAATGACTTTTTTGGATTGGAGACTCACTGAAAAAAAATCTTAGTTATATTATTAAATAAACATAACCAAAAGAAAATTTGTTAGAATTCTGGATTAATATGATAATCCCATACTTCTTGTGCTTTCAGAACCTAAATAAACACGAACGCTTAAGAAATCTGTTGGGCAAGCTGTTTCACAGCGCTTACAACCAACACAATCTTCTGTACGAGGTGCTGAAGCCATTTGACTAGCTTTGCAGCCATTCCAAGGAACCATTTCTAGAACATCTAAAGGACAAGCACGAACGCATTGTGTACAACCAATACAAGTATCATAAATTTTAACAATATGTGACATTTTTTTTTATAGAATCAAAAGAAGATTGAGAATTTCAAGAGAAATAATAGATATATATATCTATTTAAAATATTGCAGGAGCAGGATTTGAACCTGCGACCTTGGGGTTATGAGCCCCACGAGCTACCAGACTGCTCTATCCTGCGTTAAAAAAGGAATTAAACTTCGTATTTAATTATAATCTGTCTACCAACAAATAAACAAGTAATTACTATAAATTATAAATTCTCCCCAGGTAGGACTTGAACCTACGACCTATCGGTTAACAGCCGACCGCTCTACCGCTGAGCTACTAAGGATTTTACATTTATTGAATAATAAAATAAAATTCAAAAAAAGACAACTAATCTAGTTTATATTCAAAAAACTAATAAAAATAAATTAAGAAAGAAACTTTATTGCTTTTTAATTCAATTTTAAAGAGCAACCTAGTTTTAATTGAGTAAGTTACTCTTTAAAATTGAATTAAAAATTTATAGAGCGTTACCACGAGGTAATACTTCTTCTGGGAATACTAAGCGTTCGTGTGGCTGGTCTTGTGCAGCCATCCAAGCACGGATACCTTCATTAAGAAGAAGGTTTTTAGTGTAGAAAGTTTCAAATTCTGGATCTTCAGCAGCACGAATCTCTTGTGAAACGAAGTCGTAAGCACGTAAGTTAAGAGCTAAACCTACAACACCAATAGCAGACATCCAAAGACCTGTCACAGGAACAAATAACATAAAGAAGTGTAACCAACGTTTGTTTGAAAAAGCTACACCAAAAATTTGTGACCAGAATCTATTAGCTGTTACCATAGAGTAAGTTTCTTCAGCTTGCGTAGGGTTAAATGCACGGAATGTGTTAGCACCATCACCATCTTCGAAAAGAGTATTTTCTACTGTAGCACCATGAATAGCACATAATAGAGCCGCACCTAAAACACCAGCAACTCCCATCATGTGGAATGGGTTAAGTGTCCAGTTGTGGAAACCTTGGAAGAATAAGATAAAACGGAAAATAGCGGCAACACCAAAACTAGGGGCGAAGAACCAACCAGATTGACCTAAAGGGTAAATTAAAAATACAGAAACAAATACAGCAATTGGTGCAGAGAAAGCAATTGCGTTATATGGACGTAAGTTTACTGAACGTGCAATTTCAAATTGACGTAACATAAAACCAATTAAACCAAAAGCACCATGCAGTGCTACAAAAGTCCATAAACCACCTAATTGACACCAACGTGTAAAGTCACCTTGAGCTTCAGGTCCCCAAATAAATAATAAAGAATGAGCCATACTGTTTGCTGGAGTCGAAACTGCAGCAGTTAAGAAGTTACAACCTTCTAAGTAAGAAGTTGCTAAACCATGTGTGTACCAAGAAGTAACAAATGTTGTCCCAGTAAACCAACCACCTAATGCAAAATACGCACAAGGTAATAAAAGAAGACCTGACCAACCTACAAAAACAAAACGGTCTTGACGTAACCAGTCATCACAATCGTCAAACCAAGTACGTTTTTCCTGATATGTACTACCAATCGCAATAGTCATTGCGTAGATCTCCAGAGAATTTTTATAGAGTTCATCAATACGTAAAAAGAAATCTTACTTAAAAGAGTAGTATTTCTTAGTTTTGTGCGGGTAGGGCCGAAGGCCCGGGGGGGAACCCCCCCGAACCCCCCGAAGGCCCTAGAGACCCCTAGACCCAATGGGTCTAGGCCTAACAGGCCTCTAAGGCTTTGAGAAGCCTTCGGGGTTTCCGAGGGGCCTTAGAGGCCCCTAGAGAGGTTTTTAGCCTCTAGGGACCTTTGGTCCCTCGGGGTTTCCGAGGGGCCTTTAGGCCCCTAGAGACCCGTTGGGTCTAGGGGCCCGACGAGTTAAATCCGAAGACAATAAATTTAAAAACTTTTTATTTAATATTATATTAGCATAAAAAAATTTTTAATCTTCTTTTGAAGAAAAAGTTTAACAAGTCAATTTTTTAATGACTTGTTAAACTAACAATTTTTAAAACTAATTTTGGTTTTTTTAACCTACTGCAATAATACGAGCTAGGAAGAAAGACCAAGTAGTAGCAATACCACCTAATAAGTAGTGAGCTACACCAACAGCACGACCTTGAGTAATACTTAACGCACGTGGTTGAATAGATGGAGCAACTTTTAATTTACTGTGAGCCCATACAATTGACTCGATCAGTTCTTGCCAGTAACCACGACCACTAAATAAGAACATTAATGAGAATGCCCAAACAAAGTGTGCACCTAAGAAAATTAAACCATATGCTGATAAAGCAGAACCGTATGATTGGATAACTTGAGATGATTGAGCCCATAAGAAATCACGTAACCAACCATTAATTGTATTAGCACTTTGAGCAAAATTACCACCAGTAATGTGTGAAACACCATTTGCATTTACTGTACCCCAAACATCAGATTGCATTTTCCAAGAGAAATGGAAAATAACAATCGATAAAGAATTGTACATCCAGAAAAGTCCTAAAAATACGTGGTCCCAAGCAGAAACTTGACAAGTTCCACCACGACCAGGACCGTCACATGGGAAACGGAAACCTAAATTTGCTTTGTCTGGAATTAAACGAGAACTACGTGCGAATAAAACACCTTTTAACAAAATTAATACCGTTACATGAATAGTAAAAGCATGGATATGGTGAACCAGGAAGTCTGAAGTTCCTAAAGAAATAGGCATCATAGCAACCTTACCACCTACAGCTACTAAATCACCACCCCAAGAAGCACTTGTTGCAGATAAAGCGTTTGGTGCTGTGAATTGGGGAGCAGAAAAATGAGTGTTTTGAATCCATTGTGCAAAAACAGGTTGCAATTGAATTGCAGTGTCAGAGAACATGTCTTGTGGACGCCCTAATGCACTCATAGTATCATTGTGGATATAAAGACCAAAACTATGGAATCCTAAGAAAATACAAACCCAGTTAAGATGAGAAATAATTGCATCTCTATGACGAATAACACGATCTAATAAGTTATTGTATGAACTAGCAGGATCATAATCACGAACCATAAAAATAGCTGCGTGAGCACCTGCACCTACAATACAGAAACCACCGATCCAATTATGATGTGTGAATAATGATAATTGCGTACCATAGTCTGTAGCAAGATAAGGATATGGAGGCATTGAATACATGTGATGTGCAACAATAATAGATAAAGACCCAAATAATGCTAAATTAATTGCTAATTGAGCATGCCAAGACGTTGTTAAAATTTCATAAAGACCTACGTGACCTTCACCCGTAAACGGTCCTTTGTGAGCTTCTAAAATTTCTTTAATTGAGTGTCCAATACCCCAATTTGTACGATACATGTGACCTGCTACTAAAAATAGAACAGCAATAGCTACGTGGTGGTGAGCCGTGTCACTTAACCATAAACCACCCGTCACAGGATTTAAACCTCCATTAAATGTTAAGAAATCACTGTATTCACTCCATTGTAACGTAAAAAATGGAGCTAAACCTTTTGAAAAACTTGGGTAAAGATCTGCCATGATTTGTCTATTTAAGATTAAATCATGTGGAAGTGGGATTTCTTTTGGATCAACACCAGCATCTAATAATTTGTTTACCGGTAAAGAAATGTGGATTTGGTGACCCGCCCAACCTAAACTTCCTAAACCTAATAAACCAGCTAAATGGTGATTTAACATTGATTCAACATTTTGGAACCATTCTAGTTTTGGGGCAGCTTTGTGATAATGGAACCAACCAGCAAAGAACATGGCAGCTGCAAAAACTAAACCGCCAATTGCTGTACTGTAAAGTTGTAATTCGCTTGTAATACCGCTAGCTCGCCATAGTTGAAATAAACCAGAAGTAATTTGAATACCTTGGAAACCACCACCAACATCTCCGTTTAAAATTTCTTGACCAACAACTGGCCATACTACTTGAGCACTTGGTTTAATATGAGTAGGATCACTCAACCAAGCTTCATAGTTCGAAAAACGTGCTCCATGGAAATATGCAGTTAGGTAAAGCTGTTATCAAACAACCTCCCTCAAAATCCGTGCATGCAATTTTAACTGCACACGGCTTCTATTCGTGATTTTTATAGAATTACAGAAAAAAAATTTTAAAAGCATAGCTATTCAATAACGTATCTTCGTTTTTTAATTGTTTATTATAGCCAGATGCTATATCTTTCAAAGATACTGTATATTCATTGAAACTTCTTGAGTTGTGTTATTTTTTATTTTAATAATTTAATATATAAAATAATAACAACCTTATTATTAAATTTCTATAAACAACTAATATAATTTTTTCAATTTCTCGATAATTAGTCTTTTTTATTCTAAATTATATCTATAGAAAATAGACTGATTGTTGAGAAATTGAGAAAAAAAAAATTCTGTTATATTATAATATAATATAAATTTAAATCTCTTTAAATAGAGATTTTTATTTTGACTTCTGGCGGGCGTAGCCAAGTGGTAAGGCAATGGATTGTGACTCCATCATTCGCGGGTTCGAACCCCGTCGTTCGCCCAGAAAAAAGAGTAAAAATGTTTTTTTTCATTCTTATCAAAAATCTATTGTATTTTTTTTTATTTTTCTCTAACCCAATAGTATTGGGTAATACTTTTTTGGGTTACCTAGGACTCGAACCTAGAACTTATCGGTTAAAAGCCGAGTACTCTACCATTGAGTTAGTAACCCCTTTTTTATTATTTATTATAATAAATAATAAAATTAATTCTCTAGTTATTTTTTATAATTGTTAACAAATGTAAAAATTAGAGTTTGCACAATTTTTCTTAAAAAAAGGTTATAATTGCTTGATTATAGCAAATTTTTTTTTTAAAATAATAAGGATTGAAAAAATATTTTCAGTGAAAAAATCAAATAGAAAATATTTTTTCAATCCTTATTATTTTTATTAAAATTAAAGATTCCCACCACGGGCAGATAATAATACTACAACTAAAGGTCCTGCTGCAACAACTAATAATAAACTTGCAAGTTGAAAAACGATTTCAAAGTTCATAATAAATAATTAAATAAAAATTAGTTTTAGGGTATTGAAAATCAAAAAATGAAGTAAAAATAATAAACTTAACCGTGTTTAAAATTCTATTTTAAATTAAAACATATATTTATTCAACTCAATCAAACATTGGTAAACTTTTATAAACAAAAAAATTATTTAAGGAATCAATTTACAGGTTTTTTTTGATGATCTTATCTTAAAAAATTTTCTGTATTAAGCATTAACAGATTCTTTAGCAGCATACATTGTTTCTAATGTAATAGAACGAAGAGAATTTGTGTTTGCAAATTTTTCAACATTACGTTTTACTTTACCACGAACAAATCCAGGAACTCTAGAAAGTTCTTCTAAAGCTTCTTTTGACCATTCTAAATTGTTAGAATTTGAAATAGATCTAGTTATTACTTCTTTTGTATCATGACCATTAAAGATTTCGAGTAAATGATCTTCCATTCCTAAGGTAAACGAGTTATAAACTAGATCTGCTATTTGATTTGTTCCTTCATAGCCTAAAAACGGGCGATAACCTAATGGAAAATTTTGAATATGAACCGGTGCTGAAATAACACCACAAGGAATGTCAAGACGTTTGCCTACATGTCTTTCCATTTGAGTTCCAAAAATTGCTGAAGGTTCTAGGCGAGCAATCATCTCTCCTACTTGAGTATGATCGTCTGTAATTAAAACTTCATCACAAAAACCTAAAACCTGTTCACGAAACCAATCTGCATCATGTTTACAATAAGTTCCTGCGCAAACAACCTGAATTCCCATTTCACGAGATAAAATCTTGGTCATGCTTGCAGCATGAGTAGCATCACCAAATACAACTGTTTTTTTACCTGTTAAATTTTGACAATCAATTGATCTCGAGAACCATGCCGCTTGGGAAACAAATTTAGTTTGTTGATTGATATAAGATTCAAGTTTTAAAAAAATCTCTTTAGGCTTAAAAGCCTGTAAAATTTGATCATCGTTCGGTGGGGCTAGGCCCATAGAGCCTCGAGGGCTTTCGGCCCTCGGGGGTCCCCCGAGGGCCTTTGGCCCTAGAGACCCAACGGGTCTAGGGCCTTTGGCCCTAGCGAAGCCCGGAGTTAAATCGTAAACGTTTGTTAAAATTGGGGCAATTTCCCGAATAAAAGATGCTGTATCGATAATTCCCATCGGTGTGACTGATATGTAGGGCATCTTGTATTCCTTTTCTAAGTAAACAGCGGTCATTAAACCAATTTCTCTATAAGGAACAATATTAAACCAAGCTTTTGGAAGATTTTTTAGATTTTGAACGGAACAACCTTCTGGAATAATTTCATTAATTTGAATACCTAAATCATTTAGAAGACGTTTTAATTCACGACAATCATGTGTGTTATGAAACCCTAATGTAAAAATGCCTAATATATTTGCTGAAGGTTTTTCTGTTTTTTTCACTTTAAAACTTGGATCTCTCTTTGCTTTTTCTAAATAAAAACGAACGATTTGTTCTAATGTACGATCGGCAGCTTGGATTTCATTCACCCTATAATGATTGACATCAGCTAAAATAACATCTGATTCAGATTCAAAGGAAGCACGATTTACAAAATTTTGTAAATCTTCTTGTAAAATACTTGATGTACACGTTGGAGTTAAAACAATCAGATCTGGACGTTCTTCTTTATCTTTTCTTGTAATATTTTCGATAACTTTTTCTTGAGAGCCTCGAGCCAAGACGTGTCGATCAACAATACTAGCTGTTACCGGCGTAAAATCACGTTCGCGTTCTAACATAGAACGCATAACGTTAAAATAGTCATCCCCTAACGGGGCATGCATAATAGCATGCACATTTTTAAACGAACTAGCAACACGCAAGGTTCCTAAATGGGCCGGACCTGCATACATCCAATAAGCTAACTTCATAATAAATTTTTTTTTCTTAAGTTATTCAAAACTCAAACTTTCACTAACAATTTTCGGAAAGGGAGGGATTCGAACCCCCGGTGACCGTAAAGCCACGCTGGTTTTCAAAACCAGAGCATTCAACCACTCTGCCACCTTTCCTTTATTATAAATATATGTTTATTTTATAAAAAACCTGTAAAAAATACAAGATTAACACTTTTGAAAAAATTTTATTAAAACTTCAAAAATTTTTTTAGTTTTACTTTTTATAAAAAGTAAAATTAGGTGAAAATGCAAAGAATTCATTAATTTATCTAACGTTCACTCACGTTGATTGTATTTGCGGGGCCTAGACCCATAGGGTCTCTAGGGGCCTTTGGCCCCTCGGAAGCTCTAGGCCCGTGGGGCCGGGGGGGAACCGAGGGCTTCGAGGGACCAAAGGTCCCTAGAAGCCCTAGAGGGCCGAAGGCCCGGGGGGGAACCCCCCCGAAGCCCCCGAATCAAATATTTTTAAAGAAGGCCGGAATTTAAGTTTTGAAAAAGATTTAAAATATTAGACTTCAAGTTGAAAACTAAAAAAGAGAGAATTTTTTTTTTTCAAAAAAGTTAAAAATAACATCTAAAATTTTTGTTTTAGATGTTATTTTATTTAATTATCTAACTTTATTTACTACTTTCACTACTTGAAAACGAGCTTTTGCTCGTTTAAAAGCAAAATTAGCTTCAACTTTCTGTTTAACACCTTCTGCTTTTTCTAAGTTTACTTTTGCTGTTTCAAATACATTCTTTGCTTCATCTGAATCAATCGTTTCAGAAGCTTCAGCTTCATTTGCTAAAATAGTTACTTGATTGCGTTTAATAACAGCAAAACCACCCATAATGGCAAACGAACTCCATTGTTCTTTTGTACGAATAAGCATTGCACCAACATCTAATCCAGTAATAATAGGCGCGTGGTTTTTTAAAACACCCATTTCACCAGTTTCTGTCGGAAGGATAATTTCTTCTGCTTGACCGTTCCAAAACGGACGTTCTGGAGTTAAAATTGAAATTTGTAAACTCATTTTTAAAAATTTTCTAAAATTACCTTTATCAAAAAATCAGAACTGTACGTAGTTTTTATTGATTTTTGTTTTTCAATTTGAATGAGACATTTAAATGTTATTTTTATTTAGGAAAAATTTTACAGAATTAGTTTGTTGTAATAGAAACTGCATTTAAAATTAATTGTGGACGACTTGAATACATAGCATTACTAATAGCCATTTTATGTAATTCTTCTTTTTTTTTTATAGCATTTCCTTTTTTTTCATAAGCATCTAAAATTTCTGTTTTTAAGCGAACAATCATACTTTTGCTTGATTTTTTGTCACAAGCTGCTAAAATCCATCTTAATGCTGTTGTTTTACCTTTATCAACCGAGCGTAAAACTCGAGGAACCATTTGCACAGCTCCAGCTTTTCTTCGAGGTTTAACCTCAACTTGAGGCATAACATGCTCTAATGCATTTTCAAAAACTTCAACAGGGTTTTTTTGCGTAGTTTCACCAATTTCTTTTAAAGTATTGTAAACAATTCTATAAGCCATAGCTTTTTTTCCACTTTTCATAATACGGTTAACTAACATATTAACTGAAATACTGTTGTAAACTGGGTCTGCTAATAAAATTCGTTTTTTTTTAATAGGACGACGAGGCATTTTTTCTATATTAAAAAGATTATATCAAAAAAACATTTTTGAAAACAGAATAGACAAAAAGACTTTATTTACTAAATAAATATAATTTAGTAACATTTCGGGACTGACGGGACTCGAACCCGCAACTTCCGCCGTGACAGGGCGGTGCTCTAACCAATTGAACTACAATCCCTGAATTTAATTTTTTAAATTTGATAAAATCATATCAAAAAAAACTTCTTTTTACAAATGTAATTGAATTTATTTGTCTTTTTTTCTAATGGTGTTTTAACAAGAATTCAAGTATTCTCAAATTAATTAATTTATGATTAAAAAAATAAATATGTTTATAAGATTGAGTTAATTTTTTAATTCAATCTTATAAATTTGTAAATATCTAAAAAATGTCGTTTGACATTTCCTGATTAAATTGAATGGTCCATTTTTTCAGTAGTTAAACACGACGTTTTTTAGGTGGACGACAGCCGTTATGAGGAATACCTGTTTTTTCACGAATAACACTTACCTTAATTCCAGCTTTAAAAATTTCACGGATAGCTGTTTCACGCCCTTGTCCCGGACCTGTGACAAGGATTTTTGCCTCTTTCATTAGAAAGTCTCTTGATTTTTTAGCTACAATTTCAGCTGCTTTTTTTGCAGCAAATGTTGTAGCTTTTCTTTTTCCTCTAAATCCACAAGCTCCAGCTGAGCTCCAACAAAGAACATCTCCACGAACATTTGTCATTGTAATAATTGTGTTGTGGTGACCTGCTTGAATATGAACAACACCACGGTAAGTGCGTCTTCTTAATTTAGTTGGAGAAGCTTTTCTAATTTGTCTAGCCATAGTAAAAAAAATAAATGTAAGTAATGATATATTAAAAACGTTCTATTACGTTATTTTGAAAAATTAAAATAGTATCGAACCTTTTTTTTAAATCGTTTTGTTAAAAATATAAAAATAATCAAATAACGAACCTATAGATTAATAGGAAAAATTTTTTAAATCAACATAAAACTTTTTATACTTACTAATTTACAAACAATAATTCAAGCTATATTTATTGTTTGGGTCGAGTCGGATTCGAACCAACGTAGGCGTAGCCAGCGGATTTACAATCCGCCCCCATTAACCACTCGGGCATCGACCCTGTCTATTACTTATTATATTATACTATAATTTTTTTTATTTAACAAGTAAAAAATCTTAGTTTAAAAATTATAGCTGTTTTTTACAAAAAATGATTAACTAAATTCGAGTTTCTAAAAATCATTTTTAGAAACTCGAATTTAGTTTTCACTACTAAAATTAGTTTTTTAAATTAGCTAAATTTTTTTATAATTAAATTATAACCTAATTAACATCGTTAATTGAAAAACGAAGGTTGTTTAATTAACGATGTCTATATGTAATTCTACCTTTTGTAAGGTCGTAAGGACTTAATTCTACGGTTACTTTATCACCAACTACAATTTTAATGCGGTTTTGACGAATTTTTCCCGATAAGTGCCCAATTACCTCAACACCGTTTTCTAATTTTAAACGAAATTTTCCATTAGAAAGGTTATGTGTAACAATACCTTCCATATCCACTAATTTTTTTTGTTTTTTTTGTTTAATTTTAGAACTATTCTTATCTTCCGAAAATTCAAAACTTTGCGTCATTTTTTTTGTCTATTCTTTTTTTTTTTCAAAACTATAAATTTATTCTGTTTTTAATTTTCATTACAAATATATTAATTTAATAATTTTTAAAAAACTAGAATATCTTGGCTAAATCAGTATTTATGATTTAGCAAAGATATTTTTTTACTGAAAAATTGATTTTTACATAGAACGTTTTGAAAGAATTTTTTTACGTAATTTTTGTCCTAAACGAATATGTGTTAACATTTGTCCTAAAATTAATTTAATAGAATTTCTTGAATCATCATTAGCGGGAATAATATAATCTGATAAGCGAGGGTTACAGTTTGTATCAACAACAGTAAACATCTTCATACCTAATTTACGACATTCACGAACTGCATTCATTTCTTCTTGTTGACCAATTAAGATTACTACGTTATTGGAAATTTGTTTTCTTTTCATTTTTGCCATTTTTGTGATGCCTCCAAAATATTTTTCTAAACGTTGCCACTTTTGTTTACGAGTTGCGGCTAATTTTTTCGAAGTAAATTTTAACTTTTGATCATAAACTTGATCCATTGAATAACTCATTTTTGGATCTACGAATTTTTTCATTAAAAATTCAACTGTTTCTAACATTTTTTTCTTCGATGTAGGTAAATAACGAAGTTTTGGTAAAAATTTTAAAAGTTTTTGTTCTGCTGCTAATTGTTTTAATTTTCTTTTTAAAAGTTGTAAATTCATTTGTTCTAATTCTAATTTAATTTTAATTAAAGATAAACTCGAATCGATTTTAGAAATTACATTAGTACTATTCAATAATTCAGTTTTTCTATAAATAATTTGAATTTGATCATGAACTTTTAAACAGATGATTTGTAACGTTTTAATTCTTAATACAAGTGTTTTCATATAAGTCTGAATAAATGGTAAATAATCTGTTAATTTATTCAATAATTGACTCATTACTACAGTTTCTGTTAGAAGAGATTTTGAACGATTGTTCCCATCCAAATTAGTATTTATTGATGTAGTTGTAGCAAATGTTAAAAGGTTTTTTTCGTATTTTAGTTTCATTGTATTAATCATTTTATTTAAAATTTGTGCGGAAGGATTTGGAATTAACCAAGTTTCATTAGAGTTTGAAAGATTTGCAATATTTTCAAATGGGACAGCCCACATAGTTTTTCCTTGATTTTTCATTTGTTTTTTTAACTTCAGAATTTCTTGACCAATAAGATTTAATTGTTTGAAATCTTCTAGTTTTTGTTTTGCGTTTTCAAGTTGTTGAAGTAAAGTTGTTTTTTGTTTAATTAACTGGTTCCCTTTTTGTTGCAGTAAATTAGTTTGAATCGTAAATTTCTGTTTTTGTAATTTTAATTTTGAATATTTAGAAATGAGTTGTTTATTTTTAGTCACAATATCAATTTTTTTTGTTAATAAAGCTTGAGTACGTGCAAATAAAATATTTCTATCTTGTTTAATTTTTGTTAACAATTGCTTACCTTTTATTAATAATTTTTCACTTTTTTTTCTTAATACATTTACTTTTTTTAGTAAGCGTTTTTTAATTTTTTGACGTTTTTCTAAAATTTTTTGAATCATTTTTTGTTTTTCTTTTAAAATTGGGCGAATTTGAGAAATTGATTTCAAAATTGTTTTCCAGTTTGTTAACATACCTCCTAACCATCGAGTATTAACAAAATAAGAGGTTTTACTTAACATAGCTGTTCGGGCAATTAAAGAAGCTGCTGGTTTTTTCGTTCCTACAAATAAGAATGTTTTTCCTTTTGCAGCATATTTTCCTAATTGTTGTAGGGCTTTGTTTAAACAAGTACGTGTTTTTAAAACATTAATCACATGACGACCACGTTTCATAAAAGGACGATTTTGATTTTTACCTTTTTTACGAATCCATAAAAATTTTCTCATATTTGCGTGACAACGAATTGCTTTTTCTCCGTAATGCATTCCAGAAGCAATCATTTTTTTAACATCGTTTTTAACTAATAATTGTTTTGATTTTTTTTCGAGAGGAGAAAGTTTTGTGATTTTTGCAATAGCATAATGAGATTTTGTTTGCACAATTTTAATTCTAATTGTTTCACCTAATTGAACTCCTAAACTTAATTTAACAAAAATTAATGAGTTTTTTAGTTTTACAATTGCATAATTTGCTAAACATTTTGTATTTAAAGGTAATGTAATATTAAAACTGCTTCCAATTGTTAATGATGTCAATAAATCGTTTGCTAGACGTAATTCAGAAACTACGTTTGTTGAAGTTAAAAATGTTGTGTTAGGCTTTTTTAAAAAATCTTCAACAGGTTTTGCAAAGGCATATTTTTCTTTAATTCGTGTAATTTTAATCTTTTTTTTTGTACCTGTTTTTATAATTTGCGAGTTTGAATCAGCAGAGTTTGTTGATTGAACAATAATGGTAAATTTTTCATTAAATAAGCACAGGCCAGATCCTTGTGGACCTTGTTTCTCAATAGTGACTTCTAGTACATCATCGACTTTTACAGGAACAGTTACTTTTGTTTCCTTTAAAACTTCGATAAGTTTACCTGTAGCGTATTTAGGGTTTGTTGAAATTTTTTCAATTTGAACTTTAACGGTTTCTCCTAGTTTCGCTTTTGGAACAAATACTGTGTATCCGTTAGAAACCTCAGCTAAACCTACATTTTTAGTTCCTAAGGCATTAATTGTTACAATGGAAATATCACCCTCTTTAAGTTTTAATTTTTTTATATTTTTGTCTTGAGAATTTGAGAAAATGTTTCCTTCGTTAAGAGAAAAGGAAGTATTTTTAGTTTTAGTTATTGTTGCCATTTTTATTAAGATTTTTCATTTAAGATTTTTTTCTTTAGAAAACGTTTTCTTTTAAATTATAAATTCAAAACTTTTTTAACTAGTTTCGAATTGAATTGAAGATTTCGTTTTAAATTTTTTATTTTGATTTTTAATAGAGTAGGGAACTAAAAAACTCTGTTTCTTCTATTAAAGAAGTTCAGTTATGTCATGATTATTTTCTATATATTTGAATATTAAAATAATATGAATAATGTTATTAAAAAACAAGATTAAATTGAACTTAATTTAGACTTGTTTTAAGAATTTAGATTATTTTTAAGTTTAATGAGAAAAAAGCTAAAGAGATTCGTGAAGAAGGTTTATTAAGAGTCACTCAAGAAGTGAATAATTGTATTAGTCAACATGAAGAACGTCTTTCTAAATTAGAAGAATTCAAACAAGAAACTATTCAATTTTATCAACAAAAAGCTTTTAAACAAGCTTATGTATATGTTATTTCACGTATTATGAGTCGCGTAAAAGAAAGATTAAATAAAGGTTTAGATGCAACTTATCATGTAGTTGTTAATAATTTTTATGTGTCTCGTTTTACGGAGTACAATCCTTAATCGTTTATAATAATTCTTTTTTTACTAGGCCCGAGAGGCTAAGAGCCTCTAGGGCCTACCGTTCTGAATCAAAAGTTAGATTGGTATGAGTTCAATTTCATACCTATCTTTTCATATCGGGGCTACGAGGCCCACGGGCCTCGAGGGCCTTTGGCCCCTCGGTTTCCCGAAGGCTTCTCAAAGCCTTAGAGGCCTGTTAGGCCTAGACCCGTTGGGTCTCGGGGGGTTCCCCCCGAGGCTCTTAGCCTCTCGGGGACCCCCGGGGCCTAAAGGCCCCTCGGGCTCCCCCGAGGGCCTTCGGCCCTAAGCCCTCGCAAAAATCGAAAGAAGCAGAGGGTTAGTTTTGTTTTCAATAAAATTAACAGGGTAGGATCGAACCCGCCCTATTAATAAAAAAACTCCTAGTCTCTTTCTTTAGAAAAGAGAAAAGAAAAATTAAGCGTTTACAGAAGGAGCTTCTACAGAAGCTAAGTCTAATGGGAAGTTGTGAGCGTTACGTTCGTGCATTACTTCCATACCTAAGTTAGCACGGTTGATGATGTCAGCCCAAGTGTTTAATACACGACCTTGTGAATCAACAACTGATTGGTTGAAGTTGAACCCGTTTAAGTTGAATGCCATAGTTGATAAACCTAAAGCAGTGAACCAAATGCAGATTACCGGCCAAGCAGCTAAGAAGAAGTGTAATGAACGAGAGTTGTTGAATGATGCGTATTGGAAGATTAAACGACCAAAGTAACCGTGTGCAGCTACGATGTTGTAAGTCTCTTCTTCTTGACCAAATTTGTAACCTTCGTTAGCAGATTCGTTTTCAGTAGTTTCACGGATTAATGATGAAGTTACTAATGAACCGTGCATAGCTGAGAATAATGAACCACCAAATACACCAGCAACACCTAACATGTGGAATGGGTGCATTAAAATGTTGTGCTCAGCTTGGAATACGATCATGAAGTTGAAAGTACCAGAGATACCTAAAGGCATACCATCAGAGAAAGAACCTTGTCCGATTGGGTAGATTAAGAATACTGCAGTTGCAGCAGCTACTGGAGCTGAGTAAGCAACACAGATCCAAGGACGCATACCTAAACGGTAAGAAAGTTCCCACTCACGACCCATGTAAGATGCAACACCTAATAAGAAGTGGCAAACGATTAATTGGTAAGGACCACCGTTGTATAACCACTCGTCTAAAGAAGCAGCTTCCCAAATTGGGTAGAAGTGAAGACCGATTGCGTTAGATGTAGGGATAATAGCACCAGAGATGATGTTGTTACCGTATAATAAAGAACCAGAAACTGGCTCACGGATACCATCGATATCTACTGGAGGAGCTGCGATGAAGCCGATAATGAATACAGATGTAGCTGTTAATAAGCAAGGGATCATTAACACACCGAACCAACCGATGTATAAACGGTTTTCAGTTGAAGTGATCCACTCACAAAAACGAGCCCAAAGGCTAGAAGTACCACGGTTTGAAAGAACAGCAGTCATAATAGATTTCAAATAAAAAAGAATGTTTCTCCGATTCATGAACTGAATATAAAACAAGGTTTAATGTAAACCCCTGGTATTTATATATATACCAAAACCAATTTTTTTATGCAAGCACGACTCATATTAGGTATTCGTATTGTCTTTAGTACGTGCTTTCGATCTTCGACTTTTTCGGGGGCTTTGCCCCCGTGCTTTTGCGCACGGGGCCGTAGGCCCCGTCGAAAGAACGTTGTTATGCGAGGGCCTTCGGCCCTCGGTTTCCCCCCCCGGCCCGTTGGGCCTAGCAAGCATTTTTTACTTAATTTAAATGATTTAACAAAATTGGAAGATTGGATAAAAACTGTATGATAATAGATACCATATAAAGTTAAAGTTTAGGTATGATTAATCAATAACTTGAAATAGACTGTTATGATAATAAAAAACTTTTAAGAAGAAAATTTTTGTATTGACAAAAAAAAAATATTTGGTAAATTAAAGATTTAGGAATGTTCAAAAAATAAAAGCAATGACAAATTGCTGAAAACTCATAAAAAACAAAAACTTAAATAAAAAACTTTATTTAGATTCAAAGGAAAACTTTAAGAAAGGTAACGAAGCTTTTAGCTTTTTAAAAAATTTTTCAATGTTTTCTTTAGCTTGGCAAAATCAAGTTCTAAATTTAATTGCATTAAAGTTTTTGTATAAAGAAAAAATTATATATAATTTTAAGAAACTTCGAAGAGGTTTCATATATATATCTGATTTTTTTAAAAAAAAAATTACTGGAGAGTTTGATCCTGGCTCAGGACGAATGCTGGCGGTATGCTTAACACATGCAAGTCGTACGAGGTTTATTTGTTGACTCTCGGGTCATTGAATAAACTGCAGTGGCGGACGGGTGCGTAACGCGTAAGAACTTACCTTTTGGTGGGGGATAACAATGGGAAACTGTTGCTAATACCCCATAATGCTGAGGAGCTAAAAGTGAAAACTGCCAAGAGAGAGGCTTGCGTCTGATTAGCTAGTTGGTGGGGGTAAAGGCCTCCCAAGGCGACGATCAGTAGCTGGTCTGAGAGGATGATCAGCCACACTGGGACTGAGACACGGCCCAGACTCCTACGGGAGGCAGCAGTGAGGAATTTTCCGCAATGGGCGAAAGCCTGACGGAGCAATACCGCGTGAAGGAAGAAGGTCCGTGGATCGTAAACTTCTTTTCTCAAGGAAGAATCAATGACGGTACTTGAGGAATAAGCACCGGCTAACTCTGTGCCAGCAGCCGCGGTAATACAGAGGGTGCAAGCATTGTCCGGAATGATTGGGCGTAAAGCGTCTGTAGGTGGTTTTTAAAGTCTACTGTCAAATCCCAGAGCTCAACTTTGGACAGGCAGTGGAGTACTTAAAAGCTAGAGTATGGTAGGGGTAGAGGGAATTCCTTGTGGAGCGGTGAAATGCACAGAGATAAGGAAGAACACCAGTGGCGAAGGCGCTCTACTGGGCCATGACTGACACTGAGAGACGATAGCTGGGGGAGCGAAAAGGATTAGATACCCTTGTAGTCCCAGCCGTAAACGATGGACACTAAGTGCTGTTTGAAGCAGTGCTGTAGCTAACGCGTTAAGTGTCCCGCCTGGGAAGTATGCTCGCAAGAGTGAAACTCAAAGGAATTGACGGGGGCCCGCACAAGCGGTGGATTATGTGGTTTAATTCGATGCAACGCGAAGAACCTTACCAGGGATTGACATACCGAGAACTTTCTAGAGATAGATTGGTGCCTGAAAAGGAACTCGAGTACAGGTGGTGCATGGCTGTCGTCAGCTCGTGCCGTGAGGTGTATAGTTAAGTCTAGCAACGAGCGCAACCCTTGTTTTTAGTTAATATTCTAAAAAGACTGCCGGTGTAAACCGGAGGAAGGAGAGGATGACGTCAAGTCAGCATGCCCCTTATATCCTGGGCTACACACGTAATACAATGGCTGAGACAATCGGTAGCAAACTCGCGAGAGTAAGCCAATCTGCTAAACTCAGCCTCAGTTCGGATTGTAGGCTGCAACTCGCCTACATGAAGCCGGAATCGCTAGTAATCGCCAGTCAGCTATATGGCGGTGAATACGTTCCCGGGCCTTGTACACACCGCCCGTCACACCACGGGAGTAGGTCTTACCCAAAGTGGTGATCCTAACTAGGTGGCTTTACGCCACCTGGAGGGAAGCTACTAAGGTACGGCTTATGACCAGGGTGAAGTCGTAACAAGGTATCCCTACTGGAAGGTGGGGATGGATCACCTCCTTTTTCAGGTTAACTTTTGTTAACTGTTGACTTTCTAACTTTTTCAAGTTAGAGAAAAGTTTTTAATTGTGTGCGGAGGGCCGAAGGCCCTCGGGGGAGCCCCCCCAACGTTGTTATGCATACTTTATGCATTAAAAACATTACTATTTTCTAATGTACTAGAAAGATCTCGGATTAAAGAATTCGACTTTCTAGTACATTATAATTGAACTAACAATAATTCAATGTTGTTTCAACAGGACTATTAGCTCAGTCGGTTAGAGCGTGCGCTTGATAAGCGCAAGGTCGGTAGTTCAAGTCTACTATAGTCCACCAGGAATTAAATATTCCAAGTGGTAATTGATATTATCTGCCTTCCCACTTTATTTCCCGTCCGACCTTTGGTCTTCTACGGGGGGCTCCGAGGCCCTGTGGGCCTCCCGAATCGTCTATTCCGGTATTGCGGGGCCGCGGGGCTTTGCTGCACGGGGGCTTCGCGGGGGGGGTTCCCCCGAGGGCCTTCGGCCCTAGCGCAACGTTATGCAGGGGTTTCGCCTCGAAGCCTTAGAGGCCAATAGGCCTAGTCAGTTTAATCACGATTTAGGGATCTTAGCTCAGTTGGTAGAGCACCTGCTTTGCACGCAGGGGGTCAGGAGTTCGACTCTCCTAGGTTCCAGCCCTCTCACGGTTTGATATTTTTATCAATTTCTGATCGTAAGAGCTTCTAAGTTTAAAATGTTGAAAATTTTTATTTTCGCTCATTCAGGTCTTCTAGGCCTGAAGGGCCTCTAGGGACCTTTGGTCCCTCGATCCCGAGGGGCCTTTAGGCCCCGGGGGTCCCCGAGAGGCTAAGAGCCTCTAGAGACCCTATGGGTCGGGGGGTTCCCCCCGGCCCGACTCGAAAAAAATCTTTAACATTTTCGAATGGTCAAATGAATTAAGGCATATGGTGGAGACCTAGGCACCTAAAGACGATGAAGGGCGCAGATACCGGCGATACGCTTCGGGGAGCTGGCAACAAGCATTGATCCGGAGATTCCCGAATAGGGCAACCTCTTAGAACTGCCCATTGAATTCATAGGTGGGCAAGAGGCAACTCAGCGAATTGAAACATCTTAGTAGCTGAAGGAAAAGAAAGCAAAAGCGATTCCCAAAGTAGCGGCGAGCGGAATGGGAACAGCCTAAACCCATCCTTAGGATGGGGGTCGTGGGAAAACAGTTAAAACGCACAAAAAAAAAACTTTTAAAAAGTTTTTTTCTTCTCTAGACGAAGCAGCTGAATCCTGCACCATAGATGGTGAAAGTCCAGTAGTCAAAAGTGAAAAACAAATCTGTTTTATCCCGAGTAGCATGGGGCACGTGGAATCCCGTGTGAATCAGCGAGGACCACCTCGTAAGGCTAAATACTCTTAGGTGACCGATAGCGAAATAGTACAGTGATGGAAAGTTGAAAGAGAACCCCCTTAAGGGGAGTGAAATAGAACATGAAACCGTATGCTGACAAGCAGTGGGAGGGGAAAGTACCTGACCGCGTGCCTGTTGAAGAATGAGCCGGCGACTTATAGGAAATGGCGGGTTAAGGAGAAAGATCCGGAGCCCAAGCGAAAGCGAGTCTGAATAGGGCATGATGTCATTTCTTATGGACCCGAACCTGGATGATCTAACCATGGCCAGGATGAAGCTTGGGTAACACCAATTGGAGGTCCGAACCGACCGATGTTGAAAAATCGGCGGATGAGTTGTGGTTAGGGGAGAAATTCCAATCGAATTCAGAGCTAGCTGGTTCTCCCCGAAATGCGTTGAGGCGCAGCGGTAACGATGAGCTGTCTAGGGGTAGAGCACTGTTTCGATACGGGCTGCGAAAGCGGTACCAAGTCGTGGCAAACTCCGAATACTAGGCATAGCCTTCCGTAAACCAGTGAGACTGTGGGGGATAAGCTTCATAGTCAAGAGGGAAACAGCCCAGATCACCAGCTAAGGCCCCTAAATGACCGCTAAGTGGAAAAGGATGTGAGAATGCTGAAACAACCAGGAGGTTTGCTTAGAAGCAGCCACCCTTTAAAGAGTGCGTAATAGCTCACTGGTAAAGCGTTCTTGCGCCGATAATGGCCGGGACTAAGCGGTCTGCCGAAGCTGTGGGATTTTTTTAATGAAAAAAATCGGTAGGGGAGCGTTCTACATTGGGTGAAGCGATCACGTAAGTGTTCGTGGACAGTGTGGAAGTGAGAATGTCGGCTTGAGTAACGAAAACATTGGTGAGAATCCAATGCCCCGAAAACCTAAGGGTTCCTCCACAAGGTTCGTCCATGGGGGGTGAGTCAGGACCTAAGGCGAGGCCGAACGGCGTAGTCGATGGCAAACAGGTTAATATTCCTGTACTCATTGTTGTGGGGACCGAGGGACGAAGAAGGCTAAATTGTAGCTGTGCATGGAATGCAGTGGAAGCGTTCAAGACGTTGATAGGTAGAATAAAAACTACTCTAGAGTTAAGGCGTGATCCCATTCTCCGGAACTTGTTCCGGATGGATGTCAATGATGTCATACTTCCAAGAAAAGCTCGCACACTATTCGCGTAAGCGAATAACACAACAATGACCTGTACCATAAACCGACACAGGTAGGTAGGTAGAGAATACTAAGGGGCGCGAGAGAACTCTCTCTAAGGAACTCGGCAAACTGGCCCCGTAACTTCGGAAGAAGGGGCGCCTGATAACATCAGGTCGCAGTGACCAGGCCCAGGCGACTGTTTACCAAAAACACAGGTCTCCGCAAAGTCGTAAGACAATATATGGGGGCTGACGCCTGCCCAGTGCCGGAAGGTGAAGGAAGTTGGTTATTTTGTTTTACAAGAGAAGCTGACGACCGAAGCCCCGGTGAACGGCGGCTGTAACTATGACAGTCCTAAGGTAGCGAAATTCATTGTCGAGTAAGTTTCGACCTGCACGAAAGGCGTAACGATCTGGGCGCTGTCTCAGAGAGAGACTCGGTGAAATAGACTTGTCCGTGAAGATGCGGACTACTAACATTTGGACAGAAAGACCCTATGAAGCTTGACTGTATTCTGGAATGGAATTCGGGCTTTTCTTGCGCAGTCTAGGTGGGAGGCGTTGAAGATTTCCTTCCGGGGAAATTGGAGCCATCAGTGAGAGACCACTCTGGGAAGGCTAGAATTCTAATGGCGATCCTTGAATCAGGACGCTTGACAGTTTCAGATGGGCAGTTTTTCTGGGGCGGAAACCTCCTAAAAGGTAACGGAGGTGCGCAATGGTTCCCTCAGTCTGGACGGAAATCAGACATTGAGTGTAAAGGCAAAAGGGAGCTTGACTGTGAGACCTACAAGTCAAACAGGGGCGAAAGCCGGCCTTAGTGATCCGACGGTGCTGTGTGGAAAGGCCGTCGCTCAACGGATAAAAGTTACTCTAGGGATAACAGGCTAATCTTCTCCAAGAGTTCACATCGACGAGAAGGTTTGGCACCTTAACATTTGGGGTCGGTAAAACAGTAATGTTTTACTGTCAATTTGGCTATATGCTGGAACATCCGTTCATTATGCTTCAACCAGGCAGAGATGATGTAGTATGCTTTACTACCTAAAAGGTAAAAATGTAAAGCTGCGGACAATCAGCAGGGAAGTCCGCTAATTCATTTCATAAATGAATTATGACCCCTCAACGACTACACGCCGAACAACCTATTCAAAAAGTAGGTTGATGATATAGTCTGATCTAATAGGCGACTATTAGAGCAACTTGAGTTAATTGACTCTCGAGTTGCAAAGAAATTTGATGAAAATAAAGTATTAATTAATTAATAATTAACCGTATTTAACATGAAACTAACTCAACAACAAAAAGATCTATTTATTGGAACATTGCTTGGAGATGCAAATCTTCAAACAGAATCAGGGGGTCGAGGGGGCAAAGCCCCCTCGTGGCGCTACCGTTCTATACAGAAAGAAGCCCACAAACCTTATCTCGATCATAAGTATAATATTGTTAAAGATTTCTGTACGTCACCTCCTAGTTATAGTAAAGTTTTTGATGAAAGAACGAACAAAGTTTACAAAAGGTGGTATTTTAATACAACGATGCAATCATGTTTTAGGTTTTACGGTAATATGTTCTACACATACGATCCAAACACTAAAAAAATGGTTAAAGAGGTTCCTAAAAACATTCAACAGTTCTTAACTCCTGCGGCAATTGCCTACTGGTACATGGACGATGGGTCTTTAAAATGGCTCGGACAATCCAATGCTATGCGTATTTGTACAGAATGTTATAGTAAACAGAGTGTTAGTTACTTGCAAGCTGCTTTAGAAAACCTTTATGATATTCCAACTACCCTGACAAAGAAAACAAAAGACGTAAACGGCACTAGAGTTTTAATGGGGTATCGTATATCTATTAATGAGGGCGAGTCATCAGCTTTTCGAAAACTGATTCAACCCCACTTAGTAGACTGTATGAAATACAAAGTTTCAGATGGAAATAGAGGTCATTTATAAATAGAATTTGGTTTAATACAACATTGATTTCTTTTAACATACATGCGATGTCGGCTCATCACATCCTGGGGCTGTAGTAGGTCCCAAGGGTTGGGCTGTTCGCCCATTAAAGTGGTACGTGAGCTGGGTTCAGAACGTCGTGAGACAGTTCGGTCCATATCCGATGTTAGCGCTAGAATATTGAGGTCAGTCACTCATAGTACGAGAGGACCTGTAGTGATCATGCCTATGGTCTATCAGTTCTTTTTCCAAAAGGAAACGCTGAGTAGCTACGCATGGAGTGCATAACCGCTGAAAGCATCTAAGTGGGAAGGCCAGACCAAGATGAGTATTCTCCATTAAGCCGCAGCAAGACAAGCTGTAGATAGGTATCAGGTGTAAGATCAGCAATGGTTTGAGCCGAGATATACTAAAGGCAGACTGATTTTGACCTTCGGGGGGTCCCCCCCGGCCCATGGGGCCTCGGGGGTTTCCCCCGGCCAATAGGGCCTAGGGTCGTGGGACGGGGGGCAAAGCCCCCGGCCCTGACCCGAACTAGAAGAAATAAAAAAATTTTAAAATTATCTCCGGAGCTATGCTCCGCTGTAACTCTGGTGCTCTATGCTTAAGTGGAACCACTCCAATCCATCCCGAACTTGGTTGTGAAACTCTTAAGAGGTTAACTGACTTGTCGGAAGTCTGGCAGGAAAAACTAACTTAGTGCCAGGGTGAGCTTTCAATTGCGCCCTTATCTTTGCTTGTTTCTTTTTCAAAGTTAAAAAAACAAGCAAACAAAGAACTGCTTTTGCTTCGGGCCTCTAGGGCTTCCAAGAAGCCCTCGGGAAACCCCGAGACCCGTTGGGTCTAGGGGCCCAAGGTCCCGGGGGGAAACCCCCCGAGGCCCCTTGGGCCTAGGGCTTCTAGGGACCTTTGGTCCCTCGAAGCCCTCGACCCCCGGCCCGTAGGTCGAGGCTCTTAGGCCCAACGGGCCTAGCGAAGAAGGATTCCGGGAGAGATGGCTGAGTGGTCGAAAGCGGCTGATTGCTAATCCGTTGTACGAGTTTTTTTCGTACCGAGGGTTCGAATCCCTCTCTCTCCGTTTTATTGATTTCATTTTCAAGCTTTTTATGTCCCTTCTCCTTTAGATGGTTCTTTGAGGCTTCGCTCATTCGGGTCTTCGGGCTTCTAGGCCCATAGGGCCTCTAAGGCTTTGAGAAGCCTTCGGGGCCTTCGAGGGGCCAAAGGCCCCTAGACCCAACGGGTCTCTAGGGCTTCCAAGAAGCCCTCGGGGCCTAAAGGCCCCTCGGAAACCCCGAGGGACCAAAGGTCCCGGGGGGAAACCCCCCGAGGCCCCCCAAAAACCAGACGCTTGTTCGGCTCTTTTTTCCCGTCCGAGAAAGTAGGAACCCCAGGGTTTCGGACTTTGGATCCGACAAATTTGCCCCTAACTTTTTGAACATGCTTTCCAAATATTTAAAAACGAAATGTTTAACTCAAAAATGAAGCTTATTAAATTATCCTTAATTATTGTGTTTAATAACAATTATTATTATAATTTTTAAATAAAACTCATTTAGCTAATGCATAAGAAACCAAACAATCTTGTCTTAAAACTAGTTTATAATAACTGATAATAATTATCATTATTATACAAAAACAAGAAAATCAAACATTTTCAAGGTGAAATAAAAAAGATTTTTCAGTTTCCAAAATCTCTAAAGTTCAATTTTTTATAAATTGAATCTTTAAAATAAAATGAAAAGGAGTATAAATATTTGTTTAATGAAAAAATTAAACAAAATTCTCTTAAATTTTTTGAATAAAAATCGGATTCAAAAAAAATTAATAAAATGAATTCATGTTCACAATACTTTCTTTAGTAACATCTATAAAAGACTACATAGAAGTTGTTCATAAGTTGGTAGAAACCAATAGTTCAAACGTATTTGAAGTAACTAGTTATTATGACTTAGGAACAATTTTAACTTATTTGATCATTTCAGGAAAAGAAATTTTGTCCACAGTTTTTACATTTAAATGGCTTCAAAACATTGGATCATTACCATTGATTGTTCCAGATATTGCTTCCGCAATGATTTCCGAAATTTCTGTACTAAATGGCTATTTCCATAATTCTTTTACATTTTTAGAAACACCCATTTCATACGGTCATCAAAATTTATTATTTTATGGAATAGAAAAATTTAATATTGGACTAATTAATAGTATTTTTCTATGTTTACCAACTTCTACAGCACATATTATTACGTTAAGACGATTTGTAATGCAAGGTGTCGAAGCAGGTTATTTAGCTGGATTGGGTACTTTAGCTGGTAATGTTTTATGGATTGGTAGTATTTTATTTGGTCTCAGATTTATTGTTATTCCATGGTTATCTTTAGATATTTTGAGATACGCTCTAGGTTTCTTACTTTTAATTAAATATATGTGGGATAGTTATAGTGAAAGACGCACAGTTTTAGAAGACTTGTCAAAATGGAAAATTTTTCTTTTAAATTTTCTTTTAGCATTTACAGAACAAGCAACAATTTATCCATTTTTAAGTAATATTTCAATTGGTTCAGATGCAACACTGTTAGAAAGTTTCCCAACGGGTTCATTTTTAGAGTATAATTTTATTCATTTATTCTATCTAGGAGGATTAATCATAGGTAGTCTTAGTTTGTTACAATTAACTTCTTGGTTTTGGGAAAATCCAGCATTCAACATTTATATGTGGGCTATTTCGTCATTAAAAATAACAAACACTTTTTCTCAAAAATTTGTTAACATTTGTTTTTTATACTTAACAATGTTTTTTGCAATTTCAAATATATCTTATTTTGGTCTAGATTACACTCTTACAAATCCATTAGGTCTTGTTCATGAAGATCGCATCATCGATCAAAAGATTTTTCTAGAAACTGCTTTCTTAAATACAAAAGCGTCTGATCGTAATACTCGGAGAAATCGAGGACGACATGGTCGAAGAGAGCGTTGGAAACGCCGTGTTCGTAGATACCGTACATTTGATGCCTCTTTATATGATCAAGGTATTTATGACTTATTTACTATTGAAGATTTAAATTACGGTTTTGACCGTTTTTGGCTAAGAAGAAAAATACGAAATCATAGAGTACGATTTAGATTTTTTCCAGGCCCGTGGATGCGCTCGTTTAAAAAACAACTAGCTCGTCCAAGATTAGAATCTTTTATGGGACCTCGAGTAGAATTTTTTAGGATTTTATTTGAACAAGCTTATCATCCTGAATTTCATGAATTTAGAGAATCTAAAAATTTAATAGTAAGTGATCAAAACCAAAAAATAAACAAAGGTAATGACAATGAAAAATCTGTCTTGTTTTTAAAAAATCTTAAAAATAACAATCTAATTTCTTTTTACTCAGAAAAAAATCCAAAAATTAAAACACAGAACTTATTAAAAGAGTATTCAGCTTTACGAAAATTTGTTCGTAAAGTTAAGACACGTACAAATACAGCTAAAATCTTATTAGATACACAGAACAGCAACTTTTCTCAAAAGAGTTCTTCAGTTTTATTCACTAAAACGTCTACAAAACCGATTTATTCTAAACGTTGGAAACAAATTTTTTCAAAAATTTCTCATGATTTAGACCAAAATAGTAATTCTAAGGGACCACAACAAAAACTATTAAATATTTTTTATAAAAAAACACTGTTGGATCCTATTCAAAAAAAATCAAATGTTACACACTATTTCAAAAATTTTCCAACTTTATTAAGTGACCAAACAACAAACTTTACAAAAAATAATTCTGAAAAAAGACTATCAAAAAAAGATCGCCAAATTTTACGATACAAAACTTTTTTAAATAAAAATCAAAACAATGTTTTAACAACAGCTCAAAATATTAAAAATAATAAAACAAAAGCCTCTTTTAACAATTTACAAACGGATGTTTATAAACCGTTAACTTTGTTTCACCCAATTAATTTTTATTTACAAAAAGAACAAGCTTTCAAAAAAAAAATGAAATTTTATGGAGCAACAGTATTCAGAAATTTTAGTATTGAAAATAATGCACCTTATTATCGTGTTATGATGAAAAAATTCTTTTATTATTACAAACCAACACTTCGCTGGGAACGCACTATGCGAACAGCAACCATGCGAAAAGCACGTCGAAAAGGAACTCGAATTCCAAGAAAACTGAATGTTAATAAAAAAACACAAATGTTAGCTGTCGCATCTCCTACAGATATAAACTATAGTCAGGAAAACCAAACTGGTTTGGTTGAAAAAGATTTTTCTTTCTTAAAAAATATTTCTAATTTATTAAATTTTGAACAATTGAATACAAATTTCATCCAAATGAAAACTAGTCAAGAAAACCAAATCTTAACATTAAATCAAAATCTACAAAACAATAGTAAAACAAAAATTCAAAAATCAACTCATTTTTTCTCTTTAGTTAGCAAACGTGCAACTCGTTATCGTTATCAAATTTATAAAGATGTTCTTCAACATTGGTATTATACCCCTTTTAATCGTCTTCTTTTAAAATTTGATGTGGACTCATTTATCCGTCGTCAACCCACTGCACATTTTATAACTAAAAAAGAAGAGAATTTATTACATTTAAAACGTTTTCTGTTAACTGATTATTATAATACATTAAGATGGTACAGTTATATGCAGCATTATGATGCTATGAAAACAAATATAGGCAAAACAAAAAGTCTTGTAAGCCGTTCTTATAATCAACAATTTTTTGGAACATTTAAAAAGATTCGTCATTTATTTGCAATTACTCCTAGTTTAAGTGAAAACAATATATTAAAATTTGATCAGCCATTGTTCAACGAATTTAATAATAGTGAAAAACCATTCAACAAAAATTTTTCCCTTTACAACTCCTTAGCAATTCATGAAGAATTATTAGCAGATGACGATCTTTATTCAAATTCAATATTAACAAAAAACTTACCTGAAGATATTATAAATCAATCGACAAAAATTTTAAAAAATTATTTGCAAGAAGCAACTCCGATTCGTCAACAATATATTCAACAATTATTAGAGGAAAAAAATTATTCAGAATTTACTAATTTTTTATTTAAAGGTCAAAAAATCAGAGGGATGAATCCGATTACAAACGAAAGCGAGTTCTTAAATCAAGAAAAAAATTATCTTTTAACTTTGGACGAAAAAGCCTTAGAAAAAGAAAAACTGAAAAATTTTTTTAGAAAAAAACTATTTAAACAACTAAACAATAATGAAAACTCCTTAAATCTCAACCCATTGTCTAACAATCCTAGTTATTTATGGATTTCATTAATGAAAAAATCTAGAAATATGTTATATAATCAAGAAGCTTTAAAAAATTATGTGTCAGGTCGAGTAGAAAAACTGGAAAAACAAAAAAAACGTCAACAAAAACTATTCAAAAATCGTTTAAAGAATATGAAAAGTTGGTCAAATTCAGTCAATATAACGTTTATAAATGATCAAAATTTGTCAAACTCAAATTTATCTGGATTGACGACATCTTTACAAAAAGCAATCAAAGAAGGTATTTATTATCAAACTTCTGGGTTAATTTCTGGCAAAAAACTAGAAAAATCTAATTTAAGAAATAATCGTCCTAAAATTCTTACAAATCTACCAATGCTAATTGATTTATCAAAACAAAATTCAGAGACGATTAATTTAAATATTTTTCGTTATCAACTTGCTGACTCAACAAACATTTCTGTAAATTTGAAAAACCATTTGAAAAATCGTATAAAATTACGTGCTTTTAAAACAATGGAAGCAGAACAAAACTTAAGAAAAACTTTTTCATCAGTCCAAAAATCTCTAAAGAATAACAATTCCCAACTTTCTCCAAAAAATTTTAATCCAAATTTAATTAATAAATTAATCAATAGAACATTAATCCCATTTAAATTCGTTTCGAATTCTATATATAAAAGAGCCAATTCAGTATTGAGTTCTAACGGAGCAACAGTTTTATTCAGTCCGTTAAACTCAACTTTAAAATTTTTAGTAAAAAGAAAAGATAAAAATTTAAATAATTGGAAACAACGAGAAACAGTCTTATCTACCCGTAAAAAAATCCGTCGTAAAATTTATCGTGTCTTAGACCAGAAAAAACAAATTGAAAAAACATCGAATATTAAAGAATTAGAAAGTTTAGCTCAAATTCAAAACTCTGAGCCACTTCGTCAAAAACAAGATCTTTTGAATTCTGTTGAAAACCAAAGAAAACAAAAATCCTGGAGTTTTTATGAAAATCAAAAATTGAAAGATTTTTCTGAAATAAATCCAGATGTTGGAACAATTAATAAGAAGTTAAAACATAAATTTTCTTCAAGAATTTTTTCTGATATTTTTGAAAGAAACTTTAAAAGAAAGCGTACACGTTCTCGTCGTTACCGTAGATTTAAAGGTCGAGGACCAATTAAAAAACATACATTAGCAGAAAAATTAAAACGTCAATTTAAATTGTTAAAAAGATATGGTGAAAAACAAGAAGGTCAAGACAAAAAAATGGAGATTTTCCAAATGATTACTAAAAGAAAATACGATGCAAATAGTTCGTTTCAAACCCGTGAAACAAAACAAAGAAGAACACGTCAAAGCAAACATCGTTATTGGAAAAAACATAAAAGACAACAATACTTACAAACAAAGCGTAAACAAAGAAAACGACGTCGTTACGCAATCTCAAAACTTCGAGTTTTAAACAAAGAATTTAAACGTATTAAAAGTAACTTAGAAATTAAAAAATGGTGGTGGCAAAATTTCTTACCAAATTTTACAGCAACAATAGATTTTGATTGGCAACTTGAAAAAGATAAACAAATTCAACAAGAACTTTCTGAACTTTCAATTAGAGAAATTTTAGAGCGTGATTCATTGAATAGAACACAAGATTTGGAGAATCTTCAAATAGGAAATCAAGATTTTAAGCCTTTAGCAATTCCTCAAGCGTTACGCTTAAGAAAAAATTTAATTGAAAAAGGTGCCCTAAATTTTGGAGTTCAAGATACAGTAGAAACTCAGTTTAACTCAAAATCTTTAAAGACTTCTACTCAATTAAATTCAAATAAAGATCTGGATTCTTACATGTCTTTAACAAATAATACCGTAGACACAGAAAAAAATATTATTTCTAAACTTTCTAAAAATATCTTCAACACACAAAACTTATCTATTAATAAGTTAAATTTAAACTCTAAAAAAATGCTAAATGTCAATCCTATGCCCTTTTATGCAGGTTGGGATGAAACATTGCGTCAATTTGTTGTAACAAATCGCTTATTATCAAGAAAAGATGCAGGCTATTCTTTTAATTTTTTAAACAATTCATCTACAAATGTTTCTACTCCTTTAAATTTAAAATCATTGCAAACTTATAGTCAAAAAGGAATATTAGAATTTACAAAAGCGCCTCTGCAAGGAATGAATGCTGCGACGACTCTTTATTGGCAAATTCCATTTACAACTTATGATCCTGATCAATTTTTTGCTTTAGGAATGGATGGATTTTCACCGTTAGCGTGGCGCTTCTTTAATTTTAAACATTCTAGACAAACTACTAAACCTATGTTAGTTAAAAATATTCTTTACAAAAACGAAAAAACCATTAAAAATCAATCGTTATTTTCTTATAACATTCAGTTAAAAATGCTTCAACCAAATTTTAAAAATAAAAATCAATCTAATCTATGGCTAAACCATTTAAATGACAAAAACAACACAAGCTCGAAAAATCAGTCACGCAAAATTCAAAAACGTCAAAAACGTGTGAAAAAGCACCCTCGACCACCGGTTTGGTTCCCATCTGGACCTTTAACAAACCAGATGTTACCAGTTCATTATATCTATGTTTTTTACAAACGTTCGAGATTGCCTCGTGATCGATATATTGGAAGACGTTTCCGTCGTTCGGATGATCCGAAGTCGAATTTTATTCAGTCCAACTTTACAAAAATGATTGATTTTACCTTAAGAAAACGTGTCAAACCTATTCGAAAATATCATCGTAAACGTGCTTTAAATAAAAATCAAGAAAACGGTTTCATTATTAGACGTCGTCCATTTAAAGGATTTGAAAATGCTAATACACGGTTCCGTCCTATAACTAAAACAAGATTAACAACTCAAACAGATATTTTAAACTCGAGTCTTTTAAAAACAAAAAAACGCAAAAAAACTTTAACTAATAAACAAACATCCGAAAATCTTAGAATTCGACAATTAAGAAGAAGAATTCAACGTCAAGTGTTAAGACCAATTTGGAGATATAAACCACGTGCTGGTGGATTTGTTTGGCCGGGTGATTATCTCAGATTAGAATCCGTGAAAGCACCAACTTTAAAATCAAATCAAGATTCTTCAACGAAAACTTTATCACAATCTTTGAACTTACAAGTAAGAAAGAAAAAACGTCGAAATATTCAAGAATGGCAAATTCAACCCAAAAAATATTTATTACAAAAACATAATTTAAAAGTTTTGAGAAAAAGACTTGAAAAATCCCAAAATGTCAACAAATTCTTTCAAAAAGTTAAAGAATTAAATCTAACTTTGAAATAAATTTCGATCAAAAATCAGTTAGTGTTTATAAAAATTTGTCTAAAAAAATTTTAATTTTTTAGACAAATTTTTCTCTTATCATAAAAAATAGTTTTTTACTATTTTTTATGATAAAATGTTAATTATTAATTCAAAAAAATAACATTTAACTATTCGGCGGCATAGCCAAGTGGTAAGGCAGAGGATTGCAAATCCTTTATCCCCCAGTTCGAATCTGGGTGCCGCCTGAAAAATTTTTAGAAGTTGCTTTAGTTAAAAAGACAGATATTTATATTTTCTGTAAACAAAGAAAAAAATTTTTTTCCTTTTTTATTCAAATATCGGGGGCAAGGCCCTGGGACCGTTGAGCCTAGGGGGAGTTTCCGAGGGGCCTAAAGCCCCTAGACCCAACGGGTCTCTAGGGCTTCCAAGAAGCCCTCGGGAAACCCCCCGGGGCCTAAAGGCCCCTCGGAAACCCCGAGGGCCGAAGGCCCTCGAGGCCCCTCGAAGTCCCCAGCCCTCCCCGCATAATTTAGTTATGCAAACATTTAATTAGGCTGAAATTGTGAGGCCAAATTATGCATCAGAAAATTTTTTTTTTTTTTTCTTTCAAATAAAGAGTAAAACTCATTGTTATTCTGTTTTGTTACTCTAGAGGATTTCATTTGGATTAAAAAATTTTCTGAGAATCCATTTAGTTAATATCTATTATGTTAAGTCCTAAAAGAACAAAATTTCGTAGACACCACCGTGGTCATTTAAGAGGTAAAGCGAATCGTGGAAATAAAATTGCTTATGGTGATTTTGGTCTTCAAGCCTTAGAACCTTGTTGGATTACATCGAGACAAATTGAATCCGGTCGACGTGTTTTAACAAGATATGTTCGTCGAACAGGTAAACTATGGATTCGTATTTTTCCAGACAAACCAATTACAATTCGACCAGCTGGGACTCGTATGGGATCTGGTAAAGGTTATCCAGAGTATTGGGTGGCTGTAGTGAATCCTGGTAAAATTATTTACGAAATTACAGGTCTGTCAGAACTGTTAGCAAAACAAGCACTTAGAACGGCAGCATATAAAATGCCTATTAAAACAAAATTTATTAAGGCTGAACAATAAGCCAAATCAATTAATATTCTCGAAAAAATATTTTGTTTTAATGTTAAATAAAAAACCGACTCTTTAAACATATTCTTTTTTCAGATAAATTAACGTTTCTAATTTAAAAATAAAAAAGATATCACAAGTTTAATTATCTCTTTTTCAAAATTTAAACGTCTAGGCCCATAAGGCCTCGAGGGCCTTTGGCCTCCGTGCTTTTGCGCACAAGTAAAAGGTCAAATTTTTGTTGAACCTTTTCTCAGAAAATATTTAGACCTTTTAAATTTTTCCTCCGATGAAAATAAAATTTTTTTTATATTTTTTTTTAAAAATGATTAAACCTCAAACGTATTTAAACGTAGCTGATAATAGCGGAGCACGCAAATTAATGTGTATCCGTGTTCTAGGAGGTAGTCGTCAAACCGCTAAAATTGGAGATATTATTATTGCTGTTGTAAAAGACGCATTACCAAATATGCCATTAAAAAAATCAGACGTTGTTCGTGCTGTTGTTGTCCGTACAAGTAAAGGTGTACGACGTGAAAATGGAATGTTACTTCGTTTTGATGACAATGCTGCTGTCATTGTTAATAAAGAAGGAAACCCGAGAGGGACACGTGTTTTTGGACCAATTGCCAGAGAATTACGTGATCATAACTTCACAAAAATTGTTTCTCTTGCTCCTGAAGTTTTATAGCAAATAACTTAAACAAAATTTGCTAAACATTTATGAAAGATTTTAAAATAGTCAAATTTATAGACTTATTTTTAATCTAAATGATTTAAATAAATTAGTTAATAAATAAATTATGACACAACGTTTAAAAAAACAGTATTTAGAAACTATTGTTCCACAGTTATCTAAACAATTTAATTATAAAAATATTCATGAAGTTCCGCAGTTAAAAAAAATCGTTATCAATCGAGGAATTGGGGATGCTTCTCAAAACACTAAAGTTTTAGAATCTTTTATCAAAGAGCTAGGAATTATTGCTGGGCAAAAAGGCGTAATCACAAAATCAAAAAAATCAATTGCAGGTTTTAAAATTCGAGAACAAATGCCTGTAGGAGTTACAGTGACACTTCGTGGAGACCGCATGTTTGGATTTTTAGATAGATTAATTCATTTAGCATTACCACGAGTACGTGATTTCCAAGGAATTAGTTCGAAAAGTTTTGATAAACATGGTAATTATAGTTTAGGTTTAGAAGAACAGTTAATGTTCCCAGAAATCGAATACGATAAAATTGATCAAATTCGTGGTATGGATATCACTGTAGTAACAACTGCAAGAAACCAAGAAGAAAGTTTAGCTTTATTAAAACAGTTTGGTCTACCTTTTAAATCGTAAAATTTAAAAATCACAGGATTATTAAACACAAAGACGGATTTCAATTCTAAATGCTTCTATTAAGCGTTTTCACAAAAAAACAACAATCTCTTAAAGAATAATTTCTTATTCTTAAAAACTGAATGATAAAGAAAAATATTAAATTTAATTATTTTATGGTAAACGATACAATTAGCGATATGTTAACACGTATTCGTAATGCTTGTTTAATGAAAAAATCAACTGTGTTAATTCCTTTAACAAAACTGAATCAAAAAATTGCCCAAATTTTAGAAAAAGAAGGTTTTATTCATGGTTTCCAAATTTCTCAAGTAAATTCTTTTAATGCTCTTGTTTTAAAATTAAAATATCGTTCTAAACAAACGTATTCAGGTAAACAAAAAGAATCATGTATTACTAATTTAAAAAGAATTAGTAAACCAGGTCTTCGTATTTATTCAAATTATAAAGAAATCCCTCGTATTTTAGGAGGAGCTGGTATTGTTATCTTATCAACTCCGGAAGGAATTTTAACAGATCGTGAAGCGCGTTCTTTAGGTATTGGTGGGGAAATTCTATGTTCCGTTTGGTAAAAAGAATGTTTGTTTTTATAAATTTTTTGTAAAAAAACTTAGCTTTTTAGAGCTTTAGTTATTAACATAAAACATAAAATCAGAATTTTATGTTTTATGTTTATGAAATATTTAAATTGTTTTTTTTTTAATATCTGAAAAAGTTGAAAATTCTATCAAATTTGCTATTATTATTTATAAATTTATAAAATAAAAAAACTTTTTTATTATAATTTTTATTAAGTTCTAAACTAGAATTTTTATTGTGAGGAGTCTACGGCCCGAAGGCTTCTCAAAGCCTTAGAGGCCCGTTGGGCCTAACATAGTAACGTTATGCGAGAACTTAATCCCTAGGGGTCTTTGGCCCCTAGACCCTATGGGCCTAGAAGCCCGCGTGCTTTTGTGTATTCAATAAAAGATCGAAAGGAGCCCCGACTAGTTTTTAAAACAGTTTTTTCAGTTAATTAAGGAAGAGCTAACTTTTTGTTTGATTTAAGAATTTCATTTGCTGCAATTGTTTGTTTAAAAATTCTTAATTTTTTAAGAAGACCATTTTCTAAAAAAGCGTAGCTAACAAAACAAGAAATGTTCAAATGAAAAAACTAAAGTCAAAAGAAATTTTTTGAAACGTTCTATGACAATTAGTTCACCAGAGCGCGAAGCCAAAAAAGTAAAAATTGCAGTTGATCGTAATCCTGTAGAAACAAGTTTTGACAAATGGGCGTGCGACCTGACAAAAGGAGATGAGTTAAAAATTTTTCTATTTAAATGAGAAGTTGAACAAAATATTTAAATATTGAATTTAAATAAAATTTCTAAAATAACTAATCAATTTTAGTCTAATGTATAACAACGTTATGCCAAATTCTAAGAAATTTTAGAAAGTTTTTCTGATTTTAACTTTTAAAAAGTTAATGTTTCTTTCTACAAAGAATCTATTCAAATTAAAAATTATAGATTCTAAAGTTCTACAAAATCTATGTAGTTTAGAGTTACCTAAATAATTTTAGGTACAATTTTTATTTAAAACATATTAAAAATAATATTTATTTAAAATCAACTAAATACAAATTTAACCCTATTTTGAAGAAAAAAAAAGATTTAATAAGTTTTGTAAATGTCGTTAACATTTTTTCAAAACAGCAATATATTTTGAAAACTCAAGCAAAAATGTTTTTGTCAAAATCATTTGGTTTAACAAAGAATTTTTTAACAAATCAAACTCAAAAAAAAATTATTTATTCGACTTTATCTTTACAAGAAACAATTTTTAAAAATTCAAGACTTATATTTTTTATTCATTTTAGACACATAAGATATTTTATTTATAAGATTAAACTCATAAAAAAAACAATGCATTCATTTTTTGACCAAAAAGTTAATTTAAGTTACTTAATTTTGAGTCTTCAAAAACAAACAATTTTCAAGTATTATTCGGAGTTTTTTTTATTTGAATTTTTTGATTCAATAGATTATAAAAAATCCAAAAAAATCATTAGTAAAATTTCTCTTTTAGCTTATTTAAGCATTTATAACAAAAAACTAAATGTTGAAACACTCAGTACAAATTTTTCAAAAATTCTCTCAATGAACTTTAACAAAAAATTGTCTTTGAATAGATATACTCTATTTTTTATAGTAACGTTATTTACTTTAAATACGAACTGGAATCTCTCAAATGAGAGCTCATTTAAGCAAATTTTAACGACTTTTACTGGGAAAAACTGGTTTAAAAATCAATTCGTTATTAAAAAAAAATTGACTAAAAATTTAAGATTAAAAACGAAAGATGCATTAAAACATCAAAAAATGATTCAATTAAATTTATTTAAAAATCAAACAATTAAAATCTTTAAATCAACAGCATTTAAGTTTCGCTATTTTTTTAAAAAAAAAAACACAGATTTCATTTATTTTTATCAATTGGAATTTAACAAAAAATTTTACAAATCAACAAATCATTCTTTAACTAAAAATTTTTTCGATTTTGAGACAAGTTTTTTTGACATTTGGAATTTTAAAAAAGAAATTTCATTTAGAGTATTACCTTTATTGACACTTCTAATTACAACAAAGTACTTACAAAATTTACTTTATTTACACAATAAAACCGAACTGTTTTTAAATTTTTTTAAAAAACCAGTGGTTGTTCAAAAAATTAAGAAGTTACAATTTTATTGTTTAAAACATCTTTTTAATCGATTTTGGTTGTTTTATTTAAAAAAAACCTTATCAAGTTCCACTTTGCCTATAAGATTGAATACTTTTTGTTACAAAACAGTTTTGGAATCATTTTGTCAACCATCTAGTTTTATTAATAATCAATTTCATTTTTTAATAAAAAAAAACCAACACTTTTTCACTTCTTTTAGCATTCTTGATTTCACCTTTGATTTTACAAACTTTAATAACCTGACACCTAGTTATTTAGAAATCAAAGACGCGTTACTTTTAAATTTTCATCAAAAAACACTTAAATTTGTTCATTTACGTTTTGATTGTTTGAATTTATCAAGTAGTTTAAAGTTAATAAAACTTGAAAAACTTTTATTATTGAAAGCCAAATTGAATATTCCAAAACTTTTAAGTATAAACGAAAAAAAAAATATCAACTTTATTGTTTTTTTCTCTTTGTTAAAAACAAACACACTAGTTCAACCTGAGAGAGAAATAGAAAAACCAATCTTTAATTTGTTAAAAAAAATAAACCTTTTGTCTGTAATTCAGGATAATTCAAGTCGGTTAGTTTTAAAAAGTCTTAACACTCACAAAAATAACAAATTTTTTAATAAAACACTAATTATTCAAAACAAAATCTTTTTTTTAAAGGATTTTGAAAACGCAAAACCTAGTACAACATTTAAATACACATTCCTAAAATTCCAGCAAAATGTAAAAAAAAGTGACTTTTTTCTAATCTCTAAAAAAATTTGGACTCACGTTTTTTTTATGGAAAAATATTTTTCATTAGTAAACTCTTTTTTTTTATCAGTGAATCTTGAAAATCGTTGTTTAAGTTTTTTTAAAAGAATAAGTTTTTATGAAAAAATTGTTAAGTGTTTGAAAAAGTTGAATTATTGGTGTAACAATAATTTAATTTTACTCAAAAGCATTGAATTGGATTCTTCTCCGTTTTTTTCAAAAAAAGTAAACTTTTCAATTCCTAAAAATAAAAAAATAAATTTTAAAGAATTGAAAATTTTTTATCCAAACTACTCAGTGGTAGTACTACCTACTGGTCTTTTCAACATAACCCCTACATCATTTAATATATTTCAACACTTTATTATGCTAAAAAAACTTGTTAAAGTATCATCTACACAAACACAAGAATTACTTATAAAAACGTTAACTCCGAAAATTTATGCCTGGTGTTATTATTATAAACATATTTCAAATCAACAAATTTTTTATTATTCTGATGACCAGCTGTTTAATCTTTTATGGCGATGGACGTGCCGAAGACATAATAACAAAAGTAAAAAGTGGATAAAATCTAAATATTTTTATAAGTTAAAAGAAAAGACTTGGATTTTTGGAACCATTATTACTTCATCTTTAATCTTGGGGGCTTCTAGGCCCCTAGACCCAACGGGTCTCGGGGGACCCCCCGACCCATTGGGTCTCGGGCAAAGCCCTCCCGGGCCTCGAGAAGCCTTCGGGGTTTCCAAGGGGCCTTTGGCTCCTAGACCCAACGGGTCTCGGGGTTTCCCCCGAGGCCCAATGGGCCGAGGGCTTGGGGAAGCTCTCGGCCAAAGGTCCCCAGGGTTCCGCGAAAAGTTAGCAAAAGTTAATGTTTCAGAAAGCATTTTAATTGAAAAATCTTCCTGGAAATTGTCAAAAAAAATGTCTCCTATCTTATTGATTTATTTACCATTTCACTCTCAAATTTTTTTCAATTTACAAAAAACAAGCTTTTGGAAATAGTCTGTTATCTATCAACTTTAAATAGGTTTGAAATTTGCGGGGAAGGGTTTTCCACCTCGCGGTCCCCTACATACTGTTGTTATGCGGGGGCTGTGCGGGGGGAAAACCCTTCCCCGCACAGCCCCCGAGGCCCTATGGGCCTAGAAGCCTTAAACATTAAAAATCTGAAAGTATCCAACATCACGACTTGATCTTAGAATCGAATATTCCTTTAGATCAATATTTTTCAGATCAAAAGTCCAAAGAAGAGTTGAGCCAGACGAAGCGAGGGGCCTTTGGCCCCTAGATACCCAGTGGGTCTAGGATCGCGGGGCTTTGCTGCATAACGTTGTTATGCGGGGGGCTGTGCCCTTGCATAACAACGTTATGCAGGGGGAAACCCGAGAGGCCAAAGGCCTCTCGGGACCTCGGGATTAAGTCCAAGGTAAGAAATTATTTTTGGAATTAGTTTTTTATCTGAAATATGTTAATATTATTTAAATATTAAATAAATTTTATTAGTTAAGTAAACAAATTGTTAAAAAAAATCGTTAATAAAGTAACGAAGGAGTCAAGTATGGGTGGTAAAACAATCGAACGTCCTTTTTCAGACATTTTAACTTCTATTAGATATTGGGTTATTCATAGTATTACTATTCCAGCTCTTTTTATCGCTGGATGGCTTTTTGTTAGTACAGGTTTAGCGTATGATGTTTTTGGTTCACCTCGTCCAAATGAATATTTCACAGAGGATCGCCAAGATGCACCTTTAATTACAGATCGTTTCAACGCATTAGAACAGGTTAAAAAATTATCACAATAACAGTAAAAAACATTTAAATATGTTTTAATGTAGAATAAATATTCTACATTAAAACATATTTATTAAGAAATCGTTTTTTCTACAAATTTAGAAAGTACTCTATTAATTATTATTAATCCTAGATATTTCTATAAATGAAATCTCATGGATTTTACGGTTGTCTGAATATTTTACTTTAAAATAAATGTTTTGAATAAACAGACCCTTAAATCAAATAAGCAAATAATTTTTATTTTTATGACTTTTACAGACCTAACAAATAATACAAATCAAAAAATTCTAGCACGTTCTATTGGGCGTCGAAAAGAAGCGGTTGCTCAAGTTCAGTTGATCTCTGGAAATGGAGAAATTATCATTAATGGCAAATTAGCGCAAGATTATTTACATCAAAATTCTTGTTCTATTTTAGCAATTAAAGCTCCATTTGAGATTTTACAAACAGTAGAAAATTCTTTAAAAATGGAACAAATTAATACTTTAGTGAAGGTTGAAGGTGGTGGGTTAATTGGTCAAGCAGAAGCAATTAAATTAGGAGTTGCACGAGCAATTTCTCAAATAGCAGATACTAGCTCAGCAGAAGTTCGAAAAAGTTTAAAAGATAAAGGTTACTTAACTCAAGATTCAAGAATTAAAGAGCGTAGAAAATATGGGCTTAAAAAAGCACGTAAAGCTTCACAATATCACAAACGTTAATCAAAATATTTTTTACTAAAAATATCCATTTGAAAAATTAATCTTATTACTAAGGATCTGTCAGTTTTTGAAAAAACTCAAATCCTTTATTTATTTTGAATAATTTAATCAATAAGAAAATTTTAAAAAGGTTTGTTATGATTAATCTAAACAACAAAATTGTTTTTTGAAGATGATTTAACTGTTTTAAGCAAATTTATTTTTTTTTAGATTTATTTCAAAAAAGCTTTTTAATTAAAAACGTTCTTAAATAATGAATAATAATAATTTAATTCGTCGATATTTAATTATTGGAGAAAGAAGACTTAGCAATTATTGGTGGGCAACTGTTGTTTTATTGGGGGCTGTTGGGTTTTTATTAACGGGAATTAAAAGTTACTTGAGCTCAAATTTATCGCTACATGCAACGATGGAGGTAAAAAATATTTTTTTAAAACTTCTAGGTAGCTCTATCAATTCTCTGCCTCTAAGTTTAACAGAAATTTCAAATTCACAAATTTCATTTTTTCCGCAAGGATTATTGATGTGTTTTTATGGTAGTTTAGGCTTTTTATTAAGTTTATATTGGTGGTTTCTAATTTTTTGGAATGTTGGAGGAGGATTTAACGAATTTAATAAAAAAGAAGGTTTTATTCGTATTTTTCGTTGGGGTTATCCGGGTCAAAATCGAAAAATTGATCTTTATTATACCTTAAAAGATGTAGAATCAATTCGTGTTGAATTGAAACAAGGCGGATTCGCAGATTCTCAAAGAACAATTTATTTAAAGTTAAAAGCAAAAAAAGAAATCCCCTTAACAGGAATTGGTGAACCGTTAACCATTCAAGAAATTGAAAAGCAGGCTTCTGAGCTTGCAAATTTTTTACAAGTATCTTTAGAAGGGCTTTAAAATAAAATTATTCACAAAAGTAGGTGTTCAGAATTTTTTAATGTTTAAGAGTGTTGTCAATTATCTATTAGAAAAAGTTATTAAGTATATAATTTATCCCAATTTTAAAGTTAATTAAAAAATAACTTTTTGAGAAGAATAGAACTTACATTCGTTTTGAATGTAAAATGGTGTAACACTTTATCTTTTATACCAAGTAAGGTACCCATTTCAGTTAACTCAATAATTTTCAAAATTGAAAAAATTCTTTTATGCCTCGTTCACAAAGAAATGATAACTTTATTGATAAAACTTTTACAGTTATTGCAGATATTTTATTAAAAGTTTTACCCACATCTCAACGGGAAAAACAAGCGTTTACGTATTACAGAGATGGTATGTCGGCACAAGCTGAGGGTGAGTATGCAGAAGCACTTCAAAACTATTTTGAAGCTATGCGATTAGAAGTAGATGCTTATGATCGTAGTTATATTTTATATAATATTGGTTTAATTCATACAAGTAATGGTGAGCATGGGCGAGCTTTAGAATATTATTATCAAGCTTTAGAAAGAAATCCTTCTTTATCAAGTGCTTTGAATAATATTGCAGTTATTTATCATTATCGTGGAGAACAAGCTATTGAAAATGGTCAATCTGAGATTTCTCAAATTTTGTTTGAAAAAGCAGCAGATTATTGGAAAGAGGCTATCCGATTAGCACCGACCAATTATATCGAAGCTCAAAACTGGTTAAAAATGACAGGTCGTTCGATGGGGTTATAATTAATAAATACATGATCTCGGTTAATGCAGGTTCATAAATTTTTGCTTAGGCGAAAACAAAGTTTTGTATTTAACGTTTAACTTTTAGTCGGCAATTAAACTCAATGTTTTGTCGGACTGAGAGGTCGACCACAGAAGACTTAATTAAATGTAAATATTTATTTTTAGTTAGTTAAAAGTAAAACGTTTGTTTTGTGTGATTTTTATGTTATTATTAATAGATAAAACATAAAAATCACACAAAACAACACAGCGCGGGGGGGAACCCCCCCGGGCCGAAGGCCCTCGGGGGAACCCCCCCGCGAAGCCGAGGGGTCTTCGACCCCTAGAGGCCCACAGGGCCTCGCAAAACAAACGTTCTAAAATTGAACAAGATACAAGGTAAATACGGTCGTAGAAAAATAGAAAGCATGAATACTTGACGTTTTTATGAAATTAGCTGTTTATGGAAAAGGTGGGATTGGGAAGTCAACTACAAGTTGTAATATATCAATTGCTCTTGCCAAACGTGGTAAAAAAGTTCTTCAAATTGGTTGTGATCCAAAACATGATTCAACCTTTACTCTAACAGGATTTTTAATCCCAACTATTATCGATACATTACAAGCCAAAGACTATCACTACGAAGATGTTTGGCCAGAAGATGTTATTTATCAAGGCTATGGAGGAGTTGATTGTGTTGAAGCTGGGGGGCCCCCAGCAGGTGCCGGATGCGGAGGTTATGTTGTAGGAGAAACTGTCAAATTATTAAAAGAACTTAATGCATTTTTCGAATACGATATTATTTTGTTTGATGTTTTAGGAGATGTTGTTTGTGGTGGATTTGCTGCACCATTGAATTATGCTGATTATTGTATTATTGTTACCGATAATGGATTTGATGCTCTTTTTGCTGCAAATCGCATTGCAGCTTCTGTGCGAGAAAAATCACGCACACACCCTTTGCGATTAGCTGGCTTAATCGGAAATAGAACAGCAAAACGTGATTTAATTGATAAATACGTGGAAGCGTGTCCTATGCCTGTTTTAGAAGTTTTACCTCTTATTGAAGAAGTTCGTGTATCTAGAGTAAAGGGTAAAACACTTTTTGAAATTGCAGAAACGGACGAGACTGTACAAATGATTTGTGAATATTATCTAAATATTGCAGATCAATTATTAACAGAGCCTGAAGGTGTTATTCCAAGAGAATTAGGAGATCGTGAATTGTTTTCATTACTGTCTGATTTTTATTTAACAAATTCATCAATACTTCCGACAAAGCAATCAAAAAATAACTCTGTAGAAAATTTAGACTTTTTTTTAGTTTAAGAGAATAACAAATAAAAATAAAATGTTTGAAGGCAAACAATTTTTATATGATTTTTACTAATAATTTAGAAAAAATAGCGTTAAATGTTTTCGATTTTCTTTAATAAAAAATTCTCTTAAAGATTTAAGAGTTTATTTAATATTAGATAAGTAATTTTTTAAAAATTTTATGAAAGTTCGTTCATCAGTTAAAAAAATTTGTTCAAAATGTCGTTTAATTCGTCGTAAAGGAATTGTGATGGTTATTTGTACAAATCCTAAACATAAACAACGACAAGGATAATTCGCTTTGCTTTAATTCTGTGTTATTATCTTTATAATTTGTTTATTTTGAGAAGAAAAATTTAAACTCTATGACTAGTTAATAAAACGCTAAGAAGTAGAGTATTCATTACGATTAACTCGGGGCTTCGAGGGCCTTCGGCCCTCGGGGTTCCCCCCCCGGCCTAACAGGCCTCGCAAAGCCCCCGGGGCCTATAGGGGCTTTTGGCCCTTCGGGTCCCGGGGCCCCTTGGGCCTAGAGAGGCTTTTAGCCTCTAGGGACCTTTGGTCCCTCGGGGTTTCCCCCCGGGGCCAAAGGGGGCAAAGCCCCCCGCCCCTCGGTTTGGGCATAGCCCAGGGGGTCGAGGCCCTGCGGGCCTAAAGAGCTTGCCCTCTGCATAACAACGTTGTGGGCTTCTAGACCCATAGGGTCTCGGGGCCAAAGACCCCTAGAGACCCTCTATCAAAAGTTATTGTCGCATCTGAAAAAATCGAAGATTTCAAGCTCGGACCTTTGGTATGAAAAAAAATTAGTTCAAAGAAATTTTTCAACGCGCAAAGTGCAGTTTTAAATTTTCCTTTGGCGTTAGCCAATCTTTTTGGAACTACAATTAAAACCAGCAAAAACTTTTAAAAAGTTTTGTTTCTTTTTAAATTAAGTAGACTGAATAGGCACTTTTTTCTTTAAGAAGAAAAAGTTTTCTGATTATTAATTTACTACAAAATGAAAAAATTCACTTCTTTTTTTGAAGCTAAACAACTTTCTTTCTTTACTTTGTTTTTTTCACTTTTAACTTTTGTTTTTATTAACGACGGTTTAATTGCTTCTCCAGCAAACGCTTATCCTGTATTTGCTCAACAAAATTATGCAAATCCTCGTGAAGCTACAGGTAGAATTGTATGTGCTAACTGTCACTTAGCTCAAAAACCAGTTGATTTAGAATTACCACAAGCAGTTTTACCTGACACTGTTTTTGAAGCTGTTGTAAAAATTCCTTACGATCAACAAGTTCAGCAAGTATCAGCAAACGGGAAGTTAGGAGATTTAAATGTGGGTATGGTTTTAATTTTACCGGAAGGTTTTGAATTAGCTCCAGCGGATCGTGTTCCTGAAGAAATTAAGAAAAAAGTTGGAAATTTATATTATCAACCATACAGCCCAGAGCAAAAAAACATTTTAGTTGTAGGTCCCGTTCCTGGTAAGAATTACAGTGAAATGGTAATTCCTATTCTTTCGCCAGACCCAGCTACAAATAGAAATGTATCTTATTTAAAATATCCTATTTATTTAGGAGGTAATAGAGGTCGTGGCCAAGTTTACCCAGATGGTTCAAAATCAAACAATACTGTGTTTAATGCATCAGTTTCTGGTAAAATTTCAGACATCGCTCCTGCCGGTAAAAAAGGTGGTTATCAGATTACCATTGAAACGCCTAACGGGACAACAGTGGAAAAAATTCCTCCTGGACCTCAGTTGTTAGTAAGTGTTGGCCAAACAGTTGTTGCTGATCAACCTTTAACAAATAATCCAAATGTTGGTGGTTTTGGACAAAAAGATGGTGAAATTGTTTTACAAAACCCAGCTCGTATTCAAGGTTTATTAGTTTTCTTTGCTACGGTTTTAGTAGCTCAAGTTTTATTAGTTCTTAAGAAGAAACAATTTGAAAAAGTACAATTAGCCGAAATGAACTTCTAATATTTTTGATAAATGTCTTGTTTTTATTTTTTAAATTCAAAAAAAATAAAAACAAGACATTTATCAAAATTTTTCAATAATTTTAATCAAAAAGATTAATCTTTATTAGCAAAAAAAATTTAATGTTTTAAATAAAATTGAAATAAAAAATTTTAAAACTTATTATACTTCTAAAAATCAGGAAGTTTTAGAAGTTTTCATTTTGAAAACAACTCTTTTTAAATTTATTTTAAATTTAAAACTAAGAGAAAGTCTTTAATAATCTATCTCTCATATCCATTAGATAGAACAGCTTTATAAAAAAATGTCAGTAACAAAAAAACCAGATTTAACAGATCCAGTATTAAAAGAAAAATTAGCAAAAGGTATGGGTCACAATTATTATGGTGAACCAGCTTGGCCAAACGATCTTCTTTATATTTTCCCAGTAGTAATCTTTGGAACGTTTGCGTGTGTAATTGGCTTATCTGTTTTAGATCCAGCAGCTATTGGAGAACCAGCTGACCCGTTTGCAACTCCTTTAGAAATTTTACCAGAATGGTATTTCTACCCAGTATTCCAACTTTTACGTACAGTTCCAAACAAATTATTAGGTGTTCTTTTAATGGCAGCTGTTCCAGCAGGATTAATCACAGTGCCATTTATTGAAAACATTAATAAATTCCAAAACCCTTATCGTCGTCCAATTGCAACAACATTATTCTTAGTTGGTACTTTAGTTGCTATTTGGTTAGGTATTGGTGCAACTTTACCAATCGATATTAGTTTAACTTTTGGTTTATTCTAATTAATTTTTAGTTATTTCTAAAAAAAATTTATATAAAATATAAATTTTTTTTAGAAATAACGAACCAAACTTTTCTGGTCAGTTTTTAGATGTTAAGTTCTGTTTTTCGAAAAAAAATTTATATAAAATATAAAGAAAAAGATATTGGAAATTTGATTTTAAAAGAGTCTATCGTCTAATGGATAGGACAGGAACCTTCTAAGTTTCTAATGTAGGTTCGATTCCTACTAGACTCATTATTTTAAAAATGTTTACTGCCAAACGTCGTTCGGAAACGCGGGGCTTCGAGGGGCCTTTGACCCCTCGGTCACGAGGCTTTGTGGGGCCCCCGGCCCGTTGATGCTACGCCCCTCAAAAAACTCGGGGTCGAAGGGCTAAAGACCCCGGGGGGAAATCGAAGGCTTCTCAAAGCCTTAGAGGGCCGAAGGCCCTCGAGGCCCCATCCAAAATCAAAGATTTTGGAACACGGGGGCTTCGCGGGGGGGGTTCCCCCCCCGCGCAACGTTAGAGGCGAAAATCGTTCGATCTTCGCCCCCACATAGCCCCGAGGGGACAAAAGCCCCGGGGGTCCCCGAGAGGCTAAGAGCCTCGGGGGGAACCCCCCGAGACCAAATGGGTCTAGGCTCCGCGCAAAAGTCAAAAGAACGTTGTTATGCAAAAGTCCCACGGCCCTGTTCGATCTTCGACTGAAAGATCTCGTCCAAAATCAAAGATTTTGGAGCACGGGGGCTTCGCCCCGCAATGTTACGCACACGATTAAAATTTGATTATCTTTAATTAAAAAACTTGTTTTTCAAAAAAAATTTTTTTACTATATATTCAATATTAATTAAATCAATAAGCCTGCTTAGCTCAGTTGGCCAGAGCATCCGTTTCATACGCGGGATGTCACTAGTTCGAATCTAGTAGCAGGCATTTTTTATTATAAAATAATGTGTGCCTTATTTATTAATAAGTTAAGTTTTAATAAACATTATGACTAGTATCATAATAGTCATTAAAAAATTATAACTATTTTAATGAATCTAATTTTTTTCTATTTTTTAAAATGCAAAATTTTTTCCTTTCTTGTAAAAAAATAAGAATTGAACCAACATCTCCAAAAACATATTATGGATGTTTTTATTTAGGACCATTTGAAAATGGTCAAGGTTTAACAGTAGCTAATAGTTTAAGAAGAACTTTATTATCTGAAATTTCAGGTTTAGCTATTACTTCAGTGAAAGTCAATAGCGCTTCTCATGAATATTCTACATTACCAGGCGTTCGAGAAACTGTATTAGATATTTTGTTAAATTTAAAAGAAATAATTTTGACTAAAAAAAATAACAAACCAATTAAGCAGACCCAACTAGGGTATTTGCAAGCGCGTGGTCCAGGCATTATAAGAGCTTCTGATCTAAGATTGCCTCCTACCTTGCAATGTGTAGATCCTGATCAATATATTGCAACATTAGCTGAGAACGGTTTTTTAAGTTTGAAGTTTAAAATAGATGAAGGTAAAAATTTTATATTTTCAAAGAATCCATTTGAGAAATCAAGTTTTCATACAACAGTTTTACCTTCACATGAACATTTCTTACCAATTGATGCTGTATTTACACCAATAAAAAAAGTAAATTATACAATAGAATCTTATGGAGCTGAAAGTATTGAAAAAGCAAATCAAGTGATTATTTTAGAAGTTTGGACAAACGGTAGTGTTTCTCCAAAAACTGCTGTTTCACAAACGTTAAATTATTTACGAATATTATTTGATGGTCTTGGTAATTTGAAGGTTTTACAGTCAACTTTAACTAGTCATTCTCTAAATGAGAATAAAAAGTTTCGAAAAGTTTTTAAACGAATTAATAACAATATAGATCTTTTTCAAAGGGATTATTCTAATAAACGAGTTAGTGGAGTCGAATCGCCATTTCTTAAAGCCACAATTCGCTCAAATTTCAGCCCAATTGATTCGTTAAAAACTTTTGTTCATGACAAACGCGAACCAGTACGAAAACCCATAATTCAAGAGTTAATGTCTAAAAAAAACTCTCTATTCCTTAATACTTCAATGGAAAAAGATTATCTAGAAAAAATAAATGAACAAACAATAAAAGATTGGAAAAATAGAAATATCAATGACTTAGGATTACCGTTTCGTGTTTTTAATTGTTTCTATAAAGCAAAAATACAACTCGTTGGTCAAATTTTAGAAATGAGTTCTAAAGAATTAACAGAAATTTCAGGGATTGGACAACAGTCCTTGTTGGTTTTAGAAGAAAATTTAAAATTGAAGGGTTTAACTTTAAAAAAAGATTAATTTCCAGTTAAAATATTTTATCGCTTTAAATTCAAAGCACTCAAATATTATTAAAGAATGTAGTGCTTTGAATTTAAAGCGATAAAATATACAAAAATTTGATCTTGTTTATTAAGTATTTAATTGTTAATATTTAACATTAAATATATAAAATATGCGGGTATAGTTCAGTTGGTAGAACACCTCCTTGCCAAGGAGGATGTCGCGCGTTCGAGTCGCGTTACCCGCTATTCAAATAGACTTTAAAAGTATTACAAATACTTAAAAAAAAAAAAGAAATAAAAACTCATAGAAAAATGAATGGTTTTTCTAATAATTGTGTGCTATTATTTTTGATAAGTCAAACTTTTCTAAAGTAAAAAACGCTCTTAGTTCAGTTGGTAGAACGCAGGTTTCCAAAACCTGATGTCGTGGGTTCAAGTCCTACAGGGCGTGTGTCAAATGATATAGATTGACCTATCTTTTAAAAGCCCCCATCGTCTAGAGGCCTAGGACATCTCCCTTTCACGGAGAAAACGGGGATTCGAATTCCCCTGGGGGTACTCTTTATTTACAATAAAGAGTAGATTCTTTAAAAAGTTTTGAAGTTTTTAAAGAATCTATTCTTTATTGTAAAAATGGAAAAATAGTTTATTAAGATGATAAGATTTTGTATGATAAGTAAAGGTAGTTTTGCTATATTTAATTTTGACTTATTTACGAAATAGCCGGGGTAGCTCAGTGGTAGAGCAGAGGATTGAAAATCCTTGTGTCACCAGTTCAATTCTGGTTCCTGGCAAAAATTTAGGAATTAACTGCCAGTGAGGTCCGTATTAGTAACGGAAAAGAAAATTAATTCAGTTAATAGCAATTTAAGATTAAAAAAAAATTCTTGAAACTGAAAAACTTATAATTTTATGGCAGTACCAAGTTTTTCCCGTGTAATTTTGTTTTTATAAAAATTAAAAACTAAAAGCTAAGCTCAACTTTTAGCTTCTATAAAAGATTGAAATAAAAAGTCTTTAATAAAAACGACTGCGATGTTTTATTTAATTTTTAACATTAAACATCATTCATTTTTTTTAACTAATTAATTTTCTATTGAAAAGACTAAAAGATACAAGTTTGATATTTGTTTCTGAACAGAAAAACAAAAAATTTTTATTTCATTTTAAAATTAAAACACTATAATTGACAATTATTGATTAAATATTTCTTTTTGGACAAGAAATACTAGAAACATATTTTTATAGAAAATGAAATTTAAGTGAATTCTGAGTCTACATTTTTATTTCATAGCGGGTATTTTCTATTAGTTTTGTATTACCTTCTCAGATTAATTTAGAAATAGGTAATAATTAACATCAGGATTAGCCTAAAGTTAAAATAGGCCACTCATTCTTAAAATCTATTTAACGTAATTTATATGTTTTTCTTAATTAAAAAACAAAATTAAACATTGATATTTACAGATAATAAAACGATTACTAATTTTGAAAAACAAATTTCATTTCTTATTCCAATCTTTGATCGAAAGGGCGCTAGGGCCGAAGGCCCTCGGGGGACCCCCCCCCCCGACCCGTTGGGTCTCGAGCGCTAGACCCCCGAACGAAGACTTTTATTATAGTATTTTGCCCAACTTTAGATATTCAATTTTTTCAATATCTAATAAAAGATCACTTAAAAAATATTGAGAAATAGCTTTTTAAAATTAAACTAATAAGGAGTCTCAAACATTCCTGGAACAGTGATTTTGATAGATAAAAATTAAAAAAATTCCCCTACATTTAATAATGACAGAAACTAACTCAAATTTAACAAAATGGCGTTCTGTAATGAATTTACATTGGTCGCCAGTAGAAATGAATTTAGATTTAATTAAATATCCAGTTATTACTGAAAAAACATATTTAGCTATGTTTAAAAATCGTCAATATACTTTTGATGTTTCTTTAAACTTAACAAAACCACAAATTAAACAACTTTTTGAAAAATTATTTGGAGTTAATATTATTGCAATTAATACACATCGACCTCCTCGTCAACAAGTCCGTGTTGGCATGAAAATGGGTTACCGACCTCGTTATAAAAGAGTAATGTTAACTCTAAAAGAAGGACAATCAATTCAATTTAACCAACAAAAAATTGAAAACTAAAAATTCTTTTTAAATTTGAAAAAATGTCGAAAAAATTTAGATGTAGTTTTAATTCTAAAAAATATATTGATTTCATAAACTTTTAAATTTGTCAAAAATCAAAAATTTAAGTTAATTTTTTATTCCCTATTTTGATAGTTAGAATCCAATTTTTTATTTTGAGAAACCTTAAAAAGGCTTTAAAAACCTTTTAAGTTTCCATAACTAAAACTCTTGCTAGAGACCAACAAAACTCTAGCTTACTATTTCATTGATTTTATTCAAAGAAACTTTTTAAAACAAAAAATAAACGTTTTTTAAAACCAAACAATAGTTTAAATTCAAACTATATCAAATAGGTTTGTATCTTTATTCTGTTTCAACCTTTATTTGAAAAGTTAATTATTCAAAATAATTTTTAATTATGGGAATTCGTTTTCTTAAAGCTTTTACTCCAAGTACACGCAATCGTTCAGTTTCAGATTTCAGCGAAATCACACATACAAAACCGGATAAATCACTTACTTCCAATAACCATCGTTCTAAAGGTCGTAACAGTCGTGGTGTTATTACATGTCGTCACAAAGGGGGAGGGCATAAACGTCTTTATCGTGAAATCGATTTTCGCCGTGATAAAATTGGTATGCCTGCAAAAGTTACTAGTATTGAATACGATCCAAACCGTAATTCAAGAATTGCTTTAGTACGTTATGAAGATGGAGAAAAACGATATATTTTACAACCACGAGGTTTACAAGTCGGTGATACTATTTTATCAGATATTCAAGCACCTATTTTAGTTGGAAATGCTTTACCCCTGCGTAATATTCCACTAGGGGCTCAAGTACATAATGTTGAGTTTCAACCAGGCTCAGGAGGTCAATTAGCACGCTCAGCTGGATCAAGTGTTGAGATTTTAGCAAAAGAAGGGAATTTTGTAACATTACGTTTACCTTCTAAAGAAATTCGACTAGTCTCAAAAAATTGTTGGGCAACTATTGGTCAAGTAGGAAATCATGAAGCTTATATTTTAACAATTGGTAAAGCAGGCCGTAATCGTTGGCTAGGTAAGCGACCAACAGTTCGAGGTTCTGTAATGAATCCAGTTGATCACCCTCACGGTGGGGGTGAAGGTAAATGTCCTATTGGTCGTTCAAGACCTGTTACACCTTGGGGCAGACCAGCATTAGGCCAATTAACACGTAAACCAAAAAAATACAGTTCGACTCTTATTTTAGGTAAGAGAAAATAAAAGTTTTTAGATAGAGTTTATGGATTTTTTTCTAGTTTTTGACTAGGGCTTTTGGCCCTCTAGGGCTTCTCGAAGCCCTAGAGACCCAACGGGTTTAGGGGCCAAAGGTCCCTCGCCCCTCGAAGCCCTCGGGTTCCCCCCCAAACAAGTCAAACAACTTTTTCATCAGAAATTAGTTATGGTTAAAGTTGAAAAGAATGAACAAAAATTCTTAATTTTTTGAATAACGCTCAAAAATTTTAAACTTCAACTGTTTTACAAAAGTATTTTACTAGATTTATTTTTTTAGAGTTATTCGAAAAATTTTTAAATTTTTCGACAAATTCTAAAAAAAATTCATGTCGTAGTTTATTTTGTCGAGAAATGTTGTTTCGGCAAAATTGATAAAAATCCAAATAAAAAGATTTTTAAAAGCTAAAAACTTTTTTTACTTTTAGTAAAAGAAGTTTGTTCTTTTTTTTAAAGAATTCAAAACTCTAAAATTTAATACAAAAAAAATGCCACGTTCAATTAAAAAAGGTCCATTTGTTGCAGATCATTTACTTAAGAAAATTGAAAAATTAAATGCTCAAGGACAAAAAAAAGTGCTTACTACTTGGTCGAGATCATCTACAATTTTACCAATTATGATTGGCCATACTATTTCTACATACAATGGAAAAGAATTTATTCCTGTTTTTGTGACAGATCAAATGGTAGGTCACAAATTAGGAGAATTTGCACCAACACGCACTTTTAAAGGTCACGTAAAAGCTGATAAAAAAGCAAAACGTCGTTAATTTAGCCATTTCATCAATCTGAAATTTTTAGTTAAATAAGTTTTGTTTTTGAAAAATTGATGAAAGAAAGAGGTCAAAAGTTTGCAATAAGTTATAAACTTATAAAATTTTCCAGACCTTTTAGAATGATAAAAATTGAAAAAAAGACTTCGTCATTATGGCAAATCAAGCAATGATTCAACGTGAATTGAAACGTCAACGTTTAGTAATGAAATATGCAAAAAAACGTTCTATTTTAAAAGAACAAATTAAGCAAGCATTTTCTTTAAAAGAAAAATTAGATTTACATTGTAAATTACAACAATTGCCAAAAAATAGTTCTCCAGTTCGACTGCATAATCGTTGTTTAGTAACAGGAAGACCTCAAGGTTATTTTAGAGATTTTGGGCTATCTAGACATGTTTTACGTGAAATGGCACATGAAGGTCTTTTACCTGGAGTAAGAAAAGCTAGTTGGTAATTTTTAGTTAAAATCATTTATGTAGAATTAATGTTGTTATTACAGCTAAATACTTATTTGTTAACAACATTAATTCTACTTTTTTTTTATTAAAATTTTTTAGTAAAAATAATCAAACACTCTTTTAAGTTTTGTTTTTTCTTTAAAAATGCTTATAATTAAGATTATAAGCGGATGTAGCTCAGTTGGTAGAGCGTGGTCCTTCCAAGTCCAATGTCGCGCGTTCGAATCGCGTCATCCGCTAATTCAAATAATTTTGAAAAATAAAAAGACGTAAACTTGTTAAAGTTTATGTTCTTGTTAAAAAAACAAGAATTATTTAATTTAATCGTTATATCGTTTTAAAGTGTTTTTTATCATCTACGGCTTTTAAAATATAAAGGATTTTCAAAACTTTATCACTTCGGACGATATCAGCCTTAAGGTTAGTTTTATTTTAGTTGACAAACACACGCTAGCTTATATATTTGCTATATTTCCATTATTTCTTTAAAACCAGAAATATTGTACGATTCTTGCCCAATTCTTGTTAAAGAAAATTCAGCTCAAATTTTTAAGTAAGACTTTAAACCTGAGAAATTCCTCAATATCGAAAACATGCAAAAAATATTATTTAACATACTAGGCCCATTGGGCCTCTAAGGCTTCGAGAAGCCTTCGGGGTTTCCCCCGGGGCCTAGGGGGCCTTTGGCCCTCGCATAACGTAGTCATACATAGGAAAACTTTATGGCTTCTTCTATAATATGTTATTCAAAAACGATCAGAATATAAACAATCAAATCTTGCAAAAAAAAAAGATGAAAGCAAGGTTTATAATGAATTACGCCTTTTTGATAAGTACAGCCAACATTTCCAAAAAGATTATTGGATACCGGTGATACTCTTTGGAGAGTTAAAAATGATTTGCTAGGGCCGAAGGCCCTCTAGGGACCTTTGGTCCCTCGAACCCCCCGGGCTTCTCGAAGCCCTCGGAACCCCCCGGCCCAACGGGCCTCTAGGGGCCGAAGGCACCTCGCCTTTGGATCTTCGATCCAACGGGGGGGCCCGAAAAAAATATTAAAATTTAAAATGAAGAATTTTAAATCTTTATGATTTCATAAGTTTTAACATTGGATCAACTGGATTCTGAGATAGAGGGGATGAGAATTCAGATGAAAATACAGAAAAAACCTTCTATTTTCAATCTATATCCCAATGCATCACAAAAATTTTTAATGCAAAAGGGTGAAGGTTCTTCATATTATAAATATTACAAAAAATGAGAATGTTACAGATCTAACTTAAGATTTTTTTAACTTTTCTCAGAAAAACCTCTTATTCATAACTGAAAGGCTGAACGAAAAGTATGGTTTCAACCTAGCTCTTAAAGAAGCAAATCAGTCAAATACTGCCCAGCCAGCCTTTAAACTGGTATCTTTTTGTATTTTCAAGGCAGGTGAAGAAAGACAAAAAAGTAATTTTCTTTTTTGAAAAAAATCGTTGTAATATTTATTGTTATCACTAAAACTAACTTCAAAAAAACAGATCTAAACCATTTGAAAACGAAATTAATTTGGAAAGGTATCCAGAAGGTGGTAATTTTGATAACTATCAACTTGTCAAACTCAACAAAACAAGTTTACTTCAATTCATCGAATGTATCACGTTGTTATGCAAACATTCAAACTTAAAAAAGATCTTCTTCGAATTATATATATGCTTCGAAGAAAATCTTTTTTAAGTTTGAATATTTGGCTTTCATGTATAAATACTTGTTAAATACAAATTAATTTTGTGTTTGTGTATCTACCCCAGAATTTAAACTCTCTCGAGTTTCTAAAAGTTTTTGTTGTTGAGCATCATGATAATCCCACACTTTGCTTGTCATTTCGATAATTTCATGTAGTGTTTCATTAGTCGCGATTTCATCTGCTAAACCATAATAAATTGTTTCAGTTGCAGTTAAATAAAAATCACGATCTAAATCACGTAAAATTTTATGGCGAGGTCGGTATGTTGAAAGTGAGTAGATTTCAGCAACATCTAATCGAATTTTCATAATTTCTTGACTATCAATCCAAATATCAGAGGCTTGACCGGAAAGTCCGCTTTCAGGTTGGTGAATCATAACATGACAACCCTCTGTAACATAACGTTCTCCAATTGTTCCACCAGCTAAAGCGAGTGAAGCCGCAGAGGCAGCAACACCTAATGCTAAAGTCATAGAACCTGCTTTGATAAATTGTAAAGCATCATGAACAGTAATTCCATTTCCAACAGACCCTCCAAATGAATTAATAATCATAAACACTTTTTTCGATTCTTCATCTTGAAGCGTGCGTTCTGTTTGTTTTCTATAGTAATCACGATATTCTAAGTAAGAAGCATCGTCTGTTGTTCCTAAATTTAAATATTCTTGAGATTTTGTTTTTTGATTCTTTAAATTAGACAGTGAATAATCTTGAGTATAATTTTTACGTAACTCTCTTTGAACTAAAGCTTTGGCAGAAGATTGCCATTCATTTTCTCTACTTTCAAGTTTAGATAATAAATTTTTTTGAGCTACATCTGAAATAAGATTTGAAACATTGTTTTTTTTTTGATTTTTTTCGTTTTGTAATTGTTTTAATTTTTTAGCTAAATTTGTTCGAGTATTTTGATTTAAAAATAAAGAATCTGGAGTTGATAATAAATTATTATCCTCAGCAGCTAAATTTTGTAAAAAACGAAAAGGAGAATAAACGTTAAAATGATTTAGTGAATTAGGTGACTTGGTATTTTTAAAAGTGTTAGAGTTTGAATTTGATAATTGTTTAAATAATGTCATAAATCGACTCAATTGAGTATTCGAGTTAAAATTAGATGTTGCTTGGCGGGGCTCCACCCCCGCAGAAGTTTCACCATTTAAATGAAAAGAATAACCTAAATTCCCTTTTTCACCTGTTACATCCTTAGCTAATAATTCTGCTAAATAAAATAAATAAGGTTCCTCAGAATAATCAAAAAACTGAGAATTCCAGTTTAACCACTCTAAAGAAATTTTTTGTAAAGTTCGTCTTTCTAAAGTATGATTTTCATCAATTCCTAAATCTTCTTCTGAAATCATTAAATCCTCAATTGATTTTTCTTTTTTCATACCAAAAGAACCTGAATTCTCAGAAAAAGCATTTATGTCCGGAGAGGTTGCACTACGATTAGGGTTTCTTTGTACGCTTTGATTTTTAAAAAGTCCACTATTTTCCATTTCTTTTTTTTCTAATTCTTTTGATCTATCTTCCATATGAATATTGATTAATAAACCACAAATTTGATTACATAACTCATCATCTAAATATTGCATTAAAAAGACCATACGACGTCTAAAAATGAAATTATAGATATCAGTCCATTGAGCTGGTAATTCTTCTCCCCAACAATAAATAATACGAGGAACTCCAATTGGCATAATTGTTTAATTGTTTTTGAGTGTTTACATTTAAAAATCGACTTTGTTAAAGTTTTTAAGATAAATGTAATCTATTTTTTAATATAATAAAAAAACCAATTTTTTCAAAAAATAGAAAATCTTTTTTTTGAAGCTTGCCTTCGGTCGGATTCGAACCGACACGCACAGGGTGCACTGGTTCCTAAAACCAGGATGTCTACCAGTTCCATCACGAAGGCTTTTATAAAAAAATTATTTTAGATAAAAAAATAACATAAATTAACTTTTTTGTCTATAATAATGAATTTAATTTGATTTTTTAAATTCTTAAAGAGGTAAATTATTTTTAAAGTTTTAACACTTGTTCTTAACTCAGTGAAACTTTTAAAAATTTCAATAAAAACTAAAAATGGATAAAAATATTTTTTACCTTTATCTATTTTCAATTTTTATTGACTTTAATCATTCTGTTAGACTGTACGTAAATAATCTGTTAATTTAATTTTACGTGGTGAACTGCCTTTTTCTGTTAAAACAGAAATAGTATCTTTTGAATTACAAATATAATTTGGCACTTTAATTTTTCTATTGTTTACTTGAACTTTACCAGAATTAATTAGTTCTAATGCAGTAGTTATTGTTGTAGCTAATTCTAATTTAAAAAGAATAAAGGCTAGAGTTTTTTCTAAACGTTTTTTATAAAAACGCATTTTTTCAGAATATTCTTGTAAATTTTTATTAACTAATTTTAAAGAAGTCTGTTTCATCGAAACAGAAATAACGTCTTTGGGTTTACACATATAACTTGGAATGTTTACTTTTTTGTTATTAACTTGAATATGACCATGGCTAATTAATTGACGTGCTGCTACGATTGTTGGCGCCATGTTTAAACGGAAAACAATGTTATCTAAGCGCATTTCTAATAATTGAAGTAACACTTGACCTGTAGAATCTTTTGTTCTTTTAGCTTTACGAACATATTTAATTAATTGTTTTTCAGTAATTCCGTAATTATAACGTAATCTTTGTTTAACTTTTAGACGAATTAAATAATCAGATTCTGAAGAATCAAAAGGACGAGTTTTGAACAATTTAGTCAAACCGTGTTGCCCAGGCGGAATAACTTTTCCTTCTAATCTTCCACGACCTCGAACGACTCTTCTAAAAGGTTTTTTTCTTGTAAGTCCTCGTAGTTTTCCGATGCGACGAAGAATTCTTAAACGCGGTCCTACGTATCTTGACATATTAATGAATTTTTTTAAATTACTTCATAATTAATAAATGGATTAAATATTAAATGAATTTAAGATTGGGGGTCTTTCGACTTTTACAGGATGGGGGCCTTTGGATCGAAGATCCAAAGGGCGCGGGAGCTTTGCGAGGGGCCAAAGGCCCCTCGGAAACCCCGAGGGCCGAAGGCCCTCGAGGCCCCATGGGCCTAGGCTCCGAGTCCTCACCCCGTTCAATGAACGAACGGGGCATTGTCGAGGGGCTGGGGGGGTCCCCCCAAGGCTCCCAAACTCTAAAAAGATTTTTTTAATATTTCTTTACCCCCAGGGGAATTCGAATCCCCGTTTTCTCCGTGAAAGGGAGATGTCCTAGGCCTCTAGACGATGGGGGCTGTTGAAAAATTTTTTTAATAATAAATATTATTTTATTTTTATTTTTTTGTCAATTTTTTATTTTTTGTTAATATGATTCTAGAGTTATTATTTATTTTAATAAATTGAAAAGTTTTTCTGAGCTAGCACTCAATGTTTTTATTAATGGACAAAGGAAAAGAAAGAAACATTTTGTCATAATTTAAAACGTCTTTTTTTCATTTTTTGCATCAGTCTAGAATGGATCTAACGAGCTTTTAGGTAACTTTTTTCCAATCTTTGAACTTCTTATGTTAGACCTTGTTCGAGTTTTCGATCTTGGGAATTTTTGATTCCGGTCCTTTAACAATTAATTGATTCAAAGATCAAAATTAAGGCTTACTTTAATCAGCAACAATAAACAAAAAACGTAAGAAAAAGTGTCGAATCTCAGTTAATAAATAAGATAACTACAATCTCATACTTGGATAAAAAGTGTACTTAAGATTTTTAAAAATCTTGTTCAATTTTCGTTTAATAACATTAATCTGGTTAATGTCTACATATAGAGAACTCTTCAAGCGGTTGAAACCTATTTAATCATCGTGTAAAGCTGAGCTCAAATTTCTTAACTATTTTTAAAATAATTTTTTGAAATTTCTCTGAAAATTTTTCAGAACTAGAATTTAAGAGTTCAATGTATCGTTTAAAATTTTCTGAATACATAACGTAGTTATGTGGGGTTGCGGAGGCTTTGCGGGGGCACAGCCCGTGCATAACTTTGTTATGCAGCAAAGCCCCCCTCGCAAGCCCCTGGAATTCTAGAAATACAGACTTATCTGTTTGGATCTTTGTATTTAGTAAGATAATTAGTTGAAAGCTCATAGTCCTACTTGTTTCGCTGACTAGTTTTTTTCTTTTTAAAAACTAGTCTAAAAAAGAATTTTTAAAAGAAAAAAATTTTAAATTAATGAAAAATATGGCTAAACAATGGTTAAATAGAGGTTTTTTCAAAAGCGCTATGTTTAAAAATTTTTCGTTTGACCTGGCGTTCTCAAAAAAATATTTTTAAGTATGAGTTGAAAATATAAACGTTTAAATTTATAAACACTCAGTTAAGTGAAAAGTCTACATTTTTTGAATCGTGAAAAACTTTTTTTGAAAAAAATCTAAGCCTAAGTTAAAATATTTAAATTTACCTTTTAAATAACAAGAGAGTTTAAGTTAAAACTTAAAAACAAAAATAAATAAACAAAAAATTGTTTCCAAAAGGATTTGTGAATTCAAAAATTTCAACTTAGAATAAAAGACTTAACGTAATTTTCATTGTTTCTATTCAATGTTTTTACGCATCAACTTATGATGATTTTTCATTGTGTATACGAGGGGCGAGGGGCCTTTGGCCCCTAAAGGCCCCTAGAAGCCTTATTGTTAATTTGTGCTTTGCTGATTGGACCTTTGATCTAAAACAAATTTTGATCTCGAAATCCAAGATTTCAATAAAAGTTGGGCACAAATGTAACCAGGGTCTTTGACCCTAAACTGACATTTGTTAAACGTTAAACGAGCTAATATCGAAAAGGCTAAGCCCAGTTCGATCTAAAGCTTTTTTTGATAAACGAAAGCTTTTTTTAGTACGTTGAATTTGCCTACAGGAAAAATTGTTTAGTAAAGAAATTAAAAATAATTCTTTTAGGATTCAAACTGACTTTTGGTACGTTTCGACGGGGAGGGGCCTTTAGGGGCCAAAGGCCCCTCGCCCCTCGAACCTCCCCCGAATCGTTGATTTTGGTAGGCAAATGTTTGGGGGGCCAAAGGCGAAGGCTTCTCGAAGCCCTAGGCCCAAGGGGCCTCGGGGGGTTTCCCCCCGGGACCTTTGGTCCCTCGGAACCCCGAGGGCTTCTCGAAGCCCTAGAGGGCCGAAGGCCCTAGTCGAAAAACTAAATAAATAAAACAATATAAATCAAATTTTTAAAGTAAAGTTACATTCATAATTTTAAAAACTTTTATTTTGTGTATTGAAAAAAAATTAATTAACCTATATTATAATGTATGAACATAAAAAAATTTTATGTTTCTTTTTACTCGCATAAGTACGTAGTACTTATATTTTATTTTTAAATCTCTAAAGTATTTGATATTTTCATTTATTTAAAAATTTCAAATTTTAGGTTAAAATGTAAAAATATTTATTTATTTAAAAGTTTATTTTCAACTTTTCTAACTCAAAAGTTGAAAAAACGTTAACTTGTTTTTTAGTTAATAAAAATCTTACTAAAAAATTAAGATAAATTTATAAGTTTTGAGAAATTTATATTAAAAATTTATATAAAATGCAAAGTTCGCTTTGCTTATTTGGAGTAAATTAGGAGTGAGAAAAACTATGGCAACAAAGTTGTTTCCTAAATTTAGCCAAGGTTTAGCACAAGACCCTACAACGCGCCGAATTTGGTTCGGTTTAGCTGTAGCTCATGACTTTGAAAGTCATGATGGTATGACAGAAGAAAATCTTTATCAAAAGATTTTTGCGTCTCACTTTGGACAATTAGCTATTATTTTCTTATGGACTTCAGGAAATCTTTTCCATGTTGCATGGCAAGGGAATTTTGAGTCATGGGTTGCAGACCCTATTCATGTACGTCCAATTGCACATGCTATTTGGGATCCACATTTTGGCCAACCAGCAATCGAAGCTTTCACAAGAGGTGGTGCGAGTGGTCCTGTAAATATTTCCACTTCTGGAGTTTATCAATGGTGGTATACAATTGGATTAAGAACAAATCAAGAATTGTATGTATCGTCTGTTTTTTTAGGACTTGTTTCAGCATTATTCTTATTCGCAGGATGGTTACACTTACAACCTAGTTTCCAACCGTCTTTATCATGGTTTAAAGATGCTGAATCACGTTTAAACCACCACCTTTCTGGTTTATTTGGTGTAAGTTCATTAGCTTGGACAGGACACTTAGTTCACGTTGCAATTCCAGAATCACGTGGACAACATGTTGGTTGGGATAATTTTTTAACTCAATTACCCCACCCTCAAGGTTTAACTCCATTCTGGACGGGAAACTGGGCAGCTTACGCGCAAAATCCAGACACAGCTAGTCACATTTTTGCTACATCTGGTGGTTCAGGGGATGCTATTTTAACATTCTTAGGAGGCTTCCACCCACAAACACAAAGTTTATGGTTAACGGATATTGCTCACCACCATTTAGCAATTGCTGTAATCTTCATTGTAGCAGGACATATGTACCGTACAAATTTTGGGATTGGTCATCGTATTCAAGCTATTTTAGAAGCACATACTGCTCCAAGTGGACGTCTAGGTGCGGGTCATAAAGGGTTATTTGATACAGTAAACAATTCTTTACACTTCCAATTAGGTTTAGCTTTAGCATCTGTTGGAACTATTTGTTCTTTAGTTGCACAACATATGTATGCTTTACCACCTTACGCTTTCTTAGCAAATGATTTTACAACAATGGCAGCTCTTTACACACACCACCAATATATCGCTGGATTTATTCTTTGTGGTGCTTTTGCTCATGGTGCTATTTTCTTTATCCGTGATTATGACCCAGAGCAAAATAAAGGAAACGTTTTAGCACGTATGTTAGACCATAAAGAGGCAATTATTTCTCATTTAAGCTGGGTTTCATTATTCTTAGGCTTCCATACTTTAGGTCTTTATGTACATAACGACGTAATGTTAGCTTTTGGTACTCCTGAAAAACAAATTTTAATCGAACCAGTATTTGCACAATGGATTCAAGCAGCTCATGGTAAAGCTCTTTACGGTTTTGATTTCTTATTATCTTCTTCAAGTAGTTCTGCAGCTGCTGCAGGGCAAGCCTTATGGTTACCAGGTTGGTTAGAAGCAATTAATAACAATCAAAATTCATTGTTTTTAGCAATTGGACCTGGTGACTTCCTTGTTCACCATGCTATTGCTTTAGGTTTACACACAACAACATTAATTTTGGTGAAAGGTGCTTTAGATGCACGTGGATCTAAATTAATGCCAGATAAAAAAGATTTTGGTTATAGTTTTCCATGTGATGGTCCAGGTCGTGGCGGAACTTGTGATATTTCGGCTTATGATGCCTTCTATTTAGCTGTTTTCTGGATGTTAAATACTATTGGTTGGGTAACTTTTTATTGGCACTGGAAACACTTAACTTTATGGCAAGGTAACGTTTCTCAATTTGATGAATCATCAACTTATTTAATGGGTTGGTTACGTGACTACTTATGGTTAAATTCTTCACAATTAATCAACGGTTATAACCCGTTCGGTATGAATAGTTTATCTGTTTGGGCATGGATTTTCTTATTTGGGCACTTAATTTATGCGACTGGTTTCATGTTCTTAATTTCATGGCGTGGTTATTGGCAAGAGTTAATTGAAACTCTTGTATGGGCTCACGAAAAAACTCCTTTAGCAAATTTAGTTGCTTGGAAAGATAAACCGGTAGCATTATCTATTGTTCAAGCTCGTTTAGTAGGTTTAGCACACTTTTCTGTTGGTTACGTATTTACATATGCAGCCTTCTTAATTGCTTCAACTTCTGGTAAATTTGGATAAACCAAGTGAAACTTTAACTTAATCAATAAAAAAGTTTTGTGTATTGTTTTTTTAAGAACAAAATCGAAATTTTTAAGAAATTTTTCTATTTAAAAATTAAAAAAATTTCGATTTTGTTCTTTTTTACTAAAAAAAAATCGACTTACAATTATCCTATTTATTATTTTCTCAACTCTTTTTTGTAAAAATAAAAAATAGAGTTAATCTTCAAAATATAAAAAGTCATTTATTTTATAATGGAAATCATTTCGTTTCAAAACAAAAATACTTGGAGAAATAAATAATAGGTTTAGAATACTTTTAATTTTGAGCGCATGCATGCAAGAATTTTTTCAATTTCTTTTTTTTGTTAAAACTCACGACATAGTTAAAGTTCAAAAACGAAAATTAAGAGAGGATCTTATTTAAAATGTTTATATGATTTACCTTTTATCCTATGAAAAACTAGAAACATTTCTATCTAATTTTTCATTTGTCGCTTTATTTCTTTCTATGATTACTTATTGGGTTGAAACTAGCGGGATTGTTATTAAATCTTCAAATCGGGAGGCCCATAGGGCCTCGGGGCCGACAGCGAAGGTTTACCAAAGCCCTAGGCCCGTGGGGAACCCCGCGCCCCCAGGCGAGGAACCTAGGGAAACCCCGAGGGCTTCTCGAAGCCCTAGAGGGCCGAAGGCCCCGGGGGGGAACCCCCCCGCGGAGCTTCCGAAAACCAATAAAAGTATTTCAACTACAATCCCTATTGTTTTATCTAATGATAAATTAAATCCAAGTTTTTCAAATTTGACCGAAAATTTATCAACAACTTTGAGCAATAGTGATATAATTTTTAAAACTCCCTTAGAAAGTTCAAATACGTTAAAAAGTACATCTCAGTTAAATACTAGTTCGTTAGCATCGGAAGAAAAAGCTCAACATGCTCGTCAATTTAAACTAGGGCGTTTAGGAATTATAAGTGCTAATCTATCTCTTTTAATTTTATTAACTTTACGTTGGTTTGAATCTGGGCATTTTCCGTTAAGCAATCTTTATGAATCTTTAATGTTTTTATCTTGGTCGTTAACGTTATTTCATTTAGTTTTAGAGAAAATGACATCAGATACGTTGTTAGGGGCAATGACTTCACCAACTGCTTTTTTTATAAATGCCTTTGCAAATTTTAGTTTACCCCTAGAAATGCAACATTCATCAGCTTTAGTTCCAGCTCTTCAATCAAATTGGTTAATGATGCATGTTACAGTAATGATTTTAAGTTATGCTGCGTTAATGTTTGGATCGTTATTAGCAATTAGTTTTCTCATTTTAACTTTCTCTATTTCTTCAAAAAATTATGAGAGATCAGTAAAAAACGAAAAAACAATGACTATGATTTTGAATCTTCCAAATTCTAAAATTCACTTGGCACAAGTTTTAGATAATTTAAGTTATCGAATGTTAGGGATCGGTTTTCCTTTATTGACAATTGGTATTTTATCGGGTGCTGTTTGGGCAAATGAAGCTTGGGGCTCTTACTGGAGTTGGGATCCAAAAGAAACTTGGGCCTTGTTAACATGGTTCGTTTTTGCAATTTATTTACATACTCGAGTTACAAAAAACTGGCAAGGGAAAAAACCAGCCATGATTGCTTCTTTTGGTTTTGTTGTAGTTTGGATTTGTTATTTAGGTGTTAATTTACTAGGGGAAGGCCTTCATAGCTATGGTTGGATTCAACAATAAGGAATAAAAACTACTATTGCTTCGTTAGCGAGAATGTTAATAATCATGAAAAAATTTTGAAAAAAATTCTAACAACCTAGTTTAAACTAGGTTCTGGGAAGCTCTGAGGCCCGAGACCCATTGGATCTCGGGGGGGACCCCCCGGCCTAACAGGCCTCGGCTAAAGGCGAGGGGCTAGACCCATTGGGTCTCGGGGGGGACCCCCCGGCCTAACAGGCCTCGGCAAAGCCCCTCGCCGGATCTTTGCCCGTTGGATCTTCGATCCAATGGCCTCCCGCAAAAGTAGCTGATTCTTTCGACCAATTGTTCGATCTTTGCTAAAATCTTTGATTCTTTTCGACGATTGGAATCAAAAATTCTGGTTTCGTGGGCCGAAGGCCCGGGGGGGAAACCCCCCCGCGAATCAAAATTTGATCACATTTTCCTGTGATTTGATCTTAACAACATAATTCGTTTCACTTTGCATGCATTTTTTTACATTCATTTAGCCATAAAGGTTCCAATTTAAGTTGGAAAAAATCAAATCCAATGAAAAATCTTTGAAAAATTTTTTAGTACAAAAAAATTTACGAGTATTTTTATTTTATTTGATTATTTTTATTAGGAATTTTAAATCTTTAATATTTAAAATGTGGCCCGAGCATACAGAAGCTGCAGTGTCACTTTTCCGTTTCTACAAAAATTAAGACCATTTTTAATGATTAAACGGATCTTCGCCCCTGCATAACAAAGTTATGCAGGGGCTTGGCGATAAATGTTAAAAGATTTATAGTCAACGTGCTGCATAACAACGTTATGCATGGGCTTAGTTCGGGGGGTGGGGGGGAGGTTCTCTCCGCAAAGTGTCTTTTTATCTAAATAATATGGTTATTTGAGTAAGATGACCATTTTAAAAAAACTTCTTTGTTTAAAGTTTCTGCATTTTCCTAAAAAATTTTTCTCTTGCAATGCAAGAAAATTTCTATTTTAATTCTATGACATCAATTCTTCAAATTGCATTACTTGCTTTAATCGGGGTTTCATTTGCTTTAGTAGTAGGTGTACCTGTTGTTTTTGCAACACCTAATGGTTGGTCTGAAAATAAAGGAATTGTTTTTTCAGGTTTAAGTCTTTGGTTTCTTCTTGTTTTCACTGTAGGAATTGTGAACTCGTTCGTTATTTAAAAAGTTAGTAATTCAAATTTAAAACTTTGGTTCAACTAAGTTTCTTTTATTTTAACTATGTTTAGTAATCTACGAAGCAAATAACAAATTACTTTGTTTTATCAAAAGTTCATCAGATTCATATTAAACATAAAGTTAAAAAGTTTAATTTAATATGAATCTGATTTTGTATTTTATTATTGTCATAAGTAAAGAATAATTCTTCAATACTCGAGTTTTTTATTTATTTTTAACCTTTTAGGTTCAGTTTAAACTGAAATTTTTCTAAATTATTTGCATTTTGTGTTCCAAAAGATGCAAAACAGATTATTAAGATCTAAAATAAAAACAAAAAATTTTTTTCATTAAATTCAAATCTTAGTGATTTTTAACCTTAAACAGTTTAAAAATTTGTTATTTCAATAATATTGTTTAGTGAGATTTTATCGATTTTTAACTTTAAACATTTTTCATGGAAGTTAACATTCTTGGTTTAACAGCAACTGCTTTATTCATTATTATCCCTACTTCGTTCCTTTTAATTTTATACGTTAAAACTGCATCAAATGAATCTGCATAATTTTTTAAACAGAAATCTTTAATTTAAATGATTATTCTTTGATAAGAAATATACATTTAAATTAAAGATTTCTGTTTGTTTATAGTAAATAATTGTATTATTTAATTTAAATATTTGCGTAGCGTTGTTATTCAGGGGCCTAGACCCATTGGGTCTCTAGAGGCTCTTAGCCTTTCGGGGTTCCCCGAGGGCCTTCGGCCCTAGAGGCTCTTAACCTTTCGGGGACCCGAGGGCTTCTCGAAGCCCTAGGGGGGCCAAAGGCCCCTCTAGGCCTAACAGGCCTCGGCTGTGCCCCTGCATAACAAAGTTATGCAGCAAAACCCCCAATAGCCCCCCAAGTTGTATTTGTTAAAAAAGGAATGCAAATGATTTAAATTATGCAAGTTTGAGTTGTAAATATTTTTTTTTTATTTATAATTTATTAGGTTAAGAAAAAATAGGCCCATAACTCAGTTGGTAGAGTGATTGCCTTACAAGCAATAGGTCATCGGTTCGAGTCCGGTTGGGCCTAAAATTTTTTTATTTTAAACATTTTACTACGTGGGGGGCCAAAGGCCCCGGGGGTCCCCCCGAGACCTGTTAGGCCTAGACCCAAAGGGTCTCGGGGTCACCTGAGGCCCTTTGGGTCTAGAGAGCCCAAATAATAAAATGTTTAAAATAAATTATTGAGAAATCGGTAAAAATTTTGTAAAATAGACTTGTTTTACGGGATGTAGCGCAGTTTGGTAGCGCGTATGCTTTGGGAGCATGATGTCGCAGGTTCGAATCCTGTCATCCCGAAAACTTTAATGATTTTAAATTAAAGATACCTGGAAAATTGGCTTAAACATATAAAGAAACTATAAAAAACTTATTAATAAACAATGGCACGCGCTAAATTTGAACGTAAAAAACCACACGTAAATATTGGAACAATTGGACACGTAGACCATGGTAAAACAACTTTAACAGCTGCAATTACAATGGCTTTAGCCGCTAAAGGTGGTTCGATTGGTAAAAAATATGATGAAATTGATTCAGCTCCTGAAGAAAAAGCTCGTGGTATTACAATTAATACTGCACACGTAGAATATGAAACTGAAAATCGTCATTATGCTCACGTAGATTGCCCAGGCCATGCTGACTATGTTAAAAACATGATTACAGGAGCTGCTCAAATGGATGGAGCTATTTTAGTTGTTTCAGGTGCCGATGGACCCATGCCTCAAACTAAAGAGCATATTCTTTTAGCAAAACAAGTAGGTGTTCCAAATATCGTTGTTTTCTTAAATAAAGAAGATCAAGTAGATGATGCTGAACTATTAGAATTAGTAGAATTAGAAGTTCGTGAAACGTTAGACAAATACGAATTTCCTGGGGATGAAATTCCAATCGTAACAGGTTCTGCTTTATTAGCATTAGAGGCTTTAGTAGAAAATCCTAGTATCAAACCGGGTGACAACGAATGGGTAGATAAAATTTATCAATTAATGGATCAAGTGGATGCATACATTCCAACTCCTGAACGTCAAACAGATAAGCCTTTTTTATTAGCAGTTGAAGATGTTTTATCGATTACAGGCCGTGGAACAGTAGCAACAGGACGTGTAGAACGTGGTACATTAAAAGTTGGGGAAAACGTTGAAATCGTTGGATTAAAAGATACAAAAAGCACAGTTGTTACAGGTCTTGAAATGTTCAAAAAAACTTTAGATGAAACTATGGCTGGTGATAACGTAGGTGTTCTTTTACGTGGTGTTCAAAAAAAAGATATCGAACGTGGTATGGTACTAGCAAAACCAGGAACAATCACTCCACATACTAAGTTTGAAGCTCAAGTATATATCTTAACGAAAGAAGAAGGTGGACGTCATTCTGCGTTTTTAGTTGGTTATCAACCTCAGTTTTTTGCACGTACAACAGATGTTACAGGAAAAATTACTTCTTTTAATCACATCACAATGAAGAATCCTTCTTCTGTAGCAGAAGAGCATTCTAATAAAATGGCGATGCCGGGTGACCAAATTAATATGACTGTTCAATTAATTAACCCAATCGCTATTGAAAAAGGTATGCGTTTTGCGATTCGTGAAGGAGGCCGCACAGTAGGTGCAGGGGTTGTTACAAATATCGTTGAATAAACAAAATTTTGAAATAAATTTAGAAGAAACAACATTCTTGAAACGAATATTGTTTCTTCTAAATTTATTTCATTTTTTAAACCAATTTTTAATTGGATTGACGAAAAAAAAAAAAAAGATTAATATGTATAAAATTCTTCTATTGAAGGGCTTGTAGCTCAGTGGACTAGAGCATGTGGCTACGAACCACAGAGTCGGGGGTTCGAATCCCTCCTTGCTCAAAATATAAGTAAGTATTGGTGACGGAACTCAGTAAATTTGTCAAAGGCAACTCAACACTGAAGTGGTTTTAAATCAAACTATGATTTAAAAATAATAGTTTATATTAAAGGGCCTTAGCTTTTATTTTATTGTAAACTTTTTCAAAATAAATAAAATTTATTTTTAGGATTTGTTAATTTTAAAAATGGTAACAATATATTTTTTTTTCTAAATTGAATTTTCCAATAGGGGCCTTTGGCCCCTCAAAGGTTTATTCTCAATAAAAAATTTTTTGGACAAGAGATTATAAGTTTGAGAACAAAACAAAATTTTCCTGCCTATTTTCAAATGTCATTTTTTTATATCTTAGTGATCATATATTTTTTACTTTTTTCAATGAAAAAAGCTTAAGGAAATAAAATAAAAAATAAGTCTAAAAAAAAATTTTAAAAACATTTAAAAACATGAGCGATTCTTTAAACACTAAAAACTTAGGACGTGTTGTACAAATTATTGGACCAGTTGTAGATATTGCTTTTGGCCAAGGACAAGTACCAAATATTTATAATGCATTAAAAATTAGCTCAAAAAATGCAGCCGGTCAAGAAATGAGTGTAACTTGTGAAGTTCAACAACTTTTAGGAGATAATTGTGTACGTGCTGTTGCTATGAACCCTACAGATGGTTTAATGCGTGGTATGGAAGTTTTAGATACTGGTAAACCTTTAAGTGTTCCAGTTGGTCAAGCAACTTTAGGACGTATTTTTAACGTTTTAGGAGAACCTGTTGACGAACTAGGTCCAGTTAAAAACGAGGCAAGTCTTCCTATTCACAGAACAGCACCAGCTTTTGTGGATTTAGACACTCGTCTTTCTATTTTCGAAACAGGTATTAAAGTTGTTGATTTATTAGCACCTTACCGTCGTGGAGGTAAGATTGGTTTATTTGGTGGTGCTGGAGTTGGTAAAACTGTACTAATTATGGAATTAATTAATAATATTGCAAAAGCTCACGGTGGTGTATCGGTTTTTGCTGGTGTTGGTGAACGTACGCGTGAAGGAAATGACCTTTACACTGAAATGAAAGAATCAGGGGTTATTGTAGAAAAAAATCTTTCTGATTCTAAAGTAGCATTAGTATACGGTCAAATGAACGAACCACCTGGAGCACGTATGCGTGTTGCTTTAACTGCACTAACAATGGCGGAATACTTTAGAGATGTAAACAAACAAGACGTTTTATTCTTTATTGACAATATTTTCCGTTTTGTACAAGCCGGAGCGGAAGTATCAGCTTTATTAGGTCGTATGCCTTCAGCTGTAGGATATCAACCAACTTTAGCAACAGAGATGGGTTCGTTACAAGAACGTATTACTTCTACTAAAGATGGTTCGATTACTTCTATTCAAGCTGTTTACGTGCCTGCGGATGACTTAACAGATCCTGCGCCTGCAACAACTTTTGCTCACTTAGACGCTACAACTGTACTTTCTCGTGGTTTAGCTTCTAAAGGGATCTATCCAGCGGTGGACCCGTTAGATTCAACTTCAACAATGTTACAACCTTGGATTGTAGGTGACAAGCACTACGATTGTGCTCAACGTGTTAAGAGTACGCTTCAACGTTATAAAGAACTACAAGACATTATTGCTATTTTAGGTTTAGATGAGCTTTCTGAAGAGGATAGACTTATTGTAGCACGTGCTCGTAAAATCGAACGTTTATTATCACAACCATTTTTCGTTGCTGAAGTTTTCACAGGATCTCCTGGTAAATATGTAAGTTTAGTAGAAACTATTGAAGGATTTACTAAAGTTCTTGCTGGTGAATTAGACGAACTTCCAGAACAAGCTTTTTATCTAGTTGGTAACGTTAACGAAGCAATTTCAAAAGCTGCTTCTATTAAGTAATAAATAAAAATTGTTTGAAAACAAAAATTTTCAAACAATTTTTATTTATTATTTAACTTTCCAAATCAATTTTATCTTCAACATCACTGAAAAATCAAAAATTTATTAGATTTTATATCTAAATGTAAATGTTGCTTTAACCAATAATGGACATAATGAATTATTAAAACTTTTTAAAGTTTTCTATATTTTAAAGTAGCTTTTTAAAAAAAAATTATGAGATTTAGATAAATGCTCAAGATTTTAGGTAAATTTATCAAATTTCATAAACAAGTTTGAGCAGATTTAATTTAAATTAAAAATTGTTTATTTCAACTTAAAAGTAATCTTTAAAATAAACAATTGTTTAATATATTTATGAACGAAAATACTTCAACTCCAAGTCTTAATTTCTCAAAAGAGAAATCTGCAATTAGTTCTTTAACACGAGGTCAAAATACTTTTCAAAAGAAATCTGGAGATTCTTTTGTAAAAAACTCAAGTCTTAAAACAACAAACTCGCGTAATAATAGCTCTAAAAAATCAACGACAACATCAACACTTCGCCGTCGTAAAGTTTTATCTGTTTCACAATTACTAGTTCGTGTGCAAAAACAAAAACAACGTCAATTAAATCAAAAGAAACGTCAAAAACCTGTTAAACCAATTATTCCACCTAAATCTTTAATTATTATCTTAAAAGATAAACCAGAAAAAGCTATTTATAATCGTCGTATTATTGATTATAAACATTGTGGCTTATTACAACGTTATATTGGTTTAGGAGGAAAAATCCTTCCGAGAAGACAAACTAAATTAACAGCAAAACAACAACGTTATATTGCAAAAACAATTAAGAGTGCTAGAATTATGGGATTATTACCATTTGTAACTAAAGAAAGAGGTTTTTTTAGATAAATATTTTGAACTTAAAAAAACGAACTTTAAAATTATTTTTTTTTAGAGTTTAAGAAACTATAGTTTCTAGAAAAATTTTTATTTATAATTATAAATTTCTATATGTAGATTTTAATTTTTGATATTTAGATACTCTAAGATATAATCTTAAGTACCCTTTTTGAGTTTAATGGTCTTACAATTTTTTAGGAGATTTAATAACATGAGTAAAGTTTATGACTGGTTTGAAGAACGTTTAGAAATTCAATCAATTGCCGATGATATTTCAAGTAAATACGTACCACCTCACGTTAACATTTTTTATTGTATTGGTGGTATTACTTTTACATGTTTTTTAATTCAAGTAGCTACTGGTTTTGCTATGACTTTCTATTACCGCCCTACTGTAGCAGAGGCGTTTGCTTCTGTGCAATATATTATGACAGAGGTTAATTTTGGTTGGTTAATTCGTTCTATTCACCGTTGGTCTGCTAGTATGATGGTTTTAATGATGGTTTTACACGTTTGTCGTGTTTATTTAACGGGTGGTTTTAAAAAACCTAGAGAATCTACATGGGTAACAGGGGTTATTATGGCAGTTTGTACTGTTTCTTTTGGTGTTACAGGATACTCTCTTCCATGGGACCAAATTGGTTACTGGGCTGTAAAAATTGTAACAGGTGTACCTGAAGCAATTCCTGTAGTAGGGGACCCTCTAGTGGAGCTTCTACGTGGTGGTGTTGGTGTTGGCCAGGCTACATTAACTCGCTTTTATAGTTTACACACTTTTGTGTTACCTTTATTAACAGCAGTTTTCATGTTAATGCACTTCTTAATGATTCGTAAACAAGGTATCTCAGGACCTCTATAAAAATGATTTCAAGTGATAAATTCTTACCGTTAGGGCTAGGCCCATTGGGCCTCTAGGGCCTTCGTATATTTTTTTGAACGCTAAGAATTTATCACTTGAAATTATAAAGATAAATTTTTATCTTTATAGTTTTTTTGAACAACTTGTTCTTATTTAATATAACTTTCATAAATTGAAATATATAATCAAAAAAAAATTGTGTCATTCTAAGGCCTTTTATTTTAAATATTTACTTTAAGCACTGTTGGCCGAGCGGATAAGGCAATCGACTCATAATCGGTGTTAGATAGGTTCAATTCCTATACAGTGCAATGTCTTTTCTATTAAATAATTAGAAAGAATGTTTAGTTAATAAAATTGATTTTTTTTAATCAATGTGTTATATTTATTCCTAAGCCCGAAATTTTGTAAAAAAATTTGAAAAAATCGTGTCAGAACTTTAAGTAGCAGCACCCTTATTTAAATTTTTTGATAAAATTTTTGGGCCTATCTAGCATAACTAGGTTATGCAGGGACTTCGAGGGACCAAGGCCCTCCCCGGCTTACTTTCTTTATTGAACTTTGGGGCGTCGCCAAGTGGTAAGGCATCGGTTTTTGGCACCGACATTCGCAGGTTCGAATCCTTCCGCCCCAGTCGACTCCGTTTTTTTAGATGATCCAGTTTTTGATTTGTTTAAAATTAAGATTTAAATTAATCAAGATTTTTTACACTTATTTAATCAATAAGTTTTTATTTTTAATCGAAATTCAGTCAAAGTAAAAAAAAAACTTCAAACTATTATTGAAGATTGTCTTAATTTGTTTTTATATGAGAGCAGAAAATTATTCAAAAAAAATAATTAAGTCTTCTTTTATTTTTCAAAAACTAAAGCTTCTTTCGGATTCTTTAGAAAATCAAGAAAACTTTAAAAATCTTGAGTTCTCAAAACTAACTGCATTACCAAATGAATTCACTTCAAAAAATGATGTTAATTCTAATTTTCCAAATAAAAAAACTAGTATTCATTCTGAAAATAATACTCAGGTAAGCTTAACGCCTTCTCAATTAAATGGATACTCAAAAATTCAAGAATTAAAGTTAGTTAAAATCGGATTAGCTTCATCAGATAAAATTGTTGAATGGGCTGAAAAAATTTTACCCAATGGTAAGATTTTTGGAGAAGTTTTAAACGCTAACACTTTACATTATAAGACTTTTAAACCTCATAAAGGTGGTCTTTTTTGCGAACGTATTTTTGGTCCTTTAAAAGATTTTGAATGTGCATGTGGTCATAAAAAAAAACCATTTGAAGATGATCGCTATGTTCAAACCTTTTTAAACGTAAAACAATCAAAAAGAATTTTTTGCCCAACTTGTGATGTAGAATATACTTGGTCCGTCATAAGACGTTATCAATTAGGTTATATTAAATTAATTTCACCTGTAAGTCATCTTTGGTACTTACGTGCAAATCCAAGTTATCTATCGTTACTTTTAGATATTCGAAAAAAAGATTTAGAGTCTATTATTTATTGTATGCAAATTACAACACTAGAATATTATTGGAGACCTATTAATTCATTACAAATGAATTTAACACCTTCTGGATTGCTCAATTTATATCAAAAATCTTTACAATTGACCGATAAAAACTTTCACACTAGAAAAAAGGGATTGAAATTGAAATTTAAAAAAAAACAATTAAACGAATTAGAAAAACGAAAAAAAGTTCCAATTTTACAAAAAAGCATTGATTTTATTCCCACTACTTTAAACAATATGAGATCTTTAGAAAACGACTCCTTAGAAGCAAAGATTCAATATTTAGAAAAATCTTTTGAGTTAAGTAGCAATTCATCTTATTCTAACACATTAGATAAAACTTCAAAAGTTAAAAATTTTTTAAGACAGAAAATCTCTAAAAATGTTAAAAAACGAGCATTTTTAACAATTCATAAAAATGTTACTAAACAATTTTATAAAGAAACTTATTTTTCTATTGTAAAACGAACTTTTTTTTGTTTAAAAGAAATAAAAAAAAATTATAGTCTTTCTGGTTCATTTAAAATACAAAAGTCTTTTTCTCTTTTAGGTTTAATTTTCAAAAATTATTTATATGCAAAATCTAACAAAAAATCATCAATAATTTTACAAAAAAATCAAAGAACAAAACAAGAAGTTACTCAGGAGCTTGTCCATAATGTTGTTATGCGAAGGCCAAAGGCGAGGGCTTCTAGGGGCCTACCGGCCCCTCGAAGCCCTAGAGACCAGATGAGTCTCAGAGGGCCTTCTGCCCTCGAACCCCCAGGGGCCGAAGGCCCTCGACCCATGGGGTCTCGCCCTACCGACCTGTTAACAGATTTTCAAAATCCATTAGGGTTTTGGTATAATAATAATACTTATTCTTATGTAGTAGATTTTACACAAACAAAAAATATTTTACTTGTTGATCAATCAACTATGCCTAAATTAGACAATCCGAAATGTGATTTAACTCAATCAGAAGAAAAGTCTCAAAAAATAAACTTTCTTAATAACTTTCTAATTTTAATTCATAAAATTGAATTAAAAAATGTTTGGGAATCTATTTATAAAAATCAAAAAAATTCTATTTATTTTGCTTATACGAGTTTTAATCGTTCATTAAAAACGGTTGTGATTAACGAAAATCAATTATTTTTAGATCAAACTTTCAAAAATATTTTCTTTCTTTATTTGTTATTCATTATTCAAGAAAATATAGATTCATTTTTAAGAAAACCATCAATTCTTTTATTAAAAGAACAATTAATATTAACTTTGTTAAGTTTTAAGAATCTTAAACGACAAGTTTGGCTAAATTTTAGTGAAAAAAACAAACATCTTTTAAGTTTTTTAAATAGAACGGAGGAGTTAGATTTTTTATCTAGATTTCTACAAACAAATCTTTTATTACATCAAAATAAAAAAACTTTTCATTTTTTTGAAATTCAACAAATTTTGCAAAATTCGCAAAATAATTTTGTTCAGTACTTAAATATTTTGTTAAATAAGATAACAACTGTTTTTTTCAAAATATCTTATGGTCAAGGTTTGACAAAATATTTAACAACTAATCAAAAAGAATTTCAGATTTTTTCAATGGAAAAACAACAAGTTTCTTATCCAAAAAAGCCTCACAATTCTGAATGTTTTCCGTTTTCAAAAAAAACAGTTGCTTTAAATTCCTTTCAGAATTATAAAAATTCTAAAGTCCATCAATTAATGTTTCAAAGATTGAGTAAAGAGAAAAAAATTCATCCATTTTTAAAATTTCAACCAGCAGATTCTTTTCAATATGTTGTTTATTTAAAAAATTTATCGACAATAAAAAAAAAATTGTCTGATTTAAAGAATAAAACAAAACACTCTTCGTTAACTCTTTTTAACAATATTTATACAGTTGCTTATTCAAATGGTTGGCAAACAGAAAAAGATTGGCGATATTTTTTATACTATAATACAGCTTCTGTTGAGATGCAAGATCAACGTAGTTCTTTTTATAAACATCGTTTTATTTCAGAGTCTTTTTCGGGTTATTCTTTTTCTACAGCCATACCGATTCTTGGAGCTAATCTGACCCAAAAATTATTGTTTCAATATGAAGGTATTGAGTTAAAAAAAATGGCAAAGCAACATCAAAATTTATTACCTAAATTAAATCGATATATTCGTTATATAAAACAGGTAGCAGAAAAAAAATCAGAGTTTTTGCAAGTTCAAAAACTTTTACAAAAGCGTGATCAAATTATTCGTCGTTTAAAACTTTTAAGAAAACTATTCAAAAAAAATGTTAAACCTAGTGCGGCTGTTTTAAACACACTTCCTGTTTTACCTCCCGATCTTCGTCCTATTTTAAAAATGCAAAATCAAATAGCTGCATCTGATTTCAATAGATTTTATCAACGAATTCTTTATAGAAATGAACGTTTAAAAAAATTCTTAAGAGCCAATGCATCTATGGTTAATTATGAACCTGGATTTGAATTGAAGTATGCTCAACGACTTTTACAAGAAGCAGTAGACAATTTGATTCAAAACGGAAAAGGACAGGTTAAACCCGAAACCAATTCGCGTGGTCAACCTTTAAAATCTTTATCTGAAATTTTAAAAGGCAAACAAGGTAGGTTTAGACAATATCTTTTAGGAAAACGCATTGACTATTCGGGTCGTTCTGTTATTGTAGTAGGTCCGAATTTAAAAATTTCTCAATGTGGTTTACCATTTGAAATGGCTATAGAATTATTTTTACCATTTTTAATAAAAAGAATTTTTCAATATAAATTAGCACGAACTGTTATTGGTGCAAAAACAATCTTAAAGACTCAAAAAAGAATTACTTGGAATTTATTGGAAGAAATTATGCAAAATCATCCTATTTTACTTAACCGAGCTCCCACTTTACATAGATTAGGAATTCAAGCTTTTCAAGCAAAATTAATTGAGGGTCGAGCAATTTTATTACATCCTTTAGTTTGCCCAGCTTTTAACGCTGATTTTGATGGAGACCAGATGGCTGTTCATGTTCCAATTACTGTTGAGGCTCGAACAGAGGCTTGGAAATTAATGTCTTCTAGAAATCACTTAATATCTCCTGCAACGGGAGAACCTATGCTCTTACCTAGTCAAGATATGATTTTAGGTTGTTACTATCTAACAACTGAGTTATTACAAATTTCAACATTTCACAAAGGACGACCTTTTTTTGTAGGAACTCGTTTTTATTTTTTGAACATGCAACAAGTTTTATTAGCTTATCAACAACAAAAGATTCATCTTCAAACACCTATTTGGATTAAATGGAATGGATCTATTGAAATGGAACATCATTTTTCTCAACCACTAGAAATTCGTTTAAACAGTGAAGGTTCTTGGATCGAACTTCGTCCAAAAGTACAAAAACATATAACTCATGAAGGTGTATGTGATACTTTTTTTGTTAGAACAACTGCAGGAAGAGTTCTTTTTAATAGTATTATTGAAAGTTGTGTTCAAAATCTTTAAAAGTTTGTTGATCTAATTATTTATAAATAATTTTTAGTTATTTTTTATCTTGTTTTTCAAATTTGCTTTCTATACAATTTTTCTATTAATTTATACAAATAAATTACAACCTTAATTTAGTTTTTCTTTAGAATCCTGAGATTATATTTTTTTTGCTTCAAAATCATAGATTTTGAACGGGCCGTTAGGCCCTGTGGGCCTCGGCTTTGCTAGGCCCACAGGGCCTAACGGCCCGTTCAAAATCTATGATTTTGAAGCAAAAAAAATATAATCTCAGGATTCTAAAAACTAAATTAAGGTTGTAATTTATTTGTATAAATTAATAAATTGTATAGAAAGCAAATTTGAAAAACAAGATAAAAACAATTAAAAATTATTTATAAATGGTAGATCAACAAACTTTTAAAGATTTTGAACACAACTTTCAATAATACTATTAAAGAACTCTTCCTGCAGTTGTTCTAACAAAAAAAGTATCACATACACCTTCATGAAGTTATGTTTTTTGTACTTTTTGAACGAGTTCGATTTATTTTCATGTTTAAACAGATTTCTAATGGTTGAAAAATGATGTTCCATTTCAATAGATCCATTCCATTTAATCCAAATGAATCTTTTTGTTTTGATAAACAAACTAATAAAACATGTTGCAAAAAAGATAAAAAAACGAGTTCCTACAAAAAGGTCGTCCCTTTAGAACAGTTGTTAGATGTAACAACCTAAAATCATATCTTGAACAGATTCTCCGTTGCAGAGATATTAAGTGATTTCTAGAAGACATTAATTTCAAACTGTTCGAGCCTCAACAATAAAATTGCAACTTGAATTCTAATCTATGAAGTAGAATTAAACAAAATAGGATGATTTTGCATAATTTCTTCCAATAAATTCAAATAATTCTTTTTGAGTCTTTAAGATTGTTTTTGCACCAATAACAGTTCGTCTTAATTTATATTGAAAAATTCTTTATTAAAAATGGTAAAAATAATTCTATAGCCATTTCAAATGGTAAACCACATTGAAAATTTTAAATTTTCAGACCTACAATAACAGAACGACTAATAGTCAATGCGTTTCTAAAGATATTGTCTAAACCTACCTTGTTTGCCTTTTAAAATTTCAGATAAGATTTTAAAGGTTGACCACGCGAATTACGTTCGGGATTTAACTGTCCTTTCCGTTTTCAGAATTATTGTCTACACTTCTTGTAAAAGTCGTTGAGCATACTTCAATTCAAATCGGTTCATAATTAGCCATAGATGCATTGAAATCTTAAATTTTTTAAACGTTCATTTCTATAAAAATTCGTTGATAAAATCTATTGAAATCAGATGCAGCTATTTGATTTTGCATTTTTTTAAAATAGGACGAGAAGATCAGGGTAAAACAGGAAGTGTGTTTAAAACAGCGCACTAGGTTTAACATTTTTTTGAATAGATTTTCTTAAAAGTTTAAACGACAGATAATTTGATCGCGCTTTAATAAAAGTTTTGAACTTGCAAAAACTCTGATTTTTTTCTGCCTACCTGTTTTATATAACGAATATATCGATTTAATTTAGGTAATAAATTTTGATGTTGCTTGCCGACTCAATACCTTCATATTGAAACAATAATTTTGGGTCAGAATAGCTTCAGGAGATCAGGCTATGGCTGTAGAAAAAGAATAACCCGAAAGACTCTGAAATAAAACGATGTTTATAAAAAGAACTACGTTGATCTTGCATCTCAGCTAGAAGCTTGTATTATAGTATAAAAATATCGCCAATCTTCTGTTTGCCAACCATTTGAATAAACAACTAATATAAATATTGTTAAAAAGAGTTAACGAAAAGTGTTTTGTTTTTATTCTTTAAATCAGACAATTTTATTGTCGATAAATTTTTAAATAAACAACATATTGAAAAATCTGCTGGTGGAAATTTTAAAAATGGATGAATTTTTCTCTTTACTCAATCTTTGAAACATTAATTGATGGACTTTAAATTTTTATAATTCTGAAAATTTAAAGCAACTATTTTTGAAAACAGAAAACATTCAGAATTGTGAACTTTTTGGATAAGAAAACTTGTTATTTTTCCATTGAAAAAATCTGAAATTCTTTTTGATGGATTGTTAAATATTTTGTCAGAGCCTTGACCATAAGATATTTTGAAAAAAACAGTTGTTATCTTATTTAACAAAATATTTAATTACTGAACAAAATTATTTTGCGAATTTTAAAATTTGAATTGAATTTCAAAAAAATGAGTTTTTTTATTTTGATGTAATAAAAGATTTGTTTGTAGAAATCTAGATAAAATCTAACTCCTCGTTCTATTTAAAAAAACTTAAAATGTTTGTTTTTCACTAAAATTTAGCCAAACTTGTCGTTTAAGATTCTTAAAACTTAACAAAGTTAATATTAATTGTTCTTTAATAAAAGAATTGATGGTTTCTTAAAAATGAATCTATATTTTCTTGAATAATGAATAACAAATAAAGAAAGAAATTTTTGAAAGTTTGATCTAAAAATAATTGATTTTTCGTTAATCTAACCGTTTTAATGAACGATTAAAAACCATTGCTTCATATAAGATTTTTAATAAAATTTTTTGATTTTTCAAATAGAATAAATTTTGATTTTATAAATTAGATTCCCAAACATTTTTTAATTCAATTTTTATGTTAAAATTAAAATTAAATTATTAAGAAAGTTTAATTTTTTTTGAGACTTTCTTCTGATTAGATAAATCACATTTCAGAGATTGTCTAAATTTAGGCATAGTTGATTGATCAACAAATGAAAGAGTATTTTGTTTTGTGTAATAAATCTACCTACATAGAAGAATAAGTATTATTATTATTATACCAAAACCTAATGGAATTTTGAAAATCTGCTCGATAGGTCAGGTAGGAGTTTTTACATGGAGTCGAGACCTAGCCTTCGGCCCCTAGAAATTTCGAGGGAGCAGAAGGCCCTCAGACTTTCATCTGGTACTTCTTCGACTCGAGGGCCGAGTAGGCTAAACTTCGCCTTCTTAACCTTCATGCTAAACAACATTATGGGCATTAGCACTTCTTGTTTTGTTGCTTTGATTTTTTGTAAAATTATTGATGATTTTTTTGTTAGATTTTGCATATAAATAATTTTTGAAATTAAACCTAAAAAGAGAAAAGTTTTTGTATTTTAAATGAACCAGAAAAGATATAATTTTTTTACATTTCTTTTTAAACAAAAAAAGTTCGTTTTACAATAGAAAAATAAGTTTCTTTATAAAATTGTTTACAATGCTTATTTACAATGAGTTATTAAAAATGCTCGTTTTTTAACATTTTTAGAGTTTTCTGTCTTAAAAATTTTTAACTTTGAAATTTTATCACAATGTGTTAGAATAAGTATGAATTTGCTACTTAACTCAAGATTTTTCACAAATGTGAATCTTTGCTTCTAAAGTCGTTTTTCTAAAGATTCCTCATGGTAATTTAAGTAGTGAGAATAAAATCAATGCTTTTTTTGGAACTTCTAATTTTTTCGGGCAATTCGATTTAATTGTTTTTTTTTAAATTTCAATTTCAATCCCTTTTTCCTAGTGTGAGTTTTATCGAGTCAATTAACTAAAGATTTTGATATAAATTGAGCAATCCAGAAGTGTAAAATTCATTTGTAATAATTGAATAGATTCTCAATAATATTCTACAGTGTTGTAATTTGCATACAATAAATAATAGACTCTAAATCTTTTTTCAAAGTATCTAGAAATGTAACGATAGATTTCTTGGATTTGCATGTGAAATACCAAGAGTGACTTACAGGTGAAATTAATTTAATATAACCTAATTGATAACGTCTTATGACGCAGACCAAATTATATTCTACATCACAAGTTAGGCAAGCAAAATTCTTTTTGATTGTTTTACGTTTAAAAAGGTTTTGAACATAGCGATCATCTTCAAATGGTTTTTTATGACCCATGCACATTCAAATGCTTTTAAGAGGCCAAAAATACAACGTTCTAGGCAACCTTACGAAGATTTAAAGAATGCTGCGAGGTTTAAGTATTAGCATCTTTATAATAAATGTGCTAGCGCTCTGCCAAAATATCTTACCATTGGGTAAAATTTTTTCAGCCCATTTTCAACAATTTTATCTGATGAAGCTAATCCGAATTACAACAACTTTAATTCTTGGGTATTTTTTTGAGTATCCCATTTAATTGGGCGAATTTGTTAAAGACTACCTGCAGTATTATTTTTCAGAATGAATACTGAATTTTTTTATTTGAAAAATTAGGAATTAACATCATTTTGAAGTAATTCGACAAAAATTGCTTAAATTGAGTTTTGAGAGCTCAAGATTTTCTAAAGTTTTCTTGATTTACAAAATTTTTCAGAAAAACTTTGAATTTTTGAAAATAAAGAAGACTTAATTATTTTTTTTTGAATAATTTTCTGCTCTCTCATATAAACTAAAAACAAATTAAGACAATCTTCAATAATAGATTTGAAATTTTTTGCTTTGACTTTATTTGAATTTCGATTAAAAATAAAAACTTATTGATTAAATAGAAGTGTAAAAAATCTTGATTGAATTTAAACTCTTAATTTTAAACAAAATCCAAAAACTGGATCATCTAAAAAAATTTGGAGTCAGCTGAGACAGAAAAATTCGACCCTTTTTGCAGATAATGGTGCCAAAAACCGATATACCCTACTTGGCGGCTCTAAAAGTTCAATAAAAGTAAGCCGAAACCTGTCCCTCGAGAATCCCTACGCATAACCTAGATTGGGCCCATGCTAGATAAACCCAAAAAATTTTATCAAAAAATTTAAATAAGTGCTACTACTACTCTGCAAAGTTCTACACGATTTTTTCAAATTTTTGGGTCGGAATAACAAAATAAATATAACACATTGATTACAAAAAATCAATCGGAAAGCGGCAAATAAATATAACACATTGATTAAAAAAATCAGTTTTATTAAATATAACATTGATTAAAAAAAATCCGGGCCCTTTCTAATTATTTAATAGAAAAGACATTGCACTGTATGAGAATTGAGACCTATCTAACACCGATTATGAGTCGATACTATCCGCAATGCTATTGCTGAAATTAAATCACTATGAAAATAAATATTTAAAATCAAAAGGCACTTAGAAATGACACAATTTTTTTTGATTATATATTTCAATTTATGAAAGTTATATTAAATAAGAACAAGTTGTTCAAAAAACTATAAAGATAAAAATTTATCTTTATAATTTCAGAGTGATAAATTCTACTAGCTTGTTCAAAAAAATATACGAACAAGCAATGGGCCTAGCTCTTGATTATCACTTGAAATCATTTTTATAAGATTCCTGAGATACCTTGTTTACGAGAATCATTAAAGAATGCATTAACATGAAAACTGATGTAATAAAGGAGTAACACAAAAATGTGTAAACTATAAAAGCGAGTTAATACCTATGCTTCAACCACCACCGGCTAACACCTGGGGTCCCAGCTAAGCTACACAGAGTCCTACCGGAGATTGCTCAGAATACACCTGTTGCAATTTTACAGCTGGCCAGTAACCAATTTGGTCCCCATGGAAAACGTATCCTGTAACACCAAAAGAAACAGTACAAACTGCCATAATAACACAATACCCATGTAGTTTTTAAATCTACCCATGCATCGCACTTACAAAACCACCCGACAAATGTAAAACCATCATTAAAACCATCATACTAAACCAACAGTTGAATAGAACGAATTAACCAGCCAAAAATTAACACTCTGTCATAATATTGCATTGCGCAGCACAAACAAACGACTCTATATGAAATAGAGCAGCAATAATAGAAGTCATAGCCAAAATATGTAGCTCTTCGCAAGATTAAAAAGCATGTAAAAAGCAATACCGCCACCAATACAAATAAAAATGTTAACGTAATTAATACGTATTTACTTGCAGAATATCGGCAATTGATTGAATTTCTAAACGTTCTTCAAACCAGTCTATAAACTACTCATGTGTATTAAATCTCTAAAAAATTGTAAGATTATTAAACTTCAAAAAGTACTTAAGATTATATCTTAGGATATCTAAATATCAAAAATTAAAATCTACATATAGAAAATTTATAATTATAAATAAAAATTTTTTCTAGAAACTACTAGTTTCTTAAAATACAAAAAAATAATTTTAAAGTTCGTTTTTTAAATTCAAAATATTTTATCTAAAAAAACCTCTTTCTTTGAGATTACAAATAGTGGCAATAATCCCATAATTCTAGCACTCTTAGTATTTTTGCAATATAACATTTACGTTCTTTTGCTGTTAATTAATTGTTTGTCTTCTCAGAAAGGACCCCTTTTTCCTCTAACAGAGCCAATACTAACGTTGTAATAAGCCACAATGTTTATAATCAATAATACGACGATTATAAATAGCTTTTTTTCTGGTTTATCTTTAAGATAATAATTAAAGATTTAGATGGAATAATTGGTTTTAACAGATTTTTGTTTAATACCTTTGTTTAACAGGTTTTGACGTTTAATTGACGTTGTTTTGTTTTTTTGCAACTACGCAGACTGTAATTGTGAAACAGAATAAACTACGGCGCTGAACGTTGTGGTATCGTTGATTTTTAGAGCTATTATTACGCGAGTTTGTTATTTTTAAGACTTGAGTTTTAACCGAAGAATCTCCAGATTTCTTTTTGAAAATATTTTTGACACTAAAATTGTTAAAGAACTGTTGCAGATTTCTCTTTTGAAAATTAAGGCAGGAGATTGAAGTATTTTCGTTCATAAATATATTAAATAATTGTTTATTTTAAAGATTAGTTTTAAGTTGAAATAAACAATTTTTAATTTAAATTAAATCTGCTCAAACTCAAAAACTGTTTATTGCGAAAATTTGATTAAAATTTACCTAAAATCTCTTGAAGGCGATTTATCTAAATCTCATAATTTTTTTTTTTTTAAAAAACTACTTTAAAATATAGAAAACTTTAAAAAGTTTTAATAATTCATTATGTCCATTATTGTTAAATTTAAAGCAACATTTGACATTTAGATATAAAATCTAATAAATTTTGATTTTTCAAATGATGTTGAAAGATAAAATTGATTTGGGAAAGATTAAATAATAAATAAAAATTGTTTGAAAATTTTTGTTTTCAAACAATTTTTATTTATTACTTAATAGAAGCAGCTTTTGAAAATTGCTTCGTTAGCATGATACCAGCTAGATAAAAAAACTGTTCTGGAAAGTTCGTCTAATTCACCAGCTTAAAAAAACTTAGTAAATCCTTCAATAGTTTCTACTAAACTTACATATTTACCGGAGATCCTGTAATGAAAACTTCAGCAACGAAAAATGGTTGTGATAATAAGGCGTTCGATTTTGCAGGCGCATGCTTAAGTAGAGTCTATCCTCTTCAGAAAGCAAATCATCTACAAGCCTAAAATATTTGCAATGTCGTCTTGTAGTTCTTTGATAACATTGAAGCGTACTCTTTAACGCGTTGATGAATACTTTTAATCGTAGTGCTTGTCACCTACAATCCAAAGGTTGTGACCTACGATCAGATTCTGTGGCATTGTTGAGTTGATCTATCTAACAGGTCCAGTTTTTCGCTGGATAGATCCCTTTAAGAAGCTAGAGCCACGAGAAATACAGTTGTAGCGTGCAAGTGAGCAATTAAATTGCAGCAGACGCAGAATCTGATTAAGTCATCCGCGAAAATTTTGTAAACAACTTGAATAGAAGGAATCGAACCATCTTTAGTAGAAGTAATACGATTCTTGTAGCGAACCCATCATCTATTGCTAAAGTTGAATGGTGATATCCTACAGCTGAAGGCATGCATTTACGGCAATAAAAGCTGTGATACTTCCATGCTCCTTTGCAACAAAACAGAAAATATATGTCAATAAAGAATAAAACGTGTCTTGTTGTTTATCTCTAAAAATTATTCCGCCATTGTTAGTGCAGTTCTAAAACGCGTATTAATGCAACGCAGATCATTCAATTCGACTTCGACCGTATGACCGTAATATGCAATACACTTTAGAATCAGAAGATTTTTTCTTCTGCAATAACCCCTGATTGCCTTTTCATTTCGAGTCGTAGATCATTTCACTTCGCATGCGTATTCACCAACACCGAGCAAAACCGGTACACCACCGCCGTGAGCTTTGCAACTATTATTGGTAATTAATTCCATAATTGAACGGATTTTACCCAGTTTACCAACTCCAGCACCACCAAATCGTAACAAACCAATCTTGCCTACCTCCACGACAGATAAAATGCCAATAAATCAACAGCACTTTAATACCTGCAATTTCGAAAATAGAAAGTATCCTAAGTATCTAAATCCACAAAGCTGAATTTACTATTCTGGATGAATAGGAAGACTTACCTTCGTTTTTAACTGGACTGGATTCTAGTTCAGCAACGAATTCTCCTAAAACGATTAAAAAATACGTCATAAAGACAACAGGCTTGACCAACTGGAACTTGCCAAAATTTACCAATATCTAAAACTTCCATACACACGTAAGCTATATATGAATTCATAGCAACAGCACGTACACAATTATCTCACAAAAGAATTGAACTTGCACAAAATTACTCCATTTCTTGACAGCACCATTTTTTTGAACTTTTGAGCTAATTTTTAATGCATGCGTATAAATATTTGGTACTATCCTTGGCCAAAGCAATATCTACAGCTGTCAATAATTTGTACAACAGCGTCTAAATTTTAGTGTTTAAGAATCGCTCAATATTGCAAATATTTTTAAAATTTTTTAGACTATTTTTATTTTATTTCCTTAAACTTTTTCATGAAAAAAGTAAAAAATATATGATCACTAAGATATAAAATGACATTTGAAAATAGGCAGGAAAATTTTGTTTTGTTCTCAAACTTATAATCTCTTGTGAGGCAAAAAATTTTTGTGAGGCCAAACCTTTAATTTAAAGGCCTATTGTGGAAAATTCAATTTAGAAAAAGTATATTGTTACCATTTTAAAATTAACAAATCCTAAAAATAAATTTTATTTATTTGAAAAAGTTTACAATAAAATAAAAGCTAAGGCCTTTAATATAAAACTATTATTTTTAAATCATAGTTTGATTAAAACCCACTAATTGAGTGTTGAGTTGCCTTTGACAAATTTACTGGTAAGTTCCCAATCACCCCAGCTACTTGCCTATATATTTTGAGCGGGAGATTCGAACCTACAGCTCTGTGGTTCATGTATCCACCATGCTCTGAATCCCACTTTGAGCTACAAGCCCTTCAATAGAAGATTTTTATACATATTAATCTTTTTTTTTTTTCATCGTCAATCCAATTAAAATTAGTTTAAAAAAATGAAATAAATTTAGAAGAAAGCAATATCTCATTTCAAAATATTGTTTCTTCTAAATTTATTTCGAAAATTTTCAATTTTATTCAACATTATTTGTAACTAGCCCCTGCACCTGCACCCAAATGCGGCCTCCTGCATACCCGAAATCGCAAAACGCATACCTTTTCAATAGCGATTGGGTTGAATTAATTGAACAGTCATATTAATTTAGTCGCAGCATCGCCATTTTTGCAGATTAGAATGCTCTTCATGCTACAGAAGAAAGGATTCTTCATTATGATATGATTAAAAAATAATTTTTCCTGTAACATCTGTTAGCTGCGTGCATACCAAAAAAAACTGAGGTAATGATAACCAACTAAAAACGCAGAATGACGTCACAACATAACCAACTTTCGTTAAGATATATACTTGAGCTTCAAACACAGTATGTAGATGATTATTCCTGAACTTTTTGCTGAAATGCCATACCGCATTCGATATCTTTTTTGAAGCACCACGTAAAGAACACCTGCATTATCACCAGCCACTAGTTTCATCACAAAAATTTTTTGAGCACATTTCAAGACCTATAACAGCTACAACTGTGCTTTAGTATCTTTTAATCCTTTCAACATTTTCAACGTTTCCCAACTTTTAATGCCGCGTACTACACGTCCACTATACATACCATACTATTCCACGGCCTTGCTACTTTTTATTCCACGGCCTATGTCGATAAAACATCTTCAACTGCTAATAAAAGGCTTATCTATTTGACGTTCAGGAGTTGAGATATATGCATCCACTTGATCCATTGAATGATGATAAATTTATCTATCCTGCCCATTCGTTATCGCGATTTGATACTTTAGGATTTTCTACTAAAACCTCTACACCTGCTAATGCAATAAAGCAGAACTATTTACGGTGGAATTTCATCTGAAGAATAATATTTATCTAATACGAGAACTTCTAATTCTACTATAACGTTTCACGAACTTCTAATTCTACTAATTCTAATAGTTCAGCATCATCTACTTGATGCTTCTTATTTAAAAGAAAACAACGATATTTGGAACACCTACTATTTTGCTAGAAAGAGCTATGCTCTTTATGTAGTTTGAGCAATAGGAGTCCATCATGCACCTGAAACAACTAAAATAGCATTCCATCCATTTGAGCAGCTCTATAATCATGTTTTAGCATACAATCAGCATGGCTTACTAGATAATCTATCGTAAACATAATGACGATTTTCAGTCATATCATATTCTACGGTGTGTATTAACGTTGTAATTATGTCCACGAGCTTCTTCAGGAGTTGAATCAATTTCATCACTATTTTGCAATCGAACCACCTTTAGCAGCGGCCTAAAAGCCATTGTAACCGCATTGCGGCTGTTAAAGTTGTTTTACCATGAGTCTACGTGTCCAATTGTTCCAATATTTGCATTGTGAGATTTTTTACGCGATTCAAATTTAGCGCGTATTTATTGTTATTGAGATAAGTTTTTATAGTTTTAACTATATATTATATGTATCTGTAATTTTCAGTATGCTAAATTATCTTTAATTCGCGTCGGCAAAGTTTTCAGGGATGACAAGAGATTCCGAACCTGCGGCATCATGCTCCCAAGCTACGCGCCACCAAACTACCCGCGCTACATCCCGTAAAGACAAATCTCAATTTTACAAAATTTTACCCATTTCTCCCAATAATTTATTTTAACATTTTATTATTTGGGCTCTCTAGACCCCAAAGGGCCTCAGGTGACCCAGACACAGGTGGAGATTCTTGGCACAAACCTCGGGGATACCCCCGAAATTTGAGCCTTGCTGGCCTACGTAAATAAAATATTTAAAATAAAAAATTTTAAAATTTATGAACCGGACTTAGCCGATGACCTATTACAATTGCTTGTAAGGCAATCACTCTACCGAAAAATGAGTGAGTATAGAAGCCTATTCTTTCTTAACCTAATAAAATTATAAATAAAAAATTTGCTCAAATATTTTACAACTCAAACTTGCATAATTTAAATCATTTGCATTCCTTTTTAACAAATACAACTTGGGAATAACTGTGAGTTTACTGCTGCATAACTTTGTTATGCAGGGGCACAGCCGAGACGCAGCCAAACCGGTAGGCCTAGAGCCCCTTTAACCCCTAGAAAACTTCGAGCAACCCCTCGGGTCCCCGAAAAGATTAAGAGCACTCCTCTAGGAGCCGAAGGCCCTTTCCGAGGCTAGAAAACCAAGAGCCCTCTAGAACCCAATGGGTCTAGGCCTGAATAACAACTGCTGCACGCAAATATTTAAATTAAATATATGCAATTATTTACTATAAACAAACAGAAATCTTTAATTTAAATGTAATATTTGCTTATCAAAAGAATAATCATTTAAAATTAAAGATTTCTGTTTGTAAAAAAATTATGCAGATTCGACTGAATGCAACGTATAACATATAAGAAGGAACAGAAATGAAGATAATAATAATGAATAAAAGCAGTATGCTTAAACCAGAATATTAACTTCCATGAAAAAATGTTTAAGAGTAAAAATCGATAAAATCTCACTAAATTTTCAATATTATTGAAATAACAAATTTTTAAACTGTTTAAGGCCAAAAATCACTAAGATTTGAATTTAATGAAAAAATTTTTTGTTTTTTATTTTTAGATCTTAATAATCTATTTTGCATCTTTTGGGAACACAAAATGCAAATGAATTTAGAAAAATTTCAGATTTAATTTACTGAACCTAAAAAAATTAAAAATAAATAAAACTCAGTTCAGTATTTGAAAATTATTCTTTACTTACACTATGACCCAATAATAAACATACAAAATCAGATTCATATTAAATTAAACTTTTTAACTTTATGTTTAATATGAATCTGATGTAGCACTTTGATAAAACAAAAGTAATTTGTGTTATTTGCTTCATAGAAACCTACTAAACATAGTTAAAATAAAGAAACTTGAGATTAGGCAAAGTTTTAGAACTTTGAATTACTAACTTTTAAATAACGAACGAGATTCACAATTCCCAGTGAAACAAGAAGAAACCAAAGACTTAAACCTGAAAAGACAATTCGCTATATTGCAGCCACCAACCGATAGGTGTTGCAAAAACAACAAGTACACCTACTACTAAAGCAAATGAAAACCCCCATTAAAGCAAATGTAATTTTAAATTTGAAAATTGTGCTCATTAAATTAAAATAGAAATTTTCTTGCATTGCAGAAGCTAAATTTTTGGAAAAATGCAGAAACTTTAAACAAGAAATTTTTTAAAATGGTCATCTTACTCAAACATAACCATATTATTTAGATAAAAAGACACTTTGCGGAGAAATTCGCCACTGAACTAAGCCCATGCGCATAACGGTTATGCAGCTTTGCACGATTGGACTATAAATCTTTAACATTTATCGCCAACCTGCCCCTGCATAACTTTACGTTATGCAGAGGCGAAAAGATCCGTTTAATCATTAAAAATAGTCTTATTTTTGTGCCAGAAACGGATTGGAATGACACTGTATACACTGCATGCTCTATGGGCTACATTTTAAATATTAAGATTTAAAATTCCTAATAAAAATAATCAAAATAAAATAAAAATACTCGTAAATTTTTTATGCCTAAAATTTTTTTCAAAATTTCATTGATTTCATTAGATTGATGATTTTTTCCAACTTAAATTGGAACCTTTATGGTAACCAAATAGAAAATGTAAAAAATGCATGCAAAATGAAACGAATTATGTTTAAGAATCAAATCACAGGAAAATGTGATCAAATTTTTGATTCGCTTGGAAATTTCCTTCGGCCTGAAAAGCCAGGTACCTTTGATTCCAATCGTCGAAAAGAATCAAAGATTTTAGCAGATCGTAATTAGTCAGAAGAATCAGCTACTTTGCCAGAACCATTACGAGATCGAAAATCCAACAGGCAAGATCCCGGCAGCGAGAAAACTATGACCGGAGCCTAACCGGGAGTCCCGAGACCCCAATGGGTCCCAGCCCCTCGCCTTTAGCCGAACTATAATCAAACCGAAATCCCCCGAATCCAATAGGCCATCTCAGCGAAGACTCCACTGAGTATAGATTTACTCCCAGAACTAGAATTTAAACTAGGTATTAGAATTTTTCAAAATTTTCATGATTAATGCATTCTCGCTAACGAAGCAATAATTGAATTTTATTCCTTATTATTGAATCAACCATAGCTATGAAAACCTCTAACAAATTTTCTAGTAGAACACCTAAATAACAAATCCAAACTACAACAAAACCAAAAGAAGCAATCATGACAGCTTTGCCTCCTTGCCGAATTTTGCTCAACTCATGTATATAAATAAATTGCAAAACGAACCATGATTTAAATGTTAACAGGCACAAAGTTTCTTTGCAGATCTACAATAACTCCAGTAAAAAATTTAAACCCTCTAAATTTGCTAAACAACAGCCCTGCAAATTAAAATACCAATTATCAATAAAGAAAACCGATCTACCTAACATTCGATAACTTAAATTATCTAAAACTTATGCCAGAAGTGCTTTTAGAATTTGGAAGATTCAAAATCATAGTCATTGTTTTTTTCGTTTTTTTACTGATCTCACCTCATAATTTTGAAAGAATAGAGAAGAGATTAAAATGAGAAAACTAATTGCTATGGTCAACTTGATCAAACATTAACGCAGCATAACTAAAATCATTACTGCTAACATGCATCATTAACCAATTTGATTGAAAACTGGAACTAAAGCTGATGAATGAATTGCATTTCTAGGGGGTAAACTAAAATTTGCAAAGGCATTTATAAAAAAAGCAGTTGAAGTCATTGCCCCTAACAACGCCATCTGATGTCATCTGATATCACTACTCTAAAACTTAAATGAAACCAACGTTAACGACGCTGATAAAAACATTAAAAGACTAAAACAAAAGGTAATTGCTTAACAGAAAATGCCTACATTCAAACCAACGTAAAGTTAATAAAAATTAAAGAGATAGATTAGCACTTATGAATTCCTAAACGCCTAATTTTAAATTGACGAGCATATTGAAACTTTTGAGCTTCCGATGCTAACGAAACTGTATTTAACTGAGATAATACTTTTTAACGTATTTGAAATTTTCTAAAGGAGATTTTTTAAAAATTATATGCACTATTGCTCAAAAGTTGTTGATAAATTTTCGGTAGTCAAATTTGAAAAACTTGGATTTAATTATCATTAGAATAAAACACAATGGAAATTTAGTAGTTGAAAATACTTTTATTGGTTTTCGGAAGCTCCGCGAAATTCCCAGGCCTTCGGCCCTCTAGGGCTTCGAAGAGCCCTCGGGGTTTCCTCTGGGTTCACTAAGCGCAGGGCGCGAGGTTCCCCACGGGCCTAGGAGCTTTGGAAGCCTTCGCTATCAGCCCCGAGGCCAGTACCCTGGAGCTCGTCCCGAACTGAAGATTTAATAACAATCCCGCTAGTAACCCCAACCAATCAAACAATCATAGAAGAAATAAAGCGACAAATGAAAAAATTAGATAGAAATGTTTCTAGATTTTTCATAGGATAAGAGTACAAAATCATATAAACATTTTACAAATAAGATCACTTCTCTTAATTTTCGTTTTTGACAACTTTAACTATGTCGTGAGCTATTAACAAAAAAAGAGAATTGAAAAAATTCTTGCACATACGCTCAAATTAAAAGTGATTCTAAACCTATTATTTATTTCTCCAGAAATATTTTTATTTTTGAAACGAATGAATTTCGATTATAAAATAAATGACTTTTATATTTTGAAGATTAACTCTATTTTTATTTTACAAAAAAGTTGAGAAAATAATAAATAGGATAATTGTGAAGTCGATTTTTTTTTTTAGTAAAAAAAGAACAAAATCGAAATTTTTTAATTTTTAAATAGAAAAATTTCTTAAAAATTTCGATTTTTTATTCTTAAAGCAATACACAAAACTTTTTTATTGATTAAGTTAAAGTTTCACTTGGGTTTATGGAAATTTACCAGAAGTTGAAGCAATTAGAAAGGCTCGCATATGCTCTGAAATGCAAGAAAATTGTGCTATAAACCTACTAGAACGAGCTTGAATATATAGATAATGCTACCAGGATTTTATCTTTCCAGCAACTAAATTTGCTAAAAATTTTTCGTTAATTATACAAGAGTTTCAATTAACTTCTTGCCTTATTGCATAACCACGCCATGAAAATTAAGAACATGAAACCAGTCTGCATAAATTAAAAGTGCCAAATAGAAAATCCATGCTAAACAGATAAACTATTCATACCGAAAACGGGTTATAACCGTTGATTAATTGTGAAGAATTACAACCACAAGTAGTCACGTAACCAACCCATTAAATAAGTTGATGATTCATCAAATTGAGAAACATGATACACTTGCCATAAAGTTAAGTGTTTCCGAATGCCAATAAAAAGTTACCCCTAACCAATAGTATTTAACATCGAAAACAGCCTAAAATAGAAGGCATCATAAGCCGAAATTATCACCAAAGGATTTCGCCACATTTACCTGACCATCGCATGGAAAACTATAACCAAAATGCTTTTATCTGGCATTAATTTAGATCACGTACCTCTAAAGCACCTTTCACCAAAATTAATGTTGTTGTCAATGTGTAAACCTAAAGCAATAAGCATAGTAGAACACAGGAAGTCACCAGAATCAATTGCTAAAAACAATGAATTTTGATTGTTATTAATTGCTTCTAACCAACCTGGTAACCATACTGGCTACATGCCCTGCAGCGGCAAGAGGAACTACTTGAAGAAGATAATAAGGAAATCAAAACCGTAAAGAGCTTTACCATGAAGCTGCTTGAATCCATTGTGCAAATACTGGTTCGATTAAAATTTGTTTTTCAGAAGTACCAAAAAGCTAACATTACGTCGTTATACTACATAAAGACACAAAGTATAGGAAACCTAAGAATAATGAAAACCCAGCTTAAATGAGAAATAATTGCCTCTTTATGGTCTAACATATACGTTGCTAAAACTTATTTCCTTTATTTTGCTCTGGAGTCCATAATCACTGAGATACAAAAATTAGCACCCATGAGCAAATGCACCACAGAAGAAATAAATCAACTAAATATATTATTGATGTGTAATATGAAAACTATGGCTACCCATTTATTTATAAAATCATTTGCCTAAGAAAAGCGTAAGGTGGTAAAAAAGCATACATATATGTTAATGCAACTAAAAGAACAAATGGTTCAACAGATGCTAAAACTAAACCTAATTGAAGTGTATAGAAATTGTTTACTGTAATCAAATAGCCCTTTATAACCAGCACCCTGGAGCAATCACTTGGAAGCAGTATGTCTTCTAAAATAGAAACTTGAATACGATGACCAATCCCAAAATTTAACACGGTATATGTCCTGCTGCAATGAAGATTACAGCAATTGCTAAATGGTGAGTAGGCAATATCCGTTAACCATAAACTTTGTGTTTGTAGATTAGGAAGCCTCTAAGAATGCAAATAGCATCCCCTAGAACCACCAGATGTAGCAAATAATGTGACTAGCTACAATGTCTGGAATTTTGCGCGTAAGCTGCCCAGTTTCCGTCTAAGAATGGAGTTAAAACCTTGAGAAATTAAGTAGAGGCTATTGGAGTTAAAGTTATCCCCAACCAACATGTTGTCCACGTGATTCTGGAATTGCAACGTGAACTAGATAAGTGTCCTGTCCAAGCTAATGAACTTACACCAAATAAACCAGAAGATGAGTTATTTAAACGTGATTCAGCATCTTTAAACCATGATAAAGACGGTTGGAACTAGGTTGTAAGTGTAACCATCTACTGCCAATAAGAATAATGCTGAAACAAGTCCACAAAAAACAGACAATACATACCAAATTCTTGATTTGTTCTTAATCCAATTGTATACCACCATTGATAAACTCAGAAGTGGAAATATTTACAGGACCACTCGCACCACCTCTTGTGAAAGCTTCGATTGCTGGTTGGCAACTTAAAATGTAGATCCCAAATAGCATGTGCAATTGGACACATGCAAATGAATAGGTCACCTGCAGTATGACTCAAAATTTCCCTTGCCATGCAACATGGAAAAGATTTCCTGAAATCCCATAAGAAAATAATAGCTAATTATCCAAAGTGAGATACGCAAAGAAATCTTTTGATAAAGATTTTCTTCTGTAAGCACCATACCATCATGACTTTCAGAAAGTCATGAGCTTAGCTTAAACCGAACCAGGCCAAGTCAGCTCATTGTACGTGTAAATTCTTGTACTAAACCTTGGCCTACAGAAATTTAGGAAACACAGCACATTGTTGCCATAGTTTTCTCACTCCTAATTTTACTCCAAATAAACAAAGCGAACTTTGCATTTTTTATATAAGAGTTTTTAATTATAAAATTTCTCAAAACTTATAAATTTATCTTAATTTTTTAGTAAGAATTTTTATTAACTAAAAAACAAGTTAACTTGCTTGTTTTTCAACTTTTGAGGTTACAGAAAAAGTTGAAAATAAACTTTTAAATAAATAAATATTTTTACATTTTAACCTAAAATTTGAAATTTTTAAATGGAAAAATGAAAATATCAAATACTTTAAATTTAAAAATAAAATATAAGGTACTACGTACTTATGCGAAGTAAAAAAAATAGAAACATAAAATTTTTTATGTTCATACATTATAATATAGGTTAATTTAATTTTTTTCAATACACAAAATAAAAGTTTTTAAAATTATGAATGTAACTTTACTTTAAAAAATTTGATTTATATTGTTTTATTTATTTGGATTTTTTCGACTAGGTCCTTCGGCCCTCTAAGAGCTTCGGGGAAACCCTCGGGGTTCCGAGGACCAAAGAGTCCCGGAAACTTTTGAAACCCCAGGCCTTGGCCTAGGAGCTTCGAGAAAACTTCGCCTTTAGCCCCCCAAACATTTGCCTACCAAAATCAACGATTCGGGAGGAATTTCGAGGGCGAGGGCCCTTTTTCCCTAAAGGCCCTCCACGTCAGAAGCACGTACCCAAAAGTCAGTTTGAATCCCTAAAAGAATTATTTTTAATTTCTTTACTAAACAATTTTTTCCTGTAGGCAAATTCAACGTACTAAAAAAAAACTTTCGTTTTATCAAAAAAAACTTTAAGATCGAAGCTGGGCTTAGCTGCAACTTTTCGATGTGCTTCGTTTAACGTTTAACAAATGTCAGTTTAGGAGTCAAAGACCTGAACACATTTGTGCCCAACTTTATTGAAATCTTGGATTTCGAGATCAAAATTTGTTTTAGATCAAAGGGTCCAATGGCAGCAAAGCACAAATTAACAATAAGGCTTCTAGGGGCCTTTAGAGGCCAAAGGCCCCCTCGCCTCCTCGTATACACAATGAAAAATCATCATAAGTTGATGCGTAAAAACATTGAATAGAAACAATAGTAGAATTACGTTAAATCTTTTTTATTCTAAGTTGAAATTGAAATTTCACAAATCCTTTTTAGGCAATTTTTTGTTTATTTTATTTTTTTGTTTTTAAGGTTTATAACTTAAATAAATTCTCTTGTTATTTAAAGGTAAATTTTAAATATTTTTAACTTAGGAAACTTAGATTTTTTTTCAAAAAAAGTTTTCACGATTCAAAAAATGTAGAACTTTTTCACTTAACTGAGTGTTTTATAAGAATTTTAAACGTTTATATTTTCAACTCATACTTAAAATATTTTTTTTGAAACTACCAGAGTCAAACGAAAAAATTTTAAACATAGCAGCACTTTAAAGAAAAAACCTGCATATTTAACCATCATTGTTTAGCCATATTTTCATTCGTGAATTTAAAATTTTTTTCTTTTAAAAAATTCTTTTTTAGACTAGTTTTTAAAAAGAAAAAAAAAAAATTGAGTCAACGCGGAACAAATAGAGACTATGAGCTTTCAACTAATTATCTTACTAAATACCAAAAGATCCAAACAGATAAGTCTGTATTTCTAGAATTCCAGGGGCTTGCGAGGGGGCTTTGCTGCATAACAAAGTTATGCACGGGCGTGCCCCCGCAAAGCCTCCGCAACCCATTTATAACTACGTTATGTATTCCAGAAAATTTTAAACGATACATTGGAACTCTTGGAAATTCTGAAAGTTCTGAAAAAATTTTTCAGAGAAATTTCAAAAATTTATTTTTAAAAATAGTTAAGAAATTTGAGCTCAGCTTTTACACGATGATTAAATAAGGTTTCAACTACCGCTTGAAAGTTCTCTATATGTAGACATTAACCAGATTAATGTTATTAAACGAAAATTGAACAAGATTTTTAAAAAATGTAAATTACGCACTTTTTATCAAAGTATGAATTGTGGATATGCTTATTTA